TCCCAGTGTAGCGGTGAAATGCGTAGATATTGGGAAGAACACCAGCGGCGAAAGCGCTCTACTAGGCCATTACTGACACTCAGAGACGAAAGCTAAGGGAGCAAATGGGATTAGATACCCCAGTAGTCTTAGCTGTAAACGATGGATACTAGATGTTGCGCGTATCGATCCGTGCAGTATCGTAGCTAACGCGTTAAGTATCCCGCCTGGGAAGTATGCTCGCAAGAGTGAAACTCAAAGGAATTGACGGGGGCCCGCACAAGCGGTGGAGCATGTGGTTTAATTCGATGCAACGCGAAGAACCTTACCAGAGCTTGACATGTCGCGAATTTGTTTGAAAAAGTAAAGTGCCTTAGGGAACGCGAACACAGGTGGTGCATGGCTGTCGTCAGCTCGTGTCGTGAGATGTTGGGTTAAGTCCCGCAACGAGCGCAACCCTTGTTTTTAGTTGCCATCATTAAGTTGGGCACTCTAGAAAGACTGCCGGTGACAAACCGGAGGAAGGTGAGGATGACGTCAAGTCAGCATGCCCCTTATGTTCTGGGCTACACACGTGCTACAATGACTATGACAAAGAGTTGCGAATTTGTGAAAATAAGCTAATCTCATAAACGTAGTCTCAGTTCGGATTGTAGGCTGAAACTCGCCTACATGAAGGTGGAATCGCTAGTAATCGCCGGTCAGCTATACGGCGGTGAATCCGTTCCCGGGCCTTGTACACACCGCCCGTCACACCATGGAAGCTGGCTACGCCCGAAGTCGTTACCCTAACCTTTATGGAAGGGGGCGCCTAAGGTAGAGCTAGTGACTGGGGTGAAGTCGTAACAAGGTAGCCGTACTGGAAGGTGCGGCTGGATCACCTCCTTTTAGGGAAAGAAATTATCCTAAGATCGTTAAAAAAGGGCTATTAGCTCAGCTGGTTAGAGCGCACCCCTGATAAGGGTGAGGTCCCTGGTTCAAGTCCAGGATAACCCAACGTGAAATCAAGGGGGTATAGCTCAGTTGGTAGAGCGCTGCCTTTGCAAGGCAGATGACAGCGGTTCGAGTCCGCTTATCTCCACAAAAAGAAATAGTATTTCAAAAACTATTTGAACTTACATGTATTTATAATTTACTTATTAAGTAAAATAAGAGCTTACGGTGGATACCTTGGCATTCAGAAGCGATGAAGGGCGTGACTACCGACGAAACTCTTCGAGGAGCTGGAAGTAAGCTATGATTCGGAGATTCCCGAATAAGGAAACTTTTTAAACTATTTACTGAATCTATAGGTAAAAAAGAGCAAACCTAGCAAACTGAAACATCTTAGTAGCTAGAGGAAAAGAAAGCAAAAGCGATTCCCTGAGTAGCGGCGAGCGAAACGGGAACAGCCTAAACCACTTTAATCAGTTTTAGTGGGGTTGTGGGACAATTAAAAAAGATTAATAAACGTTAAACGAAATAGTTGGAATACTGTATCAAAGAAGGTGAAAATCCTGTAGTTGAAAACAGATATTACTTAAGTTGTATCCCGAGTAGTGTGGGACACGTGAAATCCCGCATGAATCAACGAGGACCACCTCGTAAGGCTAAATATTCCTGAATGACCGATAGTGAAACAGTACCGTGAGGGAAAGGTGAAAAGAACCCCGGGAGGGGAGTGAAATAGAACATGAAACCGTAAGCTTACAAGCAGTAGAAGGACGACTTATCGTCTAACTTCGTGCATGTTGAAGAATGAGCCGGCGACTTATAGGTAGTGGCAGGTTAAGATAGAGAATATCGAAGCCATAGTGAAAGCGAGCTTTAATAGAGCGTAAGTCACTATTTATAGACCCGAAACCGGATGATCTAGCCATGGCCAGGGTGAAGCTTAGGTAACACTAAGTGGAGGTCCGAACCGACTGATGTTGAAAAATCAGCGGATGAGCTGTGGTTAGGGGTGAAATGCCAATCGAATCCGGAGCTAGCTGGTTCTCCCCGAAATGCGTTGAGGCGCAGCGGTTGGTGCTTAATCTTAGGGGTAAAGCACTGTTTCGATGCGGGCTGCGAGAGTGGTACCAAATCGATGCAAACTCTGAATACTAAGTGTGTAGCCAACCAGTGAGACGTTGGGGGATAAGCTCCATTGTCAAAAGGGAAACAGCCCAGACCACCAGCTAAGGCCCCTAAATATATACTAAGTGATAAAGGAAGTGGGATTGCATAGACAGCCAGGAGGTTTGCTTAGAAGCAGCAATCCTTTAAAGAGTGCGTAATAGCTCACTGGTCAAGTGATCCTGCGCCGAAAATGAATGGGACTAAGTATTTTGCCGAAGCTGTGGGATGTTTACATCGGTAGGGGAGCGTTCTGTATTAGTTTGAAGCGTTAACGTAAGTGGACGTGGACAAAACAGAAGTGAGAATGTCGGCTTGAGTAGCGAAAACATTGGTGAGAATCCAATGCCCCGAAAACCTAAGGATTCCTCTGGAAGGTTCGTCCACAGAGGGTGAGTCAGGACCTAAGGCGAGGCTGAAAAGCGTAGTCGATGGATAACAGATTAATATTTCTGTACTATATATTGTTAATATCGAGGGACGAAGAAGGCTAAATCATCCGGATGTTGGTTACCGGTTTAAGCTTATAAGGTGATGATAGATGGTGGAAATGTCTTGAGCTAAAGAGCGAATACAAAGTACTAAGGTACTAAAGTGATTGATGTCATACTTCCTAGAAAAGCTCGGCTTATTATAAACAGTATATACCTGTACCCTAAACCGACACAGGTAGGTAGGTAGAGAATACTAAGGGGCGCGAGATAACTCTCTCTAAGGAACTCGGCAAAATAGCCCCGTAACTTCGGGAGAAGGGGTACCCTTTTAGGGTTGCAATAACCAGGCCCAAGCGACTGTTTATCAAAAACACAGGTCTCCGCTAAGTCGTAAGACAATGTATGGGGGCTGACGCCTGCCCAGTGCCGGAAGGTTAAGGAAGTTTGTTAGTCGTAAGACAAAGCTAACAACTGAAGCCCCGGTGAACGGCGGCCGTAACTATAACGGTCCTAAGGTAGCGAAATTCCTTGTCGGGTAAGTTCCGACCCGCACGAAAGGCGTAACGATTTGGGCACTGTCTCGGAGAGAGACTCGGCGAAATAGACTTGTCTGTGAAGATGCGGACTACCTGCACCTGGACAGAAAGACCCTATGAAGCTTTACTGTAGCTTGAAATTGAATTCGGGTTTATTTTGCGCAGTATAGGTGGGAGGCTAAGATGATATATTTGCGGATATGTAAGAGCCAATAGTGAGATACCACTCTTAATAAACTAGAATTCTAACTTTGAATGCCATTATCTGGCCAAAAGACAGTTTCAGGTGGGCAGTTTGACTGGGGCGGTCGCCTCCTAAAAGGTAACGGAGGCGTGCAAAGGTTCCCTCAGGCTGGTCGGAAATCAGTCGTAGAGTATAAAGGCATAAGGGAGCCTGACTGTAAGACTTACAAGTCGAACAGAGACGAAAGTCGGCCTTAGTGATCCGACAGTACCGAGTGGAAGGGCTGTCGCTCAACGGATAAAAGTTACTCTAGGGATAACAGGCTGATCTCCCCCAAGAGTTCACATCGACGGGGAGGTTTGGCACCTCGATGTCGGCTCATCGCATCCTGGGGCGGTAGTACGTCCCAAGGGTTGGGCTGTTCGCCCATGAAAGCGGTACGCGAGCTGGGTTCAGAACGTCGTGAGACAGTTCGGTCCATATCCGGTGCAGGCGTTAGAGTATTGAGAGGAGCTCTCCTTAGTACGAGAGGACCAGGAGAGACGGACCGCTGGTGTACCAGTTATTGTGCCAACAGTAAACGCTGGGTAGCCAAGTGCGGATTAGATAACCGCTGAAAGCATCTAAGTGGGAAGCTAGCCTCAAGATGAGTACTCTTTCTGTAATAACAGTAAAGATCACGGTAAGATTAACCGTTTGATAGGCGTTAAGTGTAAGTATAGTAATATATTCAGCTAAGATGTACTAACAGATCAAAAACTTAAAAAGTATATTGTAAAAAATATATGTAGGTTTAAATAGTAATATGTTCTGACATTCATAGCGCAGTAGACCCACTCCGATCCATCCCGAACTCGGTTGTTAAATGCTGCAGCGGCGATAATACTGAAGAGGAAGCTTTTTGGAAAAGTAGCTCGATGTCAGGACTTGATTTTTTTATATTGTTATCGATATAGACGGTGAAAATATCTATTATTTATTGTATATACAAAACTTTTTATATTATGTTTGATTTTTATTTAAACTAGTAAATATAAATATTGAAGTTCTTCAGGGAAAAATGTATGAAATTGGCTGTTTATGGTAAAGGCGGTATAGGTAAATCAACTACTAGCTGTAATATTTCAGTGGCATTATCGTTTCGTGGTAAAAAAGTTTTACAAATAGGCTGTGATCCTAAGCATGATAGTACATTTACTTTAACAGGCTTCTTAATACCTACTATTATAGATACTTTGCAAGCAAAAGATTATCATTATGAAGATGTTTGGCCGGAAGATGTGATTTATAAAGGTTATGGTAATGTTGATTGTGTTGAAGCTGGAGGACCTCCAGCTGGTGCCGGTTGTGGTGGTTATGTAGTAGGAGAAACTGTAAAATTACTGAAAGAGCTAAATGCTTTTGATGAATATGATGTAATTCTATTTGATGTTTTAGGAGATGTTGTATGTGGTGGCTTTGCTGCTCCTTTAAATTATGCTGATTATTGTTTAATTATTACAGATAATGGCTTCGATGCTTTATTTGCAGCTAATAGGATAGCTGCATCAGTGAGAGAAAAAGCAAGAACGCATTCATTAAAATTAGCAGGTTTAGTTGGTAACAGAACTTCAAAAAGAGATTTAATTGATAAGTATATTGATTGTGTTCCCATGCCGGTATTAGAAATATTGCCTTTGATTGAAGATATTAGAGTTTCTAGGGTTAAGGGAAAAACTTTATTTGAAATGGCAAAACAAGATAATTCCTTATCTTATGTTTGTGACTATTATCTAAATATTGCAGATCAGTTAATTGCACAGCCAGAAGGAATAGTTCCACAAGAATCTCCAGATAGAGAACTGTTCAGTTTACTGTCAGATTTTTACTTAAATCCTACTAAAAAGCAAGAGTTTATTGCTTCAGAAAAAAATCTAGATTTAATGATAATAGAATAAAGAAAAAAAGAGGTAATTTTATATTGTATGACTTTTACAAAACAGACTAAGAACAACCATAGTTTAACTTTTGAGTGTGAAACTGGTAACTACCACACATTTTGCCCGATTAGTTGTGTTTCATGGTTATATCAGAAAATTGAAGATAGTTTTTTTTTGGTGATAGGTACTAAAACTTGCGGTTATTTTTTGCAAAATGCTATGGGGGTTATGATTTTTGCTGAACCTCGTTATGCAATGGCTGAGTTAGAAGAAGGAGATATATCTGCACAGTTAAATGATTATGAAGAGTTGAAGCGTCTTTGTCTACAAATTAAAAAAGATAGGAATCCAAGTGTTATTTTTTGGATAGGTACTTGTACTACTGAGATTATTAAAATGGATCTTGAAGGAATTGCACCTAAGTTGGAGTCAGAAATTTATATCCCTATTGTTGTAGCTAGAGCAAATGGCTTAGATTATGCTTTTACTCAAGGAGAAGATACTGTTTTAGCAGCTTTAGCTCAAAGATGTCCTAAGATTCAACAGAATAGTTTCGTGAATACTGTTGTTGCCAAACATGAACCTTTGATTGTATTTGGTTCTCTACCAAATCTGGTTGCTAAACAGTTAACTTTAGAGCTAGCAAATCAGTATATTTCAGTTTCTGGATGGCTGCCTTCATCTAACTATACGGATTTACCAAGTATTGATCCGGGAAATTATGTCGTAGGAGTTAATCCGTTTCTTAGTCGTACAGCTACAACTTTAATGCGTAGAAGGAAGACTAAGTTAATTGTAGCTCCTTTTCCTATTGGCCCTGATGGTACTCGTGCTTGGATTGAAAAAATTTGCTCTGTGCTCAATATACAACCAGAAGGACTTGAAGAAAGAGAGCAGAAAATATGGAAGACTTTGCAAGATTATATAGAGTTGCTTGATGGTAAATCTGTCTTTTTCATGGGGGATAATTTATTAGAAGTCTCTTTAGCTAGGTTTTTAATTAGATGTGGAATGACTGTCTATGAGATAGGTATTCCTTATATGGATAAACGGTATCAAAAAGCTGAACTTGATTTGTTAGAAGCAACATGCAAAAAAATGAAAGTTATGATGCCTAAAATTGTTGAGAAGCCAGATAATTATAATCAATTAGACCGTATTAAGGATTTAGAGCCAGATTTAGTAATTACTGGTATGGCTCATGCAAATCCACTTGAAGCTCGTGGTATTAATACTAAATGGTCTGTTGAATTTACTTTTTCTCCTATTCATGGTTTTAGTAATTCTAGAGATATTTTAGAGTTAGTAACTAGACCTTTGCGTCGCAATAGCAAGTTACCAAATTTAGATTTTGCTTAATCAATCAGCAACTTCTTCTTAGATAGTAGGATTTTTTTGTTCCTGATAATTGATTTACTTGATATATTTCTTTTTTTAGATTTTTAATTGATTATTCCATACAAAATTGTTCGTATTTTTATTATAAAGTAGTAATCATATATAATAATACCTTAAGTATAATTACTACTACTTTATAAAAATTTTCTACCCTTCCTTCTTCTCTGTTTTATGATTCTACATCCACTTTTTGTCTTCATTAATGTTCGAAAACCTGATTTTTTGCTTTTTTTATTAATACTTCTACGTAGGGATATGTGACTCATGTATGTAATTTTATTAATTGTTAATTATATATAATATAGTATATTATATTTAAATATAAATGAACTAAAGTTTTATGCAGATTTTTTTATGTATAATATATATTTTGCTCAAATAGATAATGCGGTTATGCCAAGTATTTATCTTATTATTTTGTTAGTCTTTTTATTACCGGTATTTATAATAATAACTTTTCAACTAGTTCAAATTGCCAATCTGGATTATCAATTTAAGATATTGAATCAAAAAGATATTGCCAAAAATTTAAACAATGATGATATCTTTACTTTAGTAAAAATATGTACAAAAAAAAGATTATGGCTTTCATCTATTAAATTACTAGAAACAAAATGTATAATGGATACAGATTCTAAGTTTAAGTATTTTAATGCCATCGGATTCTCATATTATAGTATGAAGCAATATGATTTAGCAAAAACTTATTACTTAAAATCATTATCCTATAAAAAAGACTATTTGATTGCATTACAAAATCTTGGCAAAACCTATGAAATAACAAATGATTTTTCTTTAGCATTGGAGACTTATCGTTCTATTGTATTTTATTATCCAGGTAATTTACTTGCTAATAAAAATATTTTAAAACTAAAAAATCGGGATAGCAGGATTTGAACCTGCGACATCCTGCTCCCAAAGCAGGCGCGCTACCAAGCTGCGCTATATCCCGGAACATCAATAACAATTTTATCTATTTTTTATGATCTTGTCTATAGTTTTAAATAATTTAAATTAATGTGGATACCAAAACATTCCTTTAACACCATCTGGATCAGAGATAAACCCTAGATGTTTATAAAAGCTGAGAACTTGTGGATCAGCAAATAGTGTAATTGTATTTATATCGGCATAACGTAGCTGTTTTATCGCTTCATTAATTAAAATCTTTCCTAGTCCTTTGCCTTGAAACTCAGGATGAACAACTACGTCCCATATTGTAGCATTAAAGGTATTATCAGATGTAGCTCTTGCAAAAGCAATAAGTTTTTTTTTGTTGTCTTTTTCATAGGATAATGAAATAGTTAGAAAACTGTGTTCAATAGCAATTTTTACTTTTTTTAAAGGTCTACGAACCCAGCCTACTGTGTCACATAATTCTTCAAGTTCATAAAGATCAATATTTTTATCTTTACTTAAAAATATATTGATTTTTTGATTTTTATAATCAAAGTCTTGAATAAGTAGACTATTCTTCTTGCAATCGTATTTATTTGAATCTTGATTTATCGGAAGAAATTTAGTTTTGTTCCAGAAAAGTTTCCAAAATGCCATTGTAGTTATATTTAATTGTTTGAAAGTTATTTTTTTATTTTATTAAATTATATTCAATAAATGTTACTACATATACATAAAGTATATACTATATACTATTATTTTGCTATATAACGAGTTAAAAGTAATTGGTTAATATGTAACTATTTGTTATATGTATTTATATTTTTTATGATAGGAGAATTTACTTTGAAAAAAACATCTTTTTTATTGTTTTTAGTATTGTCTATATTATTTTTTCATCCATCCTTTTCTTATGCTGATGTTTCTGGTCTTCAACCATGTAAAGATTCTCCAGCATTTACAAAGCGTTTGCAAAACAGTGTAAAGAAATTAGAAGCTCGTTTATCAAAGTATGAACCATCTACTCCTCCTTTTTTAGCTATTCAAAAACAAATAGATAAAACAAAAATGCGTTTTGATAGATATGGAAAAGCAGGCTTATTGTGTGGCACAGATGGCTTACCACATCTTATTGCAGATGGTCGATGGAATCATGCAGGAGAGTTTATTTTTCCAGGTCTATTATTTATTTATATAACAGGTTGGATTGGCTGGGTTGGTCGAGGGTATTTACAAGCTATTTCAGACACTAGTAAACCGATGGAAAAAGAGATTATTATAGATGTTCCATTAGCATTGAAGTTTTCAGCCTCAGGTTTTACATGGCCATTAGCTGCATGGCAAGAGTTTACTAGTGGTAAGCTTTTAGTTGATAGTAATGATATTACTGTATCGCCACGTTAATCAAATATGTGTATTTCATTCTATTTTTATTGAGATAATTTATATGGATAATAATTTAATTAAGTATTTATCAACAGTTCCAGTAGTATTCTTCTTTTGGTTAACTTTTACGGCAGGTTTAATTATTGAAATTAATCGTTTCTTTCCAGATGTATTGTATTTTTATCTATAAATAATAAAAATATTTTCTCTGATATTGCTCGAAACAAGTCCTTTTTAGTTTATATACTATAGGCTTGTTTTTTTGAGTATCGTTTTTAATTTTGTTAATATACATTATACTTGTATTAATAAATCAATTTTAAAAGAGCATGAGTTTAGTTAGTCAAATTATAATAAGTGCAGATAATGAATTGCGTTATCCTACTATCGGAGAGTTGCAATCAATTAGTAGTTATTTGCAGACCGGAGAAGATAGAATCCGTCTCAGTTTATTCTTGAGAGACCAAGAATTGAATATAGTTCAAAAAGCTAGTAAAGCTATTTTTCAAATTTATCCTGAGTATATTGCACCTGGTGGTAACTCTGAAGGTGCTCGTAGACGTTCGCTCTGTTTAAGAGATTATGGATGGTATCTTCGTATTATTACTTATGGGCTTTTGGCTGGAGATAAACAGTCAATAGAAAAAATTGGACTTATAGGCGTCAGGGAAATGTATAATTCTTTAGGTGTTCCTATTTTAGGTATGATAGATGCAATACAATGTTTGAAAGAAGCTACATTGGATTTATTATCTTTTGAAGATTCTCAAATCATTTCTCCCTATTTTGATTTTATTATTCAAGGTATGTCTTGATTTTTTGTCTTCAATTGTTTATTTTTTACATAACTAGTTGTTTAGTGACCAATATGGTGATATAATTTACTTACACTCGGAAGGTTATAAATATAGTAACTAAAATTTGTCAGGACTGGAAAGTAGCAGCAATTTAGTTAAATTATATTTAGATGACTTTCCGGGTTTTGTTCTTATTTGTTCTATAAATTCTGAAAAAATTTTCAAATAATATTTTCAATATTTGACTAACAATAATTAATTTTTATAATTCAACTGTATTTCAAAAGTGACATGAAATCATCAATTACGCAAGGCGTTAAAATGCTTGCGACAGGCTCTGCTGTACCAGATTTATGTATAAATAATGAGCTTATAAGTAATATTGTCGATACATCAGATGAATGGATATTTAATAGGACCGGAATAAAAGAGAGAAGAATATTATCAGGATCAACTTCTTTAATTGATATAGCTGCTTTAGCTTCTATTCAAGCTTTAGATAAAACTAATATTAATGCTTTGGATCTAGATTTAATTATTTTAGCTACATCCACTCCTAACGATTTATTTGGTAGCGCAAGTCAATTGCAAGCTAAGATAGGTGCCAGTAGAGCAATAGCGTTTGATATAACTGCTGCTTGTTCTGGTTTTCTTATTGCAATGGTAACAGCTGCACAGTTTATTCAAAATGGAAGCTATAATAATGTTCTTGTTGTTGGCGCAGATGTTTTATCTAAATGGACTGATTGGTCTGATAGACGTACTTGTATTTTGTTTGGTGATGGTGCGGGAGCTGCAATTTTACAGTCTTGTTCTCTTTTAGAAAATAATATTTTAGGATTTAATTTAAATACTAATGGTCAGAAATTTGATCAGCTAAATATTCAATATGAATACTCCAAAAAAGAAGATCTTTTTTCTACAGGTATTAAAGGTAATTTTAAATATATTACGATGAATGGTAAAGAAGTCTATAAATTTGCTGTGTCTAAAGTACCCCAAAGTATTCAGTGTTGTTTAAGTTCTTTAAATTTATCTGTTAAGCAAATTAATTGGCTATTATTGCATCAAGCGAATGAGAGGATTTTAAATGCAGTCGCATCTAGGTTAATGATACCCTCTGAAAAAGTGATTTCTAATTTATCTAAATATGGTAATACCTCAGCAGCTTCTATTCCTTTAGCTTTAAATGAAGCAATTGAAGACTCTCGAATTCAAAGTGGAGATTTGGTTGTTATGTCTGGTTTTGGAGCAGGGTTAACTTGGGGAACTTTGATTTTAAGATGGAATGCTTAGTATTCTAATATTATAGAATATGAAGATAAAATACATTGATTAGTAAGTTCTATCATAATATTATTATAAATTTTTTAGTCATTTCTAGGAATTTATGATCTAATTAGTTGATCAGTTTTTTATAAATTAATACAATAGGTTAATACAAATGACTCCATCGTTATCTAATTTTTTAAACAGTTTGATTTTAGGAGCAGCAATTGTAGTAGTTCCAATCACAGCAGCACTATTTTTTGTGAGTAAAAAAGATAAAACTATAAGAGGTTGAATAGTTCAGAATAAATAAAAATGGAATAGTTAATTGTATATAGATGAAATCTGAAATGTCTTTATTTGATTGGTTACTTGTAAAGCGAAATTTAGTAGTTACAAAAAATATTAAAAAGTCAAACCTAAAAATTCCAGAGGGTCTTTGGATAAAGTGTGAGAAATGTGGCTTATTAATGTATCATAAAACCCTGAAAAAAAATTTGAAGGTTTGTCCGCAGTGTATACATCATTTCCCTACATCGAGTTATGATAGGATAAATCAATTACTTGAACCTAACTCATGGCAACCTTTAAATAACAATTTATCATCTACAGATCCATTAGGTTTTTCTGATCAAAAATTCTATGGTAAAAGATTGCAAGATATGAAAGTGAAAACAGGTTTACATGATGCTGTTCAAACAGGTTTAGGTAAAATAGGTAGTATTATTGTAGCTATTGGTGTAATGGATTTTCGTTTTATGGGTGGTAGCATGGGGTCTGTGGTTGGTGAAAAATTAACACGCTTAATTGAATTAGCTACTAATAAGAGATTGCCGATAATAATTATTTGCGCTTCTGGGGGTGCTAGAATGCAAGAAGGCATGTTAAGTTTAATGCAAATGGCTAAGGTTTCTTCAGCTCTTTATAAGCATAAGAAATTAGGTTTATTGTATCTCTCTATTCTTACATCTCCTACTACTGGTGGTGTTACAGCTAGTTTTGCAATGCTAGGCGATTTGATTATTGCTGAGCCCAATGCATTAATTGCATTTGCGGGTCGACGTGTAATTGAACAAACTATTCGTCAAGATTTACCTGCTAATTTTCAGACATCTGAATATCTATTTAATCATGGTTTCATTGATCTTATCGTACCCAGAACACAATTGAAATTAAAACTTATACAACTGTTAACTTTTTATTACCCTTCATTAAAATAAGGATTACTGATATTATTTTGAATTTGAATTTATTGATTTAATAAGCTAAGAAGTAAGTGCTTTTATAAGATACTTATTTTAGTAGTGAATATAAACTATGATTTTCATTTTTTTTATATATGTATAAAATACTTTTGTAAGGAATATAAAATATACTAAGGAGAATTATGCTAAAAAAAATTATTTTTATCTTTTACGTATCTATTATTGCTAGTATATTAGCATCTAGTATTGTTAGTGCTTTAGAATTAGACGAATCTACAAGAACCGTGCAATTAGAGCAAGCAGGTGAAACAATTGTATTGACCCCTGAGCAAGTAAAAAGGGGTAAACGCTTGTTTAATAATACTTGTGCACAATGTCATAATGGAGGAATTACAAAAACCAATCCTAATATAGGTCTCGATCCGGAGTCTTTAAGTTTGGCAACACCGTCAAGAGATAATATTAGTAGTCTAATTGATTATATGAAATATCCAACTAGCTATGATGGTGAGTCCTCGATATCAGAATTACATCCAAGTATAAAAAGTGCTGAAATATTTCCTAAGATGCGTAATCTAACAGATGAAGATTTATTTGCAATAGCTGGGCATATATTAATACAACCTAAAATTGCCTCAGAAAAGTGGGGCGGTGGTAAAATATATTATTAATGTAAAAAGGTCAATTATTAATTATTTATACTTTATATGAATTATAAATAATAGATATTATAATTGTATTGAATGTATTTTTATCAGGAGAGAAAATTGAACAAGCTTTTAACTTTGTTATTATTCATAGTTAGTATTTTTTTAATGGATCTAACTCCAGAGGTTTATGCTGCAGATTTACAAGCAGGTGAACAGGTTTTTTCAGCTAATTGTTCAGCATGTCATGCCGGTGGCAATAATGCAATAATGCCAGAAAAAACTTTAAAGAAAGACGCTTTAGAAGAAAATAGTATGAATAGCATTGCTGCAATAACAACACAAGTTGCAAATGGTAAAAATGCAATGCCAGCATTTGGTGGCAAACTAGCTGATGATGACATTGAAAATGTTGCTAATTATGTGTTGAGTCAATCAGAACAAGGTTGGTAAATATTTTTATTGAGTGATTAATTATTCTTTATTGTTGTATATTTAAAATAGGTAGTTGAGATTGAAAATTTCTTTAACTATCTATTTATTTTTTATATAAAATTATAAATATTATGCTTAAAACTTATACAACTTTTTTATTATTGGAAGATAGGAAAATCTATCAAGGTTGGTCTTTTAGTAATGCTTTAATGTCAATAGGTGAGCTTGTTTTTAATACTGGTATGACTGGTTATCAAGAAGTTATTACCGATCCTAGCTACTTTGGTCAAATAGTTCTTTTTACTTATCCAGAAATAGGTAATACTGGAGTAAATAATGATGATATAGAGTCTCTGAAACCCTATATCAAAGGAATAATTGCAAAAAATATTTGTTTAAATCCTAGTAACTGGCGAAGTCAAGTATCTTTAGTTCATTATTTGATTGATCAAAATATACCCCATATTTTTGGTATAGATACACGATCTCTTACAAAATATTTAAGAGACAAAGGAGTTATGAATGGTTGTATTTCAAGTCATAAGCTAAGCTTTTCTAGCCTTATTAAAAGATTTCAGCAATTTACTAGTATGCAAAATCTAAATTTGGTGAATAAAGTTACTACAACGACTTCTTATATTTGGTCTCCTAGATTATTACCAAGATTTAATTTTAAAGATAATTTCCAAAACCAGTATAATCGCTTAAATGTAGTTGTAATAGATTTTGGTGTTAAATTCAATATATTAAATAGGCTTTCTTATTATGGTTGTGATGTAAAAATAGTACCAGCTATAACTAACTATGATATTATTATGTTAGATAAGCCAGATGGAGTATTATTATCTAATGGTCCTGGCGATCCGTCATTAATTCATAATTCTCTGAATACTATTAGAAATTTAATTAATTCTAATATACCTATATTTGGTATATGTTTAGGTCATCAATTGTTAAGTTTAGCTCTTGGAGCCACAACATCTAAGCTAAAGTTTGGGCATCGAGGGTTAAACCATCCATCCGGATTATATAATCAAGTGAGAATTACTAGTCAGAATCATGGTTTTGTTGTATCTTCTAATACTTTACCTCAAAGTTTAGTTGATGTTACTCATTTTAATTTAAATGATAGTACTATAGCTGGTATGGTTCATAATTTTAGGCCCTGTTTTTCTGTCCAATATCATCCCGAAGCAAGTCCAGGTCCTCATGATTCAGACTATTTATTTGCTCATTTTATAAGAATCATGCGCGCTTTTAAATATAATTATTGAAATTTGTAAATTGTTTTATGTAGATGTATTATCTTTATTCCATACCGGATGTTCAAATAGAGCATATAAAACTTGAACTCCTCTTAGTTGATTAAATAAAGGTAGATGACCAGGTGGAGCTGTATTATCCCATACAAATTCATGTGGATATCTTAAAGCTATATTATCAATTTTCCATCCAATTCGATGCCATAATTTATCCCAATTTTGGTCATTATATAGCCATATTTGTCTCTGTATAGAAAAGCCAAATTGTCCTTCAGAATATATTCTCCATAGCGTATCAATTGTTTTTAAATCTCTTGAAGGAAGATTTAGTATATCTGTGAAATATAGCCATTGTCTATCATTTCTATGATTTAATCCGGCTAATTCACGTAAATATTTTTGTGTTAATTGGTTTGCTTGTTTAAAGTTATTAGATACTAAAGATTTTTGTAATGGAATATAGTTAATATTATTTGATGACTTTAGTTCTACAACTCCATCTTTAAAATGGTGGTTAATTTTTTTTTGTATATTTATTACTTCTGATAAGTATAAATGTTTGAATATAGTACCATCAATATAAGATAATCTTGTTGTATTAATTATTCTGCGTTCGATAAGTAATTCGAGTAGAGCAAGTAATCCAGGTTTGTTATAGTTACTAATTTTTTTAACTAATTCTGTCTGCTGATTTATTGAAAAATAATCGTCTAGATGAGCAATCTTTTTTAAGATTAATAAATGATTTTTAAATTGATCAGTCATTATTAGTTTACTTAATTTATCAGTTTATATTTTATATTATTAATCATAATCTTTTTTTTATCAATTAGTTGTTGTAAGGTCTAAATTATTTTTGGTATTGATTAATTCTTTTAATAATACTTTTAAAACATAATTGAAAACCTTTCCCAATAATTTCAACTAAAATATACACTATGAATTTTCCTAAAATAATTATTAAAGTATTAATTTTAGGAACAATAAAATCTTGTATTTCTAAGTATAATATTATGCACAGTTGAATTTTTGATAATTTTATATATTCGGATGATCTATCAATATAAATATATTTGTAAAATATCCCGTTCGAGCTTAAGAGCCAAATTGGATATTTGCAGCAATATATATTTTGTGGATAATAAAGATATAGATTTACGAAATGATAACTTATTAAATTATTTCGGAAACTGGAGATAGATCTTATTGAGGTTTGATGATAATTGCACAAGTTGTTTAGAATAAGAAATTTAGAAATAGCTTGAATGGATTTGAAGTTTTCTATTAAATTGAAAGTTATAATGTTTCCAATCTGTATAATTGCATTTTCTAGTAAAAGTTGTACATGATTAAAAGGCGTTTTTAGTTTATAAAAGGGAAATACTGTTTTATCGATTGCATTAGCTCCGAATATTAAATAAGTTAATAGATCTTGAATTAGTATTTTATGTTCAGCAAAAAATAATTTATTATAAGAAGAGTAAAAATAAATTAAATTATAGTCACTTTTATACTTCAACTCATTAAGAAAATTTTTCATGGCTTTGGTTACTATATCGTAAAGAATTTTATTATTGAGTTGTTTGATATTCTGTATATCTAAATTAAGTTCAATAAGATCTAAAATTAAGATCTCTAATTCTATTAAAATATCTATAAATAGTTGTTTTTTTATATATGTATCTAATATATCAATTGGTAAACAAATTCTAGTTTTATTAGATAGTTTATAAGAAAACTTTTGGTAAGTTTGCACGAAAAGATTAGCAACAGCTAGATTCAAATGAATACCTTGCCTGTTTGGCCAATATTTGATCATAAGTATTATAAATATCTTTGATATATAAAGCGTTTTTTTTTACATATTAATGTATAATTGACTCATTATTTAATATTATATTAGAGATTATGATTCAGTATTATTTTCTTGTAGCTAGTCAAGATTTTTTATTATATCAAGAGCCAATTGAAGAAATATTAAGAGAAAGAATTAATCATTATAATAATCTTAACAAAAGTATTGATTTTGGGGTTACAACAAATCTCTCATTTTTAAATAGTCCAGATTTAAAAGGTATAAAGCATCAACTTCTAAAACCATCAGTAGCAATTATTTCACTTAATCCCCAGTTTATTAATTGGCTTAAGTTGCGTATTCACTATGCTATTACTGGTAGTTTTATATCTTCATCAATACAAATTCAGAATTCCCTAGCATTGGTTGACAATTTTAATGTTCAATAGAGATTTTTCCCCTAGATGGTGTTACAAATAATGTTAAAATTTCTTTGCTGAAAGTTTTTGTTGCTTTAGATTTATATCTATTGGGATTAATGATAATAGATAGCATTCTCTTAATTGTGACATTCTCAATTTTAGCCCAGTGTAAAATCCCAAGTTCTAATTCTTTAGCAATAGCAGATACAGAAACAAATGCTGCTCCTAATCCAGACTGTACAGCATTTTTTATTGCTTCAATAGAATTCAATTCCATCTCTATTTTGAATCTACTACTATCAATGTCATGTTCGCTTAATACTTTATCGATAACTTTTCTAATTGTTGATTGAGTATCTAAAGCTATAAAGCGTAGTCTATATAAGTCTTCTTTTTGAATATTTGAACTTTTAGCAAAAATATGACATGTAGGTAAAATAAGAGCTAATTCATCTTCTGCATAAGATGTAATTTGTAAAATCTCTCGTAATTCATTTGGAACTTCTCCGCCAATTACCGCAAGATCTACTTGACCATTTGCTACGCTCCATGAGATTAATCTAGTTGAATGTACTTGTAACTGTACATTCACTTGAGGATATCGTTGCCGGAATAGACCAATTAATCTTGGCATTAAATAGGTACCAGTGGTTTGACTAGCTCCAATCACTAGAGTACCACCCTGTAAATTTTGTAAATCTTCTAATGCGCGGCATGTTTCTTCACATAATGCCAAGATTCTACTACTGTAATTTAATAATAAATTACCACCTTCCGTTAAGGTTGCTTTCTTATTGCTTCGTTCGAAAATAGGTATATTTAATTGTTTTTCTAGGTTTTGTATTTGTAAGCTTATAGCTGGTTGAGATACATATAGGCTATCAGCAGCTTTTTTGAAACTACCCTCTTTAACGATGGCTTTTAAAATACGAAGTTGATCTAATGTGAATGGTAAGTCTCTCATCTTAGTAGTAATAGCTTTGAATAGGAATTATTGGGTTTATGCATTTGTTCGTAATATTTAAAAGTTTTCGATTTTGCAATTTTTCGTAAAATATTTTAATCTATGAGTTGATAGTATTGGTACAATATAATAAAGGAAGGTTCTCTGTATAACTTTCTAAAACTATTATATTATTAAAAATATAAAATAAAGGTATCAAAATATATGGATATGAGATTACTAATAGTATTAATTCCGGTTTTGGCGGCGGGTTCATGGGCTCTTTATAATATTGGTAGAGCTGCTTTACAACAATTGCGTAGTATGGGATCCTAATTATATTCATTGAATAGGGGATAAGATATTCCCTATTATAGCTAATTGAAGTATTTCCATCCTTTCTGATATATTGACTTGAATTTTTTTTATATCTTAATATAAGTAATAATCAAGCAATAATAACATTTATTATTAATCAAATTACATTATGGCGGTTCCTAAAAAACGTACCTCAAAAGCAAAAACAAGATCTAGAAAAGCAAATTGGAAGAGAAAAGCTTTTCATATGTCTTTAAAAGCACTTTCTTTAGCTAAGTCTTCTATTACTATGAAATCAAATAGTTTTATTTATATTCCTAAGGATTTAAGTGTAGATAGTAAGTTAGAAATGTAAGATTTAGTTCTATTATATGGATATCTATTTTAGGAAGTTACTAGTAAAATTTTGTGGAAATAATTAACTTAAAACAAGAGCATCTATTTATTTCTTCTGAAGATATCACTTTTAGTTTTATTATTAAAATACAACAGTTAGGTCAAGTGTGGCTTTTTAACTGTTCTGAAGGTTGTCAGCATACTCTTGCTAGAAAAAAAATTAAAATTAGTCAAATTACAAAAATCATAGTTACAGATTTAAATATTAAACATGTGAGTGGTTTATTGGGTTTATTATCTAGTTTAAGTCTAAATACTTCAATTGAAAAAATAGATATTTATGGTCCAACAGGTCTAATGAATTATCTATTTTTAGGTCGACAATATTCTCAAACTAATTTTCGTTATACTTTGTCTATTCATAATATTGAAACTGGTGTAGTTGTTCAAAATCAACTTTATCAACTATATGCATTTACAGATTTAGTTTCTATTTTATCTTTTGATTATTATCTTTTGATATCAGAAAAACCAGGTCGTTTCAATTTACTTCAGGCTATAAAATATAATATACCATTAGGATATTTATATGGTGAATTAAAAATAGGTAATAATTTTATTTTACCAGATGGTTTTATGTTGTATGGTAATAGCTTTATAAATAGTTATTATTTAGGAAGTAAAGTCTCTTTTTTATTTAATTATAGTAAAAGACAATCTTTTGAGTTTGCTAAAAACTCTAGAGTTATATTCTATAAATAATTAAAGTAATTATTTTAAGACTTTATTTTTTAGAATAGGATCATTTTAATAAAAGATATTTGTTAGATGCAATTGTTTCTTAATTAGATAAATGCTATGCTAAGCAAATCTATTTTTACTCGTTTTTATAATATAGAATATGATATATGCAATCGTTGAAATTGGTGGACGGCAGTTTTGGATTCAATCAGGAAGTTTTTATGATGTTAGTAAAATTCATGCACAACCGGGTGAAACTATAGTTTTAAATAAAGTTTTATTTTTGAATAGAGAAGGTAATATTATTGTAGGATCACCTTGCATAGATAATGTTAGTGTAAAAGCAAAAGTTTTAAAGCATCTAAAAAGTAGGAAAATCACTGTTTTTAAAATGAAGCCTAAAAAAAATATGAAATCAAAACAAGGACATAGGCAAGATTTAACTCGATTACTGATTCAAGAAATTTAGGAAAAATATTATTTATATGGCACATAAAAAAGGTAGTGGAAGTACAAAAAATGGTCGTGACTCAAAGTCAAAACGACTAGGGGTTAAAAAATATGGTGGAGAAAAAGTATTATCTGGTAACATTTTGGTTCGACAAAGAGGTACAAAGTTTAATGCAGGTAATAATGTTGGTATAGGTAAAGATGGTACACTATTTTCACTAATTACTGGAATAGTTAAATTTGAGATTGTTAATAAGAAGAAGAAAAAAGTTAGTGTTTATATGCTCTGATAAGTTGTAAATATAATAGATATATTCTCTTTTCTTGTACAAATTAGCATACCAATTTTTTATCATGAATGTATAGTACATTTTTGTTTCTTTTTAAAGCTATTTTTCGAGTATTATGAAAAAAATAGTGATTTCACGTTTTAATAATATAGCGGCAGTCTTGCAGAATAATAGGACTCAAGAAATTATTGCTATTAACCAAGGTTATCAAGTTAATGATATTTATTTAGGTAGTGTTCACAAAATTTTTACAAGTATTAATGCAGCCTTTATTGATTTGGGCCATGATAGGAAGAGTGGATTTATACATCTTAATGATCTAAAACCTTTAAAAAAAAGCCATAATCTTAGTCAAATTGCTGATGTATTATCTATACATCAATTGGTTCTTGTGCAAATTATTAAAGAGCCGACCCTTAATAAAGGACCTAGGTTAACTACAAATATTAATCTCTTTGGTCGATATATTATATTAATGCCTTTCTGTAATACCATTAATATATCTCGTAAAATATATGATCAAAACGAGCGTTCTTATCTACAAGCTTTAGCTATTTTACTTAAGCCAGCTACAATGGGTTTATTGATAAGATCTTCAGCAAGTGGCGTTAATGAAGAGATTCTCCTTGAAGATTTTCGTCTTTTAAAAAAACAATGGTATTTTATTCAAAAATTAGCTATTTCTAAGTCTTTTCCGTCTTTACTGTATAAAGATGAGGATCTTATTAAAAAAATTATTAGAGATTTTTATCAAGATAATATTCATACAATTGTCGTAGATTCTGAAGATGGATTAAAGCAAATAAGATATTACTTAAATCAATGGCGCTGTATCTCATCTATGAATAATGTAAGGCTGCAGTTATCTAAACATTCAGAAGGTATCTTAGACAAATTTAATGTTAATACAGCAATATTAAATGCGTTGAAGCCAAAGGTTAATCTGTCGATTGGAGGATATCTATTTATTGAAACTTATGAAGCTTTAACGGTTATTGATGTTAATTCTGGTTCATTTAATAAAGCAAATAATTCTAAAGAGACAGTATTGCGCACTAATTGTTATGCCGCTACAGAAATAGCTTATCAACTTAAAGTAAGAAATATTAATGGTGTTATTATTATTGATTTTATTGATATGGAATCTCATAGAGATCAACTTCAATTATTAGAGCATTTTAATCGAGTTTTAAGTATTGATAATGCTAAGCCTCAAATTATACAGCTGTCTAAACTTGGTCTAGTTGAGTTAACAAGAAGAAGACGTGGCCAAAGTCTTTTTGAATTGTTCAATAGAACAAGCCCTAAAAATGCTTTAATGATTTCCGATCCAGTCTTGCCCACTAGAGGTAATTATCTAAAAAAGAATAGTCTGATTTATAAGAATATCAATTCTTTATTTTTTAATACAGTTTTTTTTAATACTATATCTATACCAAAACGACAAGTCTCTTTGGCAGACAGAATTAAAATTGGCAAAAAACTTGATTTTTTGCCATTGCGTTATACTTTTATAGTTCCTCTAGTACTTTATTCTGAGATTATTGATGCTAATTTTCAGCTTGATAATGAGTAAACAGTCCACTCTAAGTTAGAGTGGACTGTTTGTAACTAAGAAGCTTTAATGTTTGGCTTTTAGCTTATTAACTGTTAATAGAAGGTGCTACTAGAGCTACTGGTAGGGATTCACCAGAAGCTAAATCTAGTGGGAAGTTATGAGCATTACGTTCATGCATTACTTCCATACCTAGGTTAGCTCTATTTAAGATATCTGCCCAAGTATTAATTACACGACCTTGACTATCAACTACGGATTGATTAAAGTTAAAACCATTTAGGTTAAATGCCATTGTACTTACAGACATAGCTGTGAACCAGATACCTACTACAGGCCATAGACCTAAGAAGAAATGTAGTGCACGTGAATTGTTGAAACTAGCATATTGGAAGATCAGACGACCAAAATAGCCGTGAGCTGCAACAATATTGTAAGTCTCTTCTTCTTGACCGAATTTGTAACCGTTATTTGCAGACTCATTTTCAGTGGTTTCACGGATTAAGCTAGAAGTAACTAGGGAACCGTGCATAGCACTAAATAGAGATCCACCGAATACACCTGCAACACCTAGTTGGTGGAATGGGTGCATTAATATATTATGTTCAGCTTGGAATACAAGCATGAAGTTGAATGTACCAGATATACCTAGAGGCATTCCATCAGAGAAGCTTCCTTGACCTATTGGATAAATAAGGAATACTGCAGCTGCAGCTGCAACAGGAGCTGTAAAAGCAACTGAAATCCAAGGACGCATGCCTAAACGATAGCTTAGCTCCCACTCACGCCCAATGTAGCAGCATACACCTAAGATGAAGTGCAGAACAATTAGTTCGTAAGGGCCACCGTTATATAGCCATTCGTCTAAAGAAGCAGCTTCCCAAATCGGGTAAAAGTGAATACCGATCGCTGCGGAGCTAGGGATTATTGCGCCAGAAATGATATTATTTCCATATAATAAAGAACCTGCAACAGGCTCACGAATACCATCGATATCAACTGGAGGTGCAGCAACGAATGCAATGATGAATACAGATGTAGCTGTTAATAGAGTTGGTATCATTAGTACGCCAAACCATCCAATATATAGACGATTTTCAGTGCTAGTAATCCAAGTACAGAAACGTTCCCACAGGCTTGCGCTTTCGCGTCTTTCTAAAGTAGCAGTCATTATTTTTTTTAGTTTTAGGATGAGCTAGGGTACTTCCCAAGTATATTGACTTGTTACATAAATTATTACAGTAAATGATCTTTTTTTCAAAAAAAACAGTTTTTTTTCTTTCTAAGTTCACTAAGTTATTTTTAATTGCGGACGGAGAGACTCGAACTCTCACAAGATAATCTTACTAGATCCTAAATCTAGCGTGTCTACCAATTTCACCACGTCCGCATTTCTACCTCATCAAGAGACTATATCAAAGTTATCTTTTGAAATCAAGTATGTATAAAGTATTTTAATATTGACTTGTCATATCTAATCTATTGGATTAATATGTCGATATCATTCCTCAGTAGCTCAGCGGTAGAGCGATCGGCTGTTAACCGATTGGTCGTAGGTTCAAATCCTTCCTGGGGAGTTTTATATTATTAAAATCATTTATCTTAGTTTAGTAAATTAGGTAACATGGAATAAATTCTAGCTAGATTTATGGGTTATTATCTCTATGCAGTTTTCAGTGATTTATTAGTTTGTTATAGATAAATAGTGCAAACAAGAAGAATATATTTCTGCTAAGTTTTGTTTGAATTTGCTTAAGTGGCACAATTTTATTTTTTACTAAATTAGATAATAAATATTATAGCTTTTTTATTAGCTTATCTTTCTTTTCTTCTTGTATTACAATTTCTTTAGAACTATTTTTATTGAATATATTCCGTCTAGGATCAGATTCTAATTTCTTTTTATTTTCCTATAGTTTAATGACAAATTTATATAAAATAAATTATTTATTGATATCTGCATTATGGACCAATGCCTCACATTTTAGTGTATCAATTTTATTAGTATTCTTGATTTTTTAATTATAGTTTATGTTAGGTGAAGCATTTTTTCTTACTTCTAGTATAGTTATTTTATTTAGTGTTTCTCCAGTATTAATATTAAGCATCAGTATATTAAAGCTATAGGAAAATATTCTTTTATAAATATTAATTTAGAGGTATATATGAATTTTAAAAGCATTCTGTGGAATGTATTGAAGAAACTGAGCAGTCTGAGTGTTTCTATAAGTATATTATTACTTATAGCTCTAGTCAGTATTTTAGGAACTATTATTGAGCAAGATCAATCTATTGAATATTATAAATTAAATTATCCTGAAGATCAGTCGTTATTCTTTTTTCTTACTTGGAAGCAAATTATTGCTTGGGGTCTAAGTCATGTATACTCTAATATTTGGTTCTTATCATTAATCTTTTTATTTTTTCTTAGTTTGCTTTTATGTACAATGTCAACACAGTTACCAGTATTAAAACATGCAAGGCAATGGAAATTTTTTTATAATAATATATCTTTAAAAAAATTTAATTCTTATTATAAAGTAACAGATGAATCATTTATTAATTTTATTTATGTATTAAACTTAAAAAAATATTATGTCTTTCATAAAGGAAATGCTGTTTATGCTTATAAAGGTCTGCTGGGTAGAGTGGCTCCTATTTTTGTGCATTTTAGTATAATATTTACATTAATGGGATCGGTTATAGGTTTATTTGGAGGATTTTTTGCTCAGGAAATGATACCTGTGGGAGAAGTTTTTCATTTTCAAAATATTGTTCGATCAGGTTGTATTAGTAAGTATCCTAGTAATGTACTAGGAAAGGTTAATAATTTGAATATTACCTATAATCAAGATCATTCAATTCAACAATTTTTTTCTAATCTATCTCTTTTGAATAATCAAGGAATTATTCTATATAATAAAACAATATCAGTAAATAATCCTTTGAGATTTCAGGGGTTGACTTTTTATCAGACAGATTGGCAAGTTAATGCTTTAAGATTAAGGCTGGGTTCTAAATATCTCTTTGAAAAATCTTTAAATAAAATAACAAATAGTAATCTAGGTACAGCTTGGTTTTGTAATGTATCTATTAATGATAATCACCAGATTTCTATTTTTATCACAGATTTGAAAAACAATATCCTAATTTATGATGATCGAGGTGTTTTGATAACTGAGACAAAATATGGATTATGGAATGTAGTTTATGGTGTCCCAATTGTTATTCAGGATTTGATGACTAGTACAGGTTTACAAGTAAAAGTTGATCCAGGGATTCAAATTACATATTTAGGCTTTTTAATTTTAATGATTAGTATTGTAACTAGTTATCAGTCGTATTCACAAATATGGGCTAATAGTAGTTATAATACTTTTCATTTTAGTGGTATTACAAACCGAGCTCTTCTATCTTTTGAAGATGAAGTATCTATAATTTATAGAACTTATCTTAATTTATTTAGTCTGAGTAGATAGGAAATTTTTTATAATATTTTTTCCATTTTCTGTCCATAGGCTTTCAGGGTGAAATTGTATACCTCTGACTGATGTATGTTGTTTATGTTGGCATGCCATAACAATACCTTCTTTAGTTTGTGCTGTAATTTTTAATTCTTTAGGAAAGTTATTTTTGTCAATTATTAAACTATGATATCGGGTAGCTAAAAAAGGATTTGGCAGATCTAGAAATATATCTTTGCCATCATGATATATTTGAGATATTTTACCATGCATAGGACGTTGAAGTTTTATTATATTACCTCCATAAACATGACCAATGCTTTGATGTCCTAAGCATACTCCTAGTATTGGTATATTAGGAGAATATGTTTCTATTATGTCTAGAGAAATACCTGATTCTTGTGGATTTCCGGGACCCGGAGAAATTATTATATGTGTTGGGTGGATTTTTTTGATTGAGTCTATTGATATGCTATCATTGCGAGCTGTTGTGACTTCAAATCCTAATTCACCTATATATTGTACTAAATTATGAGTAAAGCTATCATAGTTGTCTATTACTAATATCATGATTTCTGTAGTTTTAAGATTATTTTGTAGATATACCTTCTTTTGGTGAACTTGCAGTAGCTTGCTGTGACTTTTTCATTCTTCCGGCTATATGTGCATATTTACCGGATTCTACAGCCAATTTCATTGCATAAGCCATCATTTTTGGTGAGGAAGCTTTCGCTACAGCAGTATTGAGTAATACTCCGTCAGCACCAAGTTCCATCGCATATGATGCTTCGCTGGCAGTTCCGATACCAGCATCAATAATTACTGGCACTTTGGAATTATTGATAATAATCGATAGATTAAATGGATTCTGTAATCCTTGTCCAGATCCTATTGGAGATGCTAAAGGCATAATAGCTGCACATCCGATTTCTTCTAGTTGTTTTGCTAATATGGGATCAGCGCTAATATAGGCTAATACATTAAAGTCTTTTTTTACTAGATATTCTGCTGCTTTGAGTGTTCCAATAGGATCCGGTAGTAGATAAGTTGGATCAGGGATAACTTCGAGTTTGACAAAATTATTGTCTATTTGACCAACTCTTTTATTTAGTTCTTTTCCTAGTAGAGCTATTCTGATAGCCTCCTCAGCATTTTGGCATCCGGCTGTATTTGGTAATAGCCATAATTTATCCCAGTTTAGTAAATCCATTATGCTATGTCTTTGTAACAATTTAGTTGATTGAGCTCTTCTTATGGCAACAGTTACTATAGATGCTTCGCTTATGTGTATACTCTCTACTGCTTCTTTAATATTTTTGTATTTACCTGTACCTAACATCAAACTTGATTTAAATATCTTATTTGCAATTTTTAATTTGTTAGTATTTTCTCTATAATTATTTCTCATTTGGTTAATTGATTTAAGAAAAAGTATAGTCTAATAATTATTGAAAATTACTAGTATTCTATTGTAAAATCAATATTATTCTTGCCATAATATTATTTTATAATATAAATCGAATATCTTATTGTTTTTTATCTTTTAATTCAATTATATAATATAACTATGCTCAAAGGATTACCTGAATGGACAATTGCCATCATGATAAGTGTCATATTGTTTATTATAGCGATTGGAATATATCAATTTTATCATTTTATAATGAATGCATCAAATGCTAAGCCTAATAAATATAACATTACTATCGTTGATAGATGTGGTTCAACATTACCATATTGGTTACCTTTACTTGAAGGACTACAAAATTTTGGTCAACAAATTTTGCCTGATTATCCGTTTAGTATAATGAGTGTTTATAAAAAAACTTTAATGCCTTTTGTTCTTTTTTATGTTACCCATCCGGCATTAGCTTTTATTATTTTTTTTGTATTATATTATTTATTTGTTCGAGCTAAAAGCCCGATACCAGATCGACCATTTATAAGATTTAATGTTCTACAGTCTATTTTATTGTTTTTAATTAATTCATTACTAGGTGCAACTTTTCGCGCATTACCAATAGAGTTTAGAATGAGTTTATATGGTTTAATGTTATGTAATACTCTTTTTTGGTTTGTTCTATCAACAATAATATATTCTGTTATTAAGGCATTAGAAGGGAAATACGCAAAAATTCCTGTAATATCTCAAGCAGTTAGAATACAAATTGATAATCAATTGTAGTATATTTCTTTATTTTTCAAAATATAATGGACTTTTATGACTTTAAATAAATATGAGGTAATTTATATCTTAAAACCGGATGTTACAGAAAGTATTAATCTGGCTTTAGTTAATCAGTATAAAGCTTTAATTAAAAAAAATGGAGGCCAAAACATACTTGTTCAACATCGTGGAAGACGCCATCTTAGTTATAATATCTTTCATTATTATGATGGTATTTATGTTCAAGTTAATTATGATGGTAATGGAAGTTTGGTAAAAGTTATAGAGAAATCAATGCACTTCAATGATAATATTCTCCGCTACTTAACAGTTAAAAAAGAAAGCTTAAGCGAAGTATAATTAATATTATTGAAATAGATCTATCTATATGAATATTATATTGTATTCATTGCTCTATTCATCTATTCATTAAATACTGATAGTTTATATCTGAATCTAACTTACTTCTCTAAAGTATGATGTGATTTGACTAAATATTAAATAATTTGTGACTTATTGAAAATAATATTTTCTATTCTATATAATTATATTATCTATTTATTTTTTTAGGGAGTTTTAGCATGATAACCGATAGTCAGATCTTTATTGCATTATTGTTTGCTCTATTTTCAGGTGTTTTAGCTATTCGTTTGGGTACTGAATTGTACCAGTAGTATTTTATTTAAGTATTAAGATAATTTATTTATTATTTTAAAAAAATTTCAGATGTAGCTATTTAGGCTACATTTTTTCTTCTTTTAATTGTTATTTTGTATTTTTTTATAAATTAATTAATTAAATCTTATAATCTGTAGCTTTATACATTATTGCATTTAGTGTAATCTAATTATTGTATATAAAATAATTAGATTATCATATGAATGTTACAAAAAATATTATTCGTCCTATTTTTCCCTTTACAGCTATTATTGGTCAAGAAGAAATGAAATTAGCTCTATTACTGAATGTTATCGATCCTAAAATTGGTGGTGTGATGATAATGGGTGATCGTGGGACTGGCAAATCAACAACTATACGAGCAATAGCTGATCTATTGCCTCAAATTTCAGTAGTTCAGGATGATCCTTTTAATTCTCATCCTTCTAACTTTGAATTAATGAGTAATGAAGTGAAATTAAGTATTGAAAATGGTCACAGTATAACAGAAAAGTTAATTGATGTACCAATGGTCGATTTACCTTTAGGTGCAACAGAAGATAGAGTTTGCGGTACAATTGATATTGAAAAAGCTTTAACGGAAGGAATAAAAAGCTTTGAGCCAGGTTTGTTAGCAAAAGCAAATAGAGGAATTTTGTATGTTGATGAAGTTAATTTATTAGATGATCATTTAGTTGATATTTTACTGGATTCAGCAGCTTCTGGCTGGAATACTGTTGAAAGAGAAGGTATTTCAGTTAGGCATCCAGCTCGTTTTGTTTTAGTAGGATCAGGAAATCCAGAAGAAGGAGAATTAAGGCCTCAATTGCTAGATCGATTTGGTATGCATGCAGAAATAAAAACGGTTAAAGATCCTTTTCTTCGTGTAAAAATTGTTGAACAAAGAAGTAAATTTGATCAAGATTCTTACTCCTGCTTAAATGAATATCAAGTACAGCAAAATCAACTGAAACAAAGAATTTTACTTGCACAAGAAAATCTTTCTTCTGTTGTTATTGATTATGCTCTAAGAGTTAAAATATCTGAAATTTGCAGTGAATTAGACGTTGATGGTTTGCGTGGTGATATAGTAACAAATCGAGCTGCTAAAGCTCTTGCTGCTTATAATAATAAAGACATTGTTAGTGTAGAAGATATTACAGCTGTTATTAAACTTTGTCTAAGACATAGGTTAAGAAAGGATCCTTTAGATACTATTGACTCTGGATTAAAGATAGATCAGGTGGTAGATAAGATATTAACTTAATATATAGGCTTAGTAGGATTCGAACCTACATTAGAGACTTAGAAGGTCCCTGTCCTAATCCCTTAGACGATAAGCCCTTAAAAAACGGATGGCTGTATTGATTGGGCGGTACTGGATTTGAACCAGTGGCCATCTGCTTGTAAGGCAGATGCTCTACCGCTGAGCTAACCGCCCTTTCCAGTACATTATATTTTATTTTATCCTAGATTGCAATAGGTTTAATCTTTAGTTTTTTTTAAGCTTATCTTAATCTTTATTCAGTTAATAAATTAGATATTAAGTATATGTTTTTATTGAAAATTAATTTATTTGAATGGTTTGAAAAATTAATTGCAGCTGGTAATTTATCAATACTGTCTTTATCTAGTTTAAGTTTTTCTACAGCTAGCTATAATCGTATAGTAGAACAAATGATTGTAGTTGGTCCAGAATCACTTAGCATATCTATTATAACAGCATTTTTTATCGGTATGGTTTTTACTTTACAGTTGGTAAAAGAATTCTTATATCTGGACGCAACTAGTTTAATTGGTGCAATTTTATCTCTTGCATTTATTCGGGAACTATCACCAGTATTAACTGCAATTATTATTGCAGGAAGAATAGGGTCTTCTTTTACAGCCGAGATAGCAACTATGAAGGTTACAGAACAAATAGATGCTTTGTATTTATTAAAGACAGATCCTTTGTTGTATTTAGTTACACCGAGAGTTATTGCATGTGTAACTATGCTTCCAATACTTAATTTAATTTTTTTATTTACTAGCTTAGCTAGTAGCATATTTGCTTGTTTTATATTTTACAATATCCATCCTTGGATTTTTTTAAAATCTGCATTTATGGCATTATCATACTTGGATTTTTTAAAATCTTTATTAAAAACTATTGTTTTTGGTTTTGTTTTGTCTAACATTAGTTGTTCTTGGGGTCTGACAACAGTTGGCGGTTCAAAAAGTGTAGGACAGTCTACTACTTCATCAGTGGTTACAAGTTTACTTATGATTTTTGTAATGGATTTTATACTATCATATATAATGTTTAATCAAGTTGATAGTGCTATTAAGTCTTTGTAAGAATAATCTTATGCGGTCGAAAGAATATGAACAGAATTTTGCAATTATGGCTCAACATCAATTTAAAAACTCGTTTGATGTCAGTAACTACTTTGTCAGTTTCAATTTTAATGAGTAGTTTAACTTTTTGGGCTTTGACTACTATACAAAAAGATTCTATTTCTACAGATACGCGTTTTTGTAGAGATTTAAGTATGTTATTTACTTATAATGTTGTCGATTTAATTGATCGAAATAATTATAAAGAATTGATAAGTTTTATTGAAAATATTTATTTAAGTACATCAAGTATACGCTATATACAAGTTTTTACTTCTAATGGAGATTTATCTGTTTCTTTGCCATTTTATAATACTACTTTGCATGATTTATTGCAACTATATCAAAATATTTTGCAAATAAAAAGTCAAGATTTTTTGTTCAATATACCTATTATTCATTATTCTACTATTTTTCACGATAGTATTATAGATCTTACAATACCTTTAATAAAGAATGGAAAACATCTAGGTGTACTTAATTTGGGTATTAATTCTAATCCTAGTATATTGTCTGCATCAAAGCTTATACAGCATGTTAGCGTAGCAATTTTTGTTTCTATTTGGTTAATGGTTATAATTGGAGCAGCATTTAACGCTCTAATTATTACGGAACCTATTAAAGAATTATTAGCTGGATTAGAAAATATTGCTTTAGGTAACTTTAATCAAAAAATAACATCATCTTTTGACGGGGAGTTGGGAGATTTAATTATTAGTTTTAATGAAATGGCAGAACGTTTGGAATCTTATGAAGAAAAAAATGTAGAACAATTAACTTCTGAAAAGGCTAAATTAGAAACATTAGTAGCAACAATTGCTGATGGAGCAATATTATTAGATACAGAATTGCGTTTATTATTTGTTAATCAAATTGCTATGAAAGTCTTTCACTGGTTAAATAAAGACCTTGTGGGTACAATGATTTTTCACCACTTACCAATTCATGTTAATGAAGCTTTATTGCCTATTTTGAATGGTATGGTCCGGTCAAATTGTTTGGATAACAAGATATTACAAGCACAAGAAATATGTATAGACTTAAATTATGAGTCTTTGAAAACTTTTCGCTTTCTGCTTGCTACTGTTGTGGATCAAAATAATAAAGTGCTGACGGGTCTTGTAATAACAATTCAAGATATAACTAGAGAAGCTCAATTAAATGAAGCAAAAAATCAGTTTGTTAGTAATGTATCTCATGAGTTACGAACACCCTTATGTAATATTGGTTCATTTTTGGAAACTTTAATAGACTATGATCATAAACTAAATCTTAAACAGAAAATGCAGTTTCTTAATATAGCTCATGCTGAAACTCAACGTTTGACTCGGTTAGTTAATGATGTTTTGGATTTGTCTAGATTAGAATCGGAATACAATTATATTTTACAACCTATACAAATCATAACCACTATTTCTTATATTATTAGAGCTTCTCAGATTGTTGCATCAAATAAAAATATAAAAATTATCTTTGAGGTTTCAAGCTATATTAAATCAATTCTTGCTCATGAAAGTTCGTTATGTCAAGTTTTATCTAATTTAATAAGTAATTCTTTAAAATTTACCCATGTTGGTGGCAAAATAATCATTAGAGTGTATCCATTGCTTTTTCCTTATAGTTATAATATAAATCAAGGTATTTCTTTTAGTACTGTACGCTTAGAAATAATCGATGAAGGTATTGGAATAGATAAGAATTTTCAGAAACAGATATTTGATCGGTTTATGCGTATAGAAAATCATGTTCATACTCTTCAAGGAACAGGCTTAGGTTTATCTATTGTAAAAAATATTGTTGAAAAACATAATAGTAGCATATCAATGTATAGTGAAGTCGGTGTAGGAACAAGTTTTTGGTTTGATCTATTTATTGTTAATTAGTCTTATCTATTTTATTTAATTCCAACTTAAAGTTTTAGATTTATTCTTTTTCCCTACTACCTCAAAAATCTTCTATAAATTACTTAACCTTTTTATTTAGTAGTAATTGTATCTTTTTTTGACCAGGAAGTTCTATTACTACTACTTTTAGTATAGGTTGGAGTTTCTTTTGATAAAGTATCCTGGAGGATTCACTTTATACTGGTTTGCCTAAACATATCACTCCTGCGCTGTAGTAACCTAGCAAGACTTGATAATCTAGGATATGACCGTTAGGTTAAAGAAGTAGATATTGCTTTTAATGGATTTAGAAGGTTTGCGATCAAAATTAAATACATAATCTTATAAAAGATAGAGAGGATACAATACAAAAAAAAGTTCTAAATCATTATGAAATAACTTAAAAGCTTTTTTTTCTATTCTTTTAATAAATACTTTTCAAGCTTATAGACTTAACATTTTTAATAAAAATATGTCACACAAAAATTTTACTGAATGTTTTATTCTTAGCAATAGTTTATGTGAAAAAGCTATATTAATTAATATTTTTACAGATTAACTTTCTAGTGATGAAGAAAACTCAAGAAATAATGAAGTTTTTTTAATTATCGGAATCAGAGAGAAGATTTATAGTAATTATGGCTCATCTTCTTCAGAAAAAGAGAAAAAAGATTTTAATAGTTAGTACTAGAGTAAAAATCAAAAAAAGTGGATATTTAGAGGTAAGCTTAAGACAAAATTAGGTAATGTAAAAGTTCTAATAGAGAAAGAATTGTAAAAGTATGTTAATACATAAGAGTAATCAAATAGAGCAAAAGCATTTGTTTTTGCTATTTAATAAACCTTGTCGACAAATTTGTGGATGAAATTAAACTAAAAAATATTAAGAATATATTCTTAATATTTTTTAGTTATTACTACTAATTTTAATAAACATTAATTAGAGAAGTAGATTTAAATAAATAATATTTTAATAATGAGATATCAAATTAAACAAGAAGTTTTTAATAAAGTTATCTATATAATGTAATAACTATAAGTTAAAATAGGAAGTTTTTATTAACCAAATGTATAGCAACAAAGCTATGATTTATAGATTATAGTTCTAAAACTTAGAAATCTTTGTTTAAATTACAGCTAAATCAGCAACTGGGTCTTTTTTTATTAAGTATGTCTATCATCTGAAGCTGGCTATAATTTCAATAAATTATCTGCTTAAAACTTTTGTATAAATGAACCCAGTAGTGTTGACATACGAAAGTAGTAGTATAATAATTTTAATTTGTCAGTCTCTAAAGTAGAAAAATTTTGTTTATTAAAAATAGCGTAATTCTAATTATTTTCTCGAAGTATATATATTACTCATAGGTACATCTAAATTAATCGTTTTTTATAAAACTAAGAATTATTAACTGCATTTATTTCTTAGATATTAATACTCATGATTTAATAAGCCACCGACTTTTTTAGTGTATAAGACGTTGATATTAATTGGCTTATTATACTAAATAATTATATGCGATAGTTTTTTAACTTTATTTATAAAATTTTGATATGATTTGTAGCTAATAGTTTTACTTGTATTTTTTAAGATTTTTTGATTATTTAATGTATACTAAGTGTTAATTATAATTAATTGTGAACAGTTTTCTACTATGTTTAGTTATTTTAATATAATTTATTTATAGTTCTTAATAAATAATTAAATGATTTTTTTGTTATTATCTATTTCTTGATAATTTTTTTAATAGAAATGTTTAATTATTCCTATATTTTTTTGAGGAGGAAGTTATTATGTCAGGAGGATCAACTGGAGAACGTCCTTTTTCGGATATTATTACAAGTGTACGCTATTGGGTTATTCATAGCATTACTATTCCAGCACTTTTTGTGGCAGGATGGCTATTTGTAAGCACAGGTTTAGCTTATGATGTTTTTGGAACACCTAGACCTAATGAATATTTTACTCAGGATCGTCAACAAGTTCCATTAGTCAATGATCGCTTTAGTGCAAAGCAAGAACTTGAAGATTTAACTAAAGGTATTTAAATGGAGAATATGATATGACGCAACGAAATTCTAATCAACCCATTTCGTATCCAATTTTTACATTTCGATGGTTAGCCATACATGGCTTAGCTATTCCAACTGTATTTTTTTTAGGTGCTATAACATCTATGCAATTTATTCAAAGATAGGAGATTATAATGAGTGGTCCGAATCCTAATAAAGAACCAGTAGAATTAAATCGTACATCTTTATTCTGGGGCTTGTTATTGATTTTTGTTCTGGCGGTTTTGTTTTCAAGTTACTTTTTTAATTAAAAATTTATCAATTTAGTTTATTTATTAATCTAATTTTTATAGTTTATTAGCTATATAAGTATTTATTCAAGGAGATGCTCAAATGGTGGGTACAGGTAGAGTACCTTTATGGTTAGTTGCTACTGTTGGTGGCATAGCGGTCATTGTTGTTCTAGGAATTTTTATATATGGTTCCTATTCTGGAATAGGTTCTTCTTTATAAGATTGTTGTTTCTTTTATTGTAAGTCTGTTATAAAAGCCGCTTTTCAATTAGTTTGACAAAGCGGCTAGTTTATTCATTTAAGATATTGTTTCTTGTTCCATGTAAATAAAAAGTAATGCCATACTTAGACCAGGAAAAACAATGCCTACTATCGGAACTAATATAGATGGTAAATAAGATGCTGTCATTTTACTGATTAATTGAATAAAGGTTTTAATATTTGATCAAAGTAATCTGGTTTTTACCATTCTACTTTTTAATAATTCTAATAAAAGTTTATGCATATAATTTAAAAACATTGTAAAATTTAATATTTATAATCATAGTAATATCAGTTGTTATAATTTTAAGAAAAGGTTATCTTTATGTCATTAAGCTCATCTAAATCAATACCTGATAGCTTAGAAGCTATGCGTAAATTTGCTGAAGTTTATGCTGAAAGAACAGGTACAGTTTTTTGTATTGATTCAAGTGTCACAGCAGTTGTTATTGAAGGTTTAGCTAAGCACAAAGACGAATATGGTTGTCCTCTCTGCCCATGTCGTCATTATGAAAACAAAACACTTGAAGTCCTCAGTGCATATTGGAATTGTCCTTGTGTACCTATGAGAGAAAGAAAAGAATGCCACTGTATGTTATTTTTACAGCCTGATAATGAATTTGCTGGTTCTAGTAAAGAAATTTCAGCTCCAGATTTATTAAATCACATTTTGTAATTAAATGTGAGTTTGCAGACATAATAGAATGATAGTTATGTCTGCTTTTATATTTTATAGATTAGAATAATATTTATAGAACAAAATTTACTTTTATAAATTACCTCTTTTAAAAGATAGTAAAATAATTACTGCAGGACCCAATAGTACGATAATTGCTAAAGATATTAACTGTCCAATTACTTGCCAGTTGATCATTGTTTTACCCCTTTATATTTTTAATATTATTTTGTTATTCTATTTATTCTTATTAGTCTAATTATACCTCTTTTTTTGAATACTTAATTGCTCATTAGTTAGTTTTTCTTATCTTTTGTAGTTTAGAATCTTAGACTATCTTTAATATTATTTCAAAATGATATAGCTACATTTTTATAATATATTTACTATTATTTTTTAAACTAATGAAAAAGAATAATTAAAATATTTTTGTTGATATTTTTGATCATACTAACAAATATAAAAGTAGCATTTTATTTGTTAAATACATTAATAGATTCGATATCTTTTTTCATTTTTGTATAGAAATTAGCATTTCTTAATTAATTCTTTATTTTATTGAGTATATTTCTTACTTGGTCTATCATAAAAGTCTTAAAAATATAATCTTTATTTTTTATATTATGAGTTGGTTTTATTATATTTGTTTCTAGGAAAAAATATTTAATTGGAAGAAAAATATATATTCAGTAAGTATGTCATTCTATGACTTTGTCTGATTATTTTATGTTATTAAGTTGTTGATTTATATAGAATAGATTACTATATTGAGATCTCAATAGCACTTTTTATGCTATTATATAAAGAAGATTATACTTTTACTGTTAAGATTTATTCAATGATTGAAACTAGTGTAAAGCCAGCCATTGTTTTTTTGTATTATTAGATTATCTGAGTATATTATACTCTTTAGAGTTTTATCCTGGTTTATCATTATAATAATTTCTTCTATGTACTTTTTCTGTATACTTTTATTAAAGTGGTAATGAAAATACATCTGTAATGTCCTTTTTTGTAATGCATGATGTTGCTTCTGTAAAATCATTAGATTTAATCCGATAAATTTATTATGCTTGCTTTTTATATAAAGTTTGATTGTATTTTCTTTAAGATACTCGTTGTCACTTATACATAAATTTAAAAAAGAATGAATCGCTTGATTAATGTTAGGATTAAAATAGTTCTGTAAATATGGAAGAACTTCATATCTTAATCTATTTCTTTGTATTTTATAATTATAATTAGTTGTGTCAGACCATACTGGTAAATAGAGTTTTCTGCAAAACCATTCAATTTCTTCTCTTTTAAAAATTAATAAAGGTCTTATAATGGTTAATTCCGGATTGATTTTTCTCTTATTAACTAAGCCAGTAATTCCATCTAAGCTACTACTTCTAAATAAATGCTGTAAAAAGGTTTCTATTTGATCATTCTGATTATGTCCAGTTAGAATTGCTTTAAGGTTGTTTTGTATAGCATGCTGAATTAGTATTTTATATCTTAATTCTCTTGCTTCTGCTTCTGAAAAAACTAAATGTTTGATTTGATAAATAGAAATAGGAATATTCATTTGTTTAGCAATATTAATAATATGTTTTGAGTGTTGTAGGCTATCACTTTTCCATTGATGATCTATATAAACAGCTTCAAATTTATATTTATTATGCTTAAAACAATCATTCATTAACTTTATTAGGCATAAAGAATCTTGTCCACCGGAAATGGCTATTAATGAATCTTTATTTTCTTTTAAAAGTTTAACTAAATTTAATTTGAATTTCTTATGTAAAAAAGTATGCATTTTATAATGATTCTGTAAAAAGCTTGCTATTCTATGTGGGTTATGTTATTTATGTTTTATCCTTGTTTAAGGGTTACTAACTCAATGGTAGAGTACTCGGCTTTTAACCGATTAGTTCCGGGTTCGAGTCCCGGGTAACCCATTGACCTTTTATATTTTTAATAGTTTGTCTATTTGTATAAAACTACTTTATTAATCATTTTTATGTTTACAATATCAGAAACAATTTCTAGTGTAGAAACTAGATCAGCTTTAATACCATTTCTTACTGCTGGTTATCCAGATCTTGCAGTAACTGCTGAGATCATTTATTTATTAGATAAAAAAGGTGCAAATGCAATAGAATTAGGAATACCTTATTCTGATGCATTGGCAGATGGCGTAGTTATTCAAGAATCTTCTCGCATAGCTTTAGAGCAAAGAACATATATTGATCAAGTGTTGAAACTTGTTAAGCAAGTAAGTCCAAGTGTCAGGGCTCCGATTATTATTTTTACGTATTATAATCCTATACTTTGTAGAGGTCTAGATATCTTTATTAAAGAAATGGCAGAGTCTGGAGCAAAAGGTTTAGTGGTTCCTGATCTACCATTAGAAGAATCAGATTATTTAATAAGCGTATGCAGTAATTATGCTATTGAATTGATATTATTCGTATCACCTACTAGTTCGGAAAATAGAATAAAGGCGATTGTTTCAAAGGCTCCGGGTTGTATTTATTTAGTTAGCAGTTGTGGAGTTACTGGTTTAAGAGATACTATCGATTCGAATGTTCAGGAATTGGTAAGAAATATTAAGAAGAGTACGAATAAGTGTGTTATGCTCGGTTTTGGTATATCTAATGAGGATCAAGTATCAAAGCTTATGGATCTTCAGCTAGGTATCGATGCTATTGTAATGGGAAGTGCTTTTATAAATAAAATTACAGATAGTACAAAAGATAAAAACTATGAAGAAATAGGCTCTTTTTGTGAAAGTATAAAAGATGCAATAGGAACGAAATAGTATACCCCCAGGGGAATTCGAATCCCCGTTACCTCCGTGAAAGGGAGATGTCCTAGGCCTCTAGACGATGGGGGCTTTTATTTATAAGAATTTATTATAAATAATAGACTACCGAATTTTTTTAGAACTGTCAACCTTCATTCTTTAATTAATTAAATCAATATATTAATTTGAATTAATTATTAGGCGTGAGCGCATTATTAAATATACAACTGTTTGTCTTATATAGCTTGTCATATTTATAAATAGTTTAAAAGCTTCATTTTTATATTCAACTAATGGATCTTGTTGTCCATAGCTTCTCCAACTAATAGCTTCTCTCAGTAGAGTCATTTTTTCTAGGTGTTCTTGCCATGCTTTGTCAATCTGTTCTAATAAGTAATATTTTTCTAGTTGTCGGATTAATCCTGGTTTTAGTTGTTCTAAGTAAGATTCTTTTAAATCATATGTAATATATAATTGCTCATATAGAAAACCTCGTAACTCATCGATTGTTAATGTAGCATAAAAATTCTTATCGATTTTATAAGGTAAATTAAAAAGTTTACTAATTTCTTCTAATGTTTTCTTCTTTGATTTTTTGTTTATATTATAGAAGATCAAAATTTCGTTAATTGTACTTTCGGCATACTCAATAATACAGTCTCGTAAAAAATAAGATTCTAAGATTTTCTTTCTTTCAGCATAGATTGCTTGTCTTTGCTTATTAATTACTGCATCGTATTCAAAGAGTTGTTTTCGAATGTCATAAAAATAAGATTCTACTTTTTTTTGTGCATTATCTAAGCTTTTATTCAATATTGTTGATTCAATGGGTGTATTATCATCAATTTTTAAGTTCTGCATTAAATCTCTAATCTTTTCTCCACCAAAAATTCTTAGTAAATTATCGTCTAAACTTAGGAAGAATCTTGAAGATCCAGGATCACCTTGTCTTCCAGATCGTCCTCTTAGCTGATTATCGATTCTACGCGATTCATGTCTCTCAGTTCCTACAACGTGTAAACCACCTAATTTTATGACATCTTGTTTTTCTAGTTTGAATATGTTCTCATATTCATTGAAAATAATGGTATACATTTTTTTTATGACTTCTTCTATCGGATCAATGGTAATATTTGCATTTATAATTTTATATATGTAGTTGTCAACATTTTCTAGTGGAATATTTTGAAAAATATTATTGTTTAGTGATTCTTTTATGTATTGTTCTAGTATTTCGGATATTTTTTTGTTATTTTCTATTATTGTATGATTGTTTATATTTTTTTTATAAATTTTTTCTTTTATCAAATTAATAAATACTAACTTGGCTATTGATTTTGGATTACCTCCTAATACAATATCAGTTCCTCTGCCAGCCATATTGGTTGCAATAGTTAAAGCATATTTTCTACCAGCTTGTGCAATTATTTCTGCTTCTCTATCAACATTTTCTGGTTTGGCATTGAGTAAATTATATTTCAGTTTATAGTTATCAAGCATTTTTGCTAATAACTCAGATTTTTCTATATTAGTCGTACCAACTAAGACTGGTCGTCCTATTTGATTCATGTCAAAACATTCTCTGGCTATAGCTTGCCATTTACTATATTCGTTTTTATAGACTAGATCAAATAATTCTTTACGTATACAGGGTTTGTTGGTTGGAATAGTGATAACTTCTAAATTATATATTTTATCTAATTCAGTTTCCTCTGTTTTAGCTGTTCCTGTCATACCACTTAGCTTATTATAAAGTAGAAACAAGTTTTGATATGTGATTGAAGCTAATGTTTTGTTCTCTTTTTGAATAGGCAGATCTTCTTTGGATTCAATAGCTTGATGTAGTCCATCACTCCATCTTCTACCACTCATGATTCTTCCTGTAAACTCGTCTACAATTATAATTTCTTCATTGCGTATAATGTAATGTTGATCTTTTAAAAAAAGTTCTTTTGCTTTTAGAGCATTAATAATATATTGTGCCCATGGATTATTAATATTGTATAAGTTGTCGATTTTTAGTATTTGTTCACAACAGATGATACCCTGATCAGTAAGTGTTATATTACGAGCTTTTTCATCTATTTCATAATCTAGCTTATTTTTTAATTGAGCTGTTATTTTTGTAGCTTCTTTGTATTTTGTTGTTTTTGCTTCAGATGGTCCCGAAATAATCAATGGTGTTCTAGCTTCGTCAATCAAGATGGAATCAACTTCATCAATTATTGCATAATGAAATTTATTTTGGACAACATCCTTTTTTTCAATGGCCATATTATCTCTTAAGTAATCAAAACCTAACTCACTATTAGTTACATATATAACATCACAACTGTAGCTTATTTGTCTTTCTAATTTTGTCATATTTTGTTGAATAAGGCCAACTTTTAAATTTAATAATTCGTAGACTTTGCCTACCCATTCAGCGTCTCTTTTTGCTAAATAGTCATTAACAGTTATAATATGAACACCAATATTTTTCAAACAATTTAAGTATGCAGGTAATATACTTACAATAGTTTTACCTTCGCCAGTTTTCATTTCAGCAATTTTACCTTTATGTAAAACAATGCCACCTAAAATTTGTACATCAAACATATTTAGTTTAAGAATTCTTTTAGTTGCTTCTTTTGCTACAGCAAAAGCTTCAACAAGAACATCGTCTAATGTATAGCCATCATATATTTTTTCTTTAAATTTTTCTGTTTGTTGTTTTAATTCATTGTTAGATAATAGTTTGACTTTTTCTTGGATAGTATTTACTTTATTGACTAGTTGTTGGTATTCTTCTATTCTTTTATAGTTTTTATTTATCAAAAATTTAAACATTCTTTAAAATTCGTTTAGGTTATTTTCTTTAAGATACTTTTCAAGTCAGGTGAAAAAAATTCTTTAATGGTAGTTAAGTTTTGTTTATTATAGCAAATTGTATACTCTCTAGATAGAATAGGTTGTTTTAGTTTAAAAGCTTTTTCTGTAAAATAATTATATCCATAGTTTATATTATGAATCTTTTTAGATATATCAAGTTCATATTTAATCATAGATTTTCCTATAGGTCTGTAATTATTTGGTTTTGATTTTTTTATATTATTCTTTTCCCAAGAAGATTCTGCAAATGCTATTTTGTTTTTGTGTAAATCTTCTATCCATACTTGCCTTAGTATTTGATTATTTTTTATTAAATTTTGCTGGATTAGGTTAATTCTGATTTTTTGTCCTTTTATAGAGTTTAGGTTTTGTGTAAATGACCCATCGCTTAGTAATATCAATTGCCATTCTAATGAAAAATTTTTTAATCTATAATACGCATAATTCATATTAATATTATAAAATTTGATATGATGTTTTTTTATAATCATAATATTTTCTCTTAAGTTTAAATATCAATTCTCTATATTGACTCAGGAGAGTTTATTAAAGGTTTATTATATTTAAACTTTTGATAATTTTTATTTATTAATGATCTACCGCTCATGTCTTTAGGAATGTTGATTTTTAAAAGATCTAAAATTGTTGGTGCTATATCTGCTAGTGAGCCATCTGCTTTTAGCTTATTTTTATGTGAAATATTTGTATAATCAACAGAGTTTTTTTTAATAAGAATAAAAGGGACTAGGTTGTTTGTATGAGATTTGCACGGTTGGTTATTTATGTCAAGCATTTCTTCTGCATTACCATGATCAGCGGTAATTATTACCGTTACTGTATATAATTTTATTTTTTCTAATATACGCCCGATGCATTGATCAACTATTTCTATAGATTTTCTTGTAGCTTTAAAGTTTCCGGTATGACCGATCATATCTGGATTGGCATAGTTAATAACAGTTAAGCTGTAGATCTTTTTTTCAATTGCTTGGATAAGTTTTTCAGTGATTTGTTGAGCTGACATTTCTGGTGTTGAATCATAAATATCAACTGTTGGACTTGGTACTAGCTCACGATCTTCACCTGAGCAAGGTTCTTCTTGTCCACCATTGAAAAAATATGTAACATGTGCATATTTTTCAGTTTCTGCTAATCGAAATTGTTTTAAGTTATTTTCAGATATAATTTGGCCAAGAAAATGATCTTTAGCTATCTTTGGAAAAACAATCGGTAAATTCAATTTACTATCGTAAACTGTAAATGTTATGATATCAAGAAATGAAAATTTTTTTGTATGAAAACCTTTGAATGAATTGTTTGTAAAAACTTGGACTAATTGTCTCATTCTATCAGGTCTGAAATTAAAAAAAATAATACCATCCTCATTCTCTATTTTACCATTGCAAATTCTTGTTGGAATTATAAATTCATCCAATATATTATCTTTATAACTATTGTTAATGAATTTAATCGGATCATTGTAATACTTTGTATTTATATTATCTTGTATTAGGCATCGGTATATTTTTTCTGTTCTTGTCCATCTACAGTCCCGATCCATACTGTAATATCGACCACTTATTGTACATATTTTAATGTGAGTTTGTTCTTGGATTGTACTCAGTAGCTCATTGATAAATATTTTTGCGTTTTGTGGTTCTGTATCTCTACCATCTGTAATAATGTGTATGCAAGTTTCTAATCCTGGGTATTGTTTACTTATGTTGATAAGGGCAATTAAGTGATTTATATGTGAATGTACACCGCCATCAGAGCATAATCCTATTAAATGTATTTTTTTATTTTTTTTTTCTATTGTTTTATAGATATTATTTAGAATGTCGTTTTTGAAAAAATCTTTTGTATGAATACTTTGACTAATTCTGACTAGATTTTGATTAATGACTCTTCCAGCCCCGATAGTTGTATGTCCTACTTCAGAATTACCCATTTGATTTTTCGGTAAACCAACATTGTAGCTAGATGCATTTAATAAAGTTTTTGGAAATTTGTTCCATAAGAAATTTAAATTTGGAGTATATGCTTGTTTAATAGCATTTCCATGATGTATAGAGCTATGGCCCCAGCCATCAAGAATAATTAGAATAATTGGACTAATATTTAATTGATCTTTCATATATTTAAGAGGAAATTTAATTAAATGATTGAAAGTAAGTATGAACTATTTTATCTATAGCATTAAAAAAAATTTTAACTATGCTTCTATAGTTTAAAAAATCCACGAAATAGGTTTTTATAATTCATATTCCGTGGTATAAAAATTTATTGAAAAAGGATCTTAAAAGCTAAATTAGCTTAATACGTTTATAGCATAGTCTAGATAAGTGTTAGCTTCATTAGCTGCCTGTCCAGATAAGCCATGACTATTTTTTATATATTGTAAAGCTTCTATAAACCAGCTAGGTGATAATTCAAAACTGCGGTTGATTTCTTCTAAACCTGCAACTAGATATTCATCCATTGGACCTGTTGCACCTACTACTAAGCAATAAGTAGTCATGCGTAAATAATATCCTATATCACGAGCGCATTTAGCTTTTCCTATTGCACTTGATGCATAAGTCGGACCAGGCATTTGTGTTACAAAAGGAAATTTTGTATAAACTGCTTGTGCAGCTCCAGTTATAAGTCTTTGTGCATTATTAGTTAGTGACTTTGCAGCTGTTAAACTAGATGATGCTCTTTGATATCTACCGTTAATAGATTGCAATTCTCCATTACTTAGGAATCTTCCTTGACTATCTGCAGATGCTATTGCTTCTGTAATTGGTGTTTTCATGCTCTCTCCTTAACTTGGTTAATTATTAAAATTAGTGACTTGAATTTGATGAAAAAAAAGAAAAATTTTTCTTTTATTTACATAACCGCTATGGCAGCACGATCAAAATAACTTCCTAATTCAGCAGTTAGGGAACTACAATCTCCTAAAGGTACACCATTTAAGTCGCTAGCTAAACCAATAGAAGCTTCTTTCATTTTTTGTATTGCTACTGCTACAGATGTACCAGGTGTTCCTAATGCTTGATAAGTTTCTCTTAATCCGTTTAAGCATCTATCGTCCAGAACACTTGAATCACCGGCTACCATTGAATAGCTTACATATCTTAAAATAATTTCCATATCTCTTAGGCATGCGGCCATTCTTCTACTAGTGTAAGCATTCCCACCAGGTTGTACTAATTGTGGTTGTTCTGCAAATAAAGCTCTTGCAGCGTTAGTTACAATTGCTGATGTATTTGAATTAATTTTGTTTACTATGTCTAGTCTTTTACTACCTTCAGAGATCATGATACTTAAGGATTCTAGTTGAGTATTGCTTAAGAATTCTCCTCTTGCATCCGCTTGTGCCACAAGCTTTGCAAATGCATCTAACATATTTTTAATTCCTTCTAATGATTGATTAATTTAATATATACATTATTTTGCGAATTAATAATTTTACAAATTATTACTATGTATTAATACTATACTATCTATTCTCCAATTATTTCAGGTTGAGTGATTTCATCAACCATTTCTAGGATAGCTCTAATTACTGGTTTGACTAATGGATCTTCAATAATATCAATATCTTCATACTTCCTTCTTTTAGCTCGATTAGCTACTTTTACAGTTATTCGGAACCTATTTCCTGCTGCTTCTAGTAACTCTTCTGTTTTATATGTAATTTGGTGAGCCTCAATATTACTATATTTATTAGCGTTTTTTTTATCATTATTAGATGATCTTGTTGTTGTAAGCATGTAAGTATAACTTTCTAAGATGTCTATTCTTTAAATATATATGTAATACTATAGTCGTAACGGTCTATTATAGTTATAAATAGAGAAATCTTCAATTATTAATGTATTATCTTCTTGGGTTTTTTATATAATTCTTAGTAATTTGTTTAATTTAGTGTAATTTGAGATATTTATGGCTAAGGTCTTCGAAAGTCTAATTTATATAAATAATAGAAAAATTATAATTCATTTTTTGATCATAATAAAATAATATATATGCAAGTATCAAAACATTTTACTTATAAGCTTAATCAACATCTAGGATATCCTGCAATTATACATGAAAGAGATGCATGTGGAGTAGGATTTGTAGTAAATATAAATCAAAAATCCTCTCATCAAATAATTCTTCAGTCTTTAGAGGGATTAAAATGTATGGAGCATCGAGGAGCTTGTGGTGCAGATGGTATGTCAGGTGATGGATCAGGAATAACTACACAAATCCCTTGGGATCTTTTAAATAATTATTTTAATAAAAGCTTATTAGATACTATTCAAAGGAAAAGTCTGGGATTAGCTATGGTTTTTTTACCTGGCAATTTTATAAAAGAAATACATAAGGTTTTTCAGTGGGTTGTAGAACAAAATGGATTTAAAGTAATTGGCTGGAGACCAGTACCGGTTGATAATAACGTATTGGGTTTACAGGCATTTAAAAATCAGCCTATTATACAACAATGTCTTGTTTATTCAGATACTTTAACTGGTGATAATTTAGAAAGAGGGTTATATATATTAAGAAAGAAAATAGAAAAAAATATAGCACAAACAAATCTTAATCTTAATAAACAATTTTATTTTTGCTCTTTTTCTTCTAGAGTAGTTGTATATAAAGGGATGGTAAAGTCTGAAGTTTTAGGTCAATTCTATAAAGATCTTTCTGACCCTCTATATTTGAGTAATTTTGCTATTTATCATAGAAGATTTAGTACAAATACAATGCCTAAGTGGTCTTTAGCTCAGCCAATGAGATTCATTGCTCATAATGGAGAAATTAATACACTTTTAGGTAATCTTAATTGGATGAAATCAAAAGAACCTATTTTATCTCATCCTTATTGGAATCAATCTATTAAAGATTTAAGACCAATTACTAATTTGGAAAATAGTGATTCAGCTAATTTAGATGCAGCTGTAGAGTTATTAATTGCATCAGGTCGAAGTCCTCAGGAAGCTTTAATGATTCTTATTCCGGAGGCCTATGATAATCAGCCTGCATTAGATAAGTTTCCTGAGATTGTAGATTTTTATGAATATTATGCTGGCTTACAGGAGCCATGGGATGGACCAGCTTTAGTGGTTTTTACAGATGGTAAAATGTTAGGTGCTACTTTAGATCGGAATGGTTTGAGACCAGCTCGCTATTGTATTACAAATAACGGACTTGTACTTGTTTCTTCAGAGGCAGGGGCAATTAAGATTGATCCAAATACTATTGTTAAGAAAGGAAGATTAGGTCCTGGCCAAATGCTGTGTGTAGATATGATTAATAACATTATTTTAGATAATTGGACAATTAAGCAGTCGATTGCAAATAAATTCCCCTATAAAAAATGGATTTACCAGTATCAACAAATTCTAGAGCCTCAATTATACTTGGATGATGTAGGTATTAATTCAATAGAAATGGTAAGATTACATACTGCTTTTGGCTATACCAGTGAAGATGTAGAATTGGTAATTGAACATATGGCTAGTTTAGCTAAAGAACCCACTTTTTGCATGGGTGATGATACGCCTCTAGCAGTATTATCAGAAAAGCCACATCTATTATATAATTATTTTAAACAAAGATTTGCCCAGGTTACCAATCCTGCTATAGATCCTTTAAGAGAAAATTTAGTTATGTCTTTAGCTGTATATCTTGGATCTAAAGATAATATTCTGGAGCCATCAGAACAGATGGCAAGATCAATAAAGTTAAAATCTCCGATTATCAATGAGAATGAGCTTTTACGATTATTTTCTTTAGGATATAAAGTTAAAAAAATAAGTACATTTTTAAGTCAAGATGATAGAGGATTGAGTCACAAAATTAAACAGATATGCCATGAGTGTCTGAACGCTACAATTAATGGAGTGGAAATTTTAGTTTTAAGTGATAAAGTAAGTAATTTATTATCGGATCAGGTTTTTATACCACCTTTACTTATTGTTGGTGCTATACATCATTATCTAATAGAGAAACAGGTTCGTCAAAAAGTTTCTTTAATTCTTGAAACAGCTCAATGTTGGAATACTCATCATTTTGCTTGTTTAATTGGTTATGGCGCTAGTGCAATTTGTCCTTATATGGCTTTTAAAACAGTTCGTCAATGGTGGTATCAATCCCGTACCCAAAAGTTAATGTCTACGGGGAAATTATTAAAAATAACTTTGCAACAATCTCAGCATAATTATCGTTTAGCTATCGAAGCAGGTTTGTTAAAAATACTGTCTAAGATGGGTATCTCTTTATTATCTAGTTATCACGGTGCACAAATTTTTGAGATCTTAGGTCTAAATCAAGAATTAGTAGAAATAGGATTTAAGGGTACAGTTTCTCGTTTAGCAGGCCTTTCTTTACAGGAATTATATAAAGAAACTCAATTGTCTTATAATAAAGCTTTTATGTTAGTTTTGCCTAAAAAACTTACTAATTTAGGTTATATACAGTACCGTCCAAGTGCAGAATATCATGTTAACAATCCTGAGATGTCAAAGACTTTACATAAAGCTGTGCGTAGTCAAGACTCTTTATTATATAACAAGTATAAAAGCTTATTAGAAGAGCGACCACCAACTAACTTAAGAGATTTGTTAAATATCTCTAGTAAACAACCATCTGTAGCTCTTGATAATGTTGAATCAATAGATTCAATTTTATTAAGATTTTGTACAGGAGGAATGTCTTTAGGTGCTTTATCACGAGAAACCCATGAAACATTAGCAATAGCAATGAATAGAATTGGAGGTAAATCAAATTCTGGTGAAGGCGGTGAAGATACTATGCGATTTTCTCCAATTCAACAGATTAATTCGTTAGGTACATCTGATGCTTTTCCTCATTTGAAGGGTTTGCAAAAAAATGATATTGCTAATTCAGCAATTAAGCAGATTGCTTCCGGACGCTTTGGTGTTACTCCTGAATATTTGATTAATGCTCGTCAGCTAGAAATTAAAATTGCTCAAGGGGCAAAGCCAGGGGAGGGTGGACAATTGCCCGGTAAAAAGGTAAGCAATTATATTGCTGAATTAAGGAATTGTAAGCCGGGAGTTACTTTAATTTCACCACCACCTCATCATGATATTTATTCTATTGAGGATCTAGCACAATTAATTTTTGATTTACATCAAATTAATCCTAATGCTCAAGTATCTGTGAAACTAGTTTCGGAGATTGGAATAGGTACTATTGCCTCAGGTGTTGCTAAAGGAAATGCAGATATAATTCAAATCTCAGGACATGATGGTGGTACAGGGGCTTCTCCTTTAAGCTCAATTAAGCATGCTGGTTCACCTTGGGAATTAGGTTTAACAGAGGTGCACCAGGCTTTATCTGAAAATCAATTAAGAGAGAGAGTGCTTTTAAGGGTTGATGGTGGTTTAAGAACAGGTCGAGATATTATTATTGCAGCTTTAATGGGAGCAGAAGAATTCGGTTTTGGTACTGTTGCAATGATTGCCACAGGTTGTGTCATGGCTCGAATTTGTCATACAAATAATTGTCCTGTTGGTGTAGCATCTCAACGTAAAGATTTACGCAGCCGCTATCCTGGTATACCGTCAGATTTAGTTAACTTTTTTATATTTATTGCTGAAGAAGTTAGAAAAATATTGGCAGATTTAGGCTATGTTAGTATCCAGCAACTTGTTGGAAAGGTTAGTTTATTGGAGAAGAAAAATAATGTAAATCTTAAAAAAACAAACAATCTTAATCTTGATAGTTTACTGGTCAATAATGTATCATCAGTATCTTTGAATTATCCTTGCATGTCTGTGCATAGTAATGGTTCAGTTTTAGATGATGTTTTACTTAGTGATTCGAATTTATTAAGTGCAATTTTAAACCATGGAAATTACGTAAAGTCTTTGCAAGTATTAAATACAGATCGTACTATAGGAGCAAGAATTTCTGGAGTAATTGTTCAGAAATATGGTAATTCTGGCTTTAAGGGGTCAATTAGTTTAACTTTTAAAGGTCCTGTAGGACAAAGTTTTGGTGCTTTTATTTCTAAAGGGATGAAATTAACTGTTTTTGGAGAAGCCAATGATTACGTAGGTAAAGGAATGAATGGTGGTCAAATTGTTATTTTGCCTCCTGAAGATAATAATTTTATTGCTTCTGATCAAGTAATTTTAGGTAATACATGTTTGTATGGCGCAACAGGAGGAACTTTATTTGCTAATGGTCAAGCAGGTGAAAGATTTGCTGTAAGAAATTCTTGTGCACGAGCTGTTGTTGAAGGAGTAGGTGATCATCCCTGTGAATATATGACAGGAGGTATTATTGTTGTACTAGGTCCCTCTGGAAGGAATATTGGTGCTGGTATGACAGGAGGTATCTCTTATTTTTTAGATGAAAATCGAGACTTATTGCCAAAAATAAATCAAGAGATTATTAAGCCACAAAAAATTATTACCCGTGAAGGTGAAAGACAATTATTAAATTTAATTAAGCTATACGAAGAAAATACTAATAGTTTGAGAGCAAAAGCAATATTGGATAGATGGGAATATTTTTTACCAATGTTTTGGCAGCTAATACCTCCTTCAGAAGTAAGTAGTCCGATTACTAATCTATCTCTATCTGCTTTTAAGGCATTATCAGGCTGAGAATTAATTATTCTAAAAAGTAAAAGCATTGTATGATATCATGTTTAATGTTTATGAAGATTTAAGAATATTCATTACTATCTTGGATTTAGCTAATTTACAATATTTTTATCTATTCCTTATTGATCTAAAAGTATTAGTTGTAATTCAGAAAACAGAGGTGTTATTTTTATGGCTCATAATGTAAAAGTTTATGATACTTGTATTGGCTGTACTATGTGTGTACGAGCTTGCCCTTGTGATGTATTGGAAATGGTGCCATGGGATGGTTGTAAAGTATCTCAGATAGCTTCAGCACCTAGAACTGAAGATTGTATTGGTTGTAAAAGATGTGAAACAGCTTGTCCAACAGATTTTCTAAGTGTTAGAGTCTATTTAGGTGCTGAAACTACGCGAAGCATGGGACTAGCTTACTAATTACTTTATATTTATAAAAATTTTATAAATGCTTTAATTTATATTCAGTAAAAAGTAATTAAATAACATCTTAAAGCTATTTAATTACTTTTTACTTTCTATTTTATCTATTGTATATTATTTATATTATGTCTTTACTTAATCTTCAGCTTGAAAAAGCATTTGCAGAAAAAAAAACTTGAAAATCATTACAGGTATAAATAACTTTAATGTTGATCAAGTATTAGAAATTGTCAAAGTTGCTGATATTGCTGGTGCTACATATTTAGATGTTGCAGCAAATCGTATAATAGTAAAAGAAGTTAGAAAAAATACTAATTTACCAATCTGTGTTTCTTCAATTAGTCTACAAGATTTATATAATGCCGCTTTAGAAGGAGTAGATGTCATTGAGATTGGTAATTATGATTATTTTTATGAAAATAATATATACTTTTCCCAAAAACAAATATTAAGCTTAGCACAAGAAGCAATGAAATTATTTCCAAGTATTGATATTTGTGTTACAATACCACATACTTTATTACTAAATGAACAAATTTATTTAAGTTGTCAATTAGAGTATTTAGGTATTAAAATACTACAGACAGAAGGTCTAAAAAGTAAATCTTCTCTTTCAGGTTCTAGTTTAATACAGTTCATGAATAAAGCTTATCCCGCATTATCTGCAACTTATGCAATTTCACAGTCTGTAAAAATACCAGTTATTGCATCATCAGGGATGAATCTTGTCTCAGCTTCTTTAGCTATTCTTTATGGAGCGTCTGGTGTAGGCATAGGGACGTCTGTTAAAAATTGTCCTACTTTTCGTAAAAAATTAATTTACATGCAAGAAGTAATGAATTCTATGGAAAAAAGTAAAATTCTTTCACCTTCGTATTACCTCTCTTCAATTCAAAACTTAAATCATCTTGTTGTTTAGTAATTTAATTTAAAATTATATCAATTTTATATGAAAAGAAATAGAATGAATTCCTGGCCAAAAATTCCGCAAGGTTGGATAAGCTTTGTTTTTTGGGTTTTTGTTGTTATCAGTACGATAATAATAGCTTATTTAAGTAACAGAAATTCATCTTACTCATTTTTTATAGAATTTAATAATGCTAATGGTATTAGTAAAGGCACTCCTGTAAGGATAAGAGGTATTAATATTGGTTCCATTCAAAGCCTAAAAATTCAACCTAATTGTGTTTTAACTTTAGCTACAATAAACTCTAGTAATATTTTTATACCCAAAGATTCAATTATTGAAACAAATCAAACAGGTTTATTAAATGAGGCGGTGATTGATATTATACCGTTAGTTTCAGTTATCTCTAGTAAAGATAATAATTTTAGCCCATTTTCGGATAACTGTGAAAACTCTAAAATCATTTGTAACAAAATGTATGTTACAGGTGATAGAGGTCTTAATTATGATGATTTAGTAAGATCTACAACACGAATATCACAAAGATTTGATGATCCACGATTCTTTAATCTTTTCTATGTTTTTTTACAAAATGGTATAGAGTTGACAGATGTAATTTTAGAATTAATGATGGCAATGTTAGATATAACTTCTGTTAGCTATATTTATTTACAGAAATTTTTGTCTAGTACTTAATTGTAATTAAACAAAAAATAATTATAGCTTAGATTTTATATTAATTATTGATAGTTTTATATGTAAAAATTCTTAAGTATATGAGTGAAAGACAAGGTTTATTGTTGGCTTTTTTAAAGCCTGTATTTGAATTAGAGTCTCGTGTTGAACAACTGAGTAAAATAGTTTATAGTCATAAATTATCATTAGTAAATGAATTAAGTATTTTAAAATATCAATTAGGCGAATTAAAAAAAGAATTATTTTCTTCTTTAACTCCTTTGCAACGGTTGCATTTAGTGCGCCAATCAGACAGACCAACTACTTTAGACTATATTCCTTATATTTTGGATAATTGGATTGAGTTGCATGGCGATAGAGGTGGAGCTGATGATTCAGCATTAGTAGGCGGTCTTGGTATCTTAAATAATCAGACAATTGTTTTTATTGGCCACCAAAGAGGTAAAGATACTAAAGATAATGTTGTTAGAAATTTTGGTATGCCTTCTCCTGGTGGTTATAGAAAAGCCCTTCGATTAATGCAGCATGCTAATCGTTTTAATTTTCCTATTTTGACTTTTATCGATACTCCTGGAGCATGGGCAGGCATAGAAGCAGAAAGATTAGGGCAAGGAGAAGCTATTGCTGTTAACTTGCGTGAGATGTTTTCTTTTGATGTACCTATTATTTGTACAGTAATTGGTGAAGGTGGCTCAGGAGGAGCACTAGGAATTGGTGTAGGGGATAAAATTTTAATGCTTGAACATGCTGTATATACAGTTGCGACTCCGGAAGCGTGTGCGGCAATCTTATGGAAAGATAGCAAATTATCGCTTGAGGCAGCTGAAGCTTTAAAAATTACTTCTGCAGATTTAAAAATTTTGGGTATTATAGATCGAATTATTTTAGAACCTATTGGTGGTTCTCAAGCTAATCCTCAAGAGGCGGCTTTTAATTTAAAAGTTGCTTTAATAGAAGAACTGCATAAGCTATTATCTCTTACTAATCTTGAAAGGCAAGATTTAAGATATAATAAATTTCGTAAAATAGGAACATTCTATGAGGAAGTTTAAAGATGAATCAGTAACTTACTAATAATAGTAAGTTACTGATTCATTGTTTTTTATTTAATTAAACCTATACTATTTAGTCCAATAATAGTACCAGCGCCCAAAATATGACCTAGACTAGTGGTTGCTAATAATTCAGTTAATCCAAATTCAGCGATACCAGAAATAGGAATTGACGGACCTAGACCTCTCACTTGTATTGCATATCGACCAATGAGAATAGCAATTAAGTTACAGATAATCATGATAATTGAAATTTGTGCAGACCAATTAGGTGTACTTGGGAGTGAACTAGCTAACATATAAATATACATTTTTTTAGTTTAATTACATATGATATTAATTTAAATTGTAAATTACTCTGTACTATCCTTCAAGTATAATAAAATGTTTATTCACAAATTATATATTTATTCTGATACTATTAGAGTAGCCAGCCATAGCTATGTAATCCTTTGCCTAAAAAATTAACACCTAGATAGCAAATCCAAACAATAAAAAAACCAATTGATGCTAATATGGCAGGTTTTTTACCTTTCCAAGATTTGTTAAGTCTGGAGTGTAAATATGAAGCAAATATTAGCCATGTAATTAGTGCCCAAGTTTCTTTTGGATCCCAACTCCAATAAGATCCCCATGCCTCATTTGCCCATACAGCACCAGCAATTATTCCAATAGTTAAAAGAGGAAAGCCTAATCCAATAATTCGGTAACTGAGATTATCAATACTCTCGAGCAGATTTAGTTTTGAGTTTTGTGGGGTTTTATTATTAATAATTTTATTGTTATTAAGTTTATATCTAGGATTTAACGAGCTGATATTTAGTGATTTGGATGTAGTTTTATGAGTTGAGCTACCTTGAATTTCGATTTTATTATCTTTTGCAATAATAAGAAATAAGATTGATAATAAAGATCCAATAATTAGTGTTGCATAGCTGATCATCATAATTGTGACGTGCATCATAAGCCAATTAGAACGTAATGCAGGAACAAGTGGAGAAGCTTGTTGCATGTCAGATGGTAAAGAAAAACTTGCGAAAGCAATAATAAATAGACACAAAGGTGTATTTATTGACCCAATAATTTGACTATTATTTTTGCTTTCTAATATTATGTGAGTAAATGTAAGACTCCAGGTTAAAAAAAGAAGAGACTCATAAAGATTACTAAGAGGAAAATATTTATTTAGTATCCACCTAGATAGTAGTGCAATAAATAAACATGTATTTGTTAATATTGTGCATGTTATACCTACTTTATTTAGTCTTTTAAAATTAGGAAAAGCTAGGCTTGACCAATAGACTATTAGCCCCACTAATAGTAGACCAAAAGATATATTGACAAAAAAATTCTCTAATAGATTCCAATCCATAATAGCTCCATTGATTTTTAAAAGTAATTATATGATGGTATTTCTATTATATATAAAAAAAGATAACTTAGGTTAAACCTCAGTTATCTTTTTTTTATAGTTTATTAATCTATGATAGAGAGTTAATTAAATAATCTAAAGCAGCAACGTATTCTACTCCAGCTTGTGCAGACATATCACGTGGTACACATAGTCTATCACGTGTGAATGCAAAAGCAGCTACATAAGAAGAACTTGGAAGATTTAATGTACGATATACTTCACGAGCACCTGCAATACCCCATTCATCAACAGGTCCAGTTCCACCAACTACTAAAGAGTAGTTGATTAATCTCATGTAGTGGTCAAGATCACGATAGCATTTACTGATTTTTTCTTGAGAATCACCAGCTTCACCTGAATTTTTTAGGTAAGAGTATTTAGAGAAGCAAGCATCACCAGCTTCTTTTACTACAGCTTCATGATTACTAGCTAGTTTTTCTGCTGCTTCTAATCTTGCAGCAGATCTTTGGATATTTCCTTGTACAGATTCAAGATCTGAAGAAGATGGAAAACGGCCCGCTGCATCAGCAGCGCTAATTATAGTAGTGATAACAGATTTCATATATTTTTCCTTAAGGATGGGTATTAAAAATGCACTAGTAGTGTCTATTTTTTATAAGTTACTTAACTGCACTGAACACCAATTATGTAATTGCAGCAGCCACTCTGTCAAAATATGCACCAACTTCTGCTGCTAAACTAGAGCAATCTCCATCAATGGTATCAATTTTACGTTGAGTAGCCGTATTATTGATAAACGCAGTTGCAGCAGATTTCATAATAGTTACCGCTCTAACTGAAGAGTTAGTTGGTACACCAAGTGCAATGTACGTTTCTTTTAAGCCATTTAAACAACGATCTTGTAACACAGAAGCATCACCAGATAAAAGTGCGTATGAAGCGTAGCGTAAGATGATTTCGCCATCACGTAAGCAAGCAGCCATACGACGATTAGTGTAGCAATTACCACCAGGTGAAATAAGACCATTGTTTTCACAAATCATACCTGATACTGCATCAGAAACAATGCAGCTAGCATTTGAAACAATTGCGTTTACAGAGTCAAGACGTTTATTGCCGTCAGCAATGAATTTTTTAAGAGCTTGTAGATCACTACCACCTACGTAAGCAGCTTTAGAATCGGAATTTACTACAACTCGGGAAAATGCGTCAAGCATTGAGCTCTCCTTAATATTTTTTGAAAGGACTTCGCTGTTTCAGCTGTTAATTTTTATACAGCCTGATGTATTAGTATCGTGCATGAAATATAATACATTTATTAGTTTATAACTATAACAAAGTAATATTCTGTAATATTCAGATTTATTAATTATAATAAAGTATAAAATCCTTTTTTGTAAGAGATCGATTATTGATTCAACTAGTACGGTATTTTATTGATTTTTCTTGCATATTCAAACATTCCTCCAGCATTTATAATATCTACTAAACTACCAAGGTCTTTTGATTGCACGCGAGTTTTTTTGTCTGGTAATATAATCTCATTTGTATCAGGATTAATTTCAATAGTATCACCAGTTTTTATAAGTTTGTATAAACTTTTGGTAGTTTGTACAGGTAGTATCTCACCCGTAGAAATACAGTTCCGAAAGAAGATTCTTGCAAAAGAATCAGCTATAACAGCACGAATTCCTGAAGCACCTAATGCTATTGGTGCATGTTCTCTTGAGGAACCACAACCAAAATTTGTACCAGCAATAATTATTTGATAATAAGATTTTCCAGTATCTTTATTTATAAATGGTACACTATTATCAGATAAACCAGACATAGCTAAAGACCCAAGTTCTTCATATCCTTCTTTAGTTGCGGGATTGATTTTCATAAACTCAGCTGTTAAAATTTGATCTGTATTAATATCATTCTCTAAAATATATACTTGTCCCTTAATATATTTATTTTTCATGTTTTATGTTTTAATATTTTGTTTATCATAATGATGTTATATAAAATCTTTAGGATTTGTTATGTATCCAGTAATAGCTGTAGCAGCTACTGACAATGGTGAGCCGAGGTAAATTTTTGCTGTTTTATCTCCCATACGTCCGCTGAAATTTCTATTTGTTGTTGATATGACAGACATAGAACTATTTATTCTTCCAAAAGTATCTATTGGACCACCGCAACAAGCAGCACAGCTTGGTTCAGATGTCATCTTGACACCTGCGTCTACTAAAATCTCGTATACAGATTTTGGTCCTATTTGCTGATTAATAATATCATAAAATACTTGTTTTGTTGCTGGCACCCCAAAAGTTTCAATTGTAACTTTTCTGTTGTTCAGTAATTGTGCAGCTGCAAAAAAATCTGAACTTTTGCCTCCAGTGCAGCTTCCTATGTAAGCTCTATCAATTTTTTCTCCTTCAATATTAATGATACTATCAACATTATCAGGAGAATGTGGTTTTGCTATTTGTGATTGTAGATTAGTCAAATCATATTCTAAAGTCTTCGTATAATTTGCAGATTTATCAGGTTCGATAATCTCGAAGTTTTTTATATTAGATCTTTCTTTAACATATTCAATTGTTTTAGTATTCGGTACAATAATTCCGTTTTTAGCTCCAGCTTCAATGACCATATTGCATAAAGTCATTCTGTCTTCAACAGTCATATGTTCAATTACTTCACCTGAAAATTCAATCGTTTGATAAGTGGCTCCTTGGGTAGTTAAATCTTTTAATAGTAATAGAATTAAATCTTTTGCCATGATATGTTCATCCATTTTCCCATGGAAAATCACTTTAATTGTTTCTGGAACACGTAATAAAATTTCTCCTGTTCCTAATATAAAAGCAGCGTCGGTATTACCTACTCCAATAGCAAATGTTCCGAACGCACCACTTGTAACAGTATGAGAATCTGTACCAACTAAGACTTCACCAGGCCTATTATGACCTTCTTGTGCTAATGCAATATGACATACTCCTTTGTAATTATCACTTTTAGGATCATAAAAATAAGTGTGACCTTGTTCTTCTGCAAATTCTCGCATCATATCAACATTTGCGTTAGCTTTTTTATCAGAAGTGAAAATAAAATGATCTGGTATCATAATATGTTTATTCTTATCCCATATTTTTGCTTGACTACCAAATTCTTTTTTAAAAATACTAATTACTCCCGGTGAGCATGGATCGTGAGTCATTAAAATATTTACTTTAGACCAAACCGTTTGTCCTGATTGAGTGAAAAGATTTTTGCTTGACTTTGCTAAAATTTTTTCTGACATTGTCATTGGTTGTTTAATAATCATTCTTAAATATAATATAAAAGCTTTTGAGTAAGTTATTTTTAAGGCTTCATTCAAGTAAGCAATTGAATACTTAAATTGGAAGACCGTTTTATAATCAAATTATATATGCTATTTTAGAATATTAAAAAAAATAAGATAATAGAGAAATCAATTCAAAATAAGGAGAACCAGATAACTTTTAAATTAATTTATTGTAATTATTTGTATATAAATAAGAATTTATATATTGTTTTTAGTTTATTGTAGCTAGTTTCTGAGTTTAATTGAGTTTCTAATAAGATGTAACTAATTATTTGTGGTAGAATTACTTTATATTAATTGTTGATCTGTTTATCCTTATCTTTTTTTAAAGATTAGAATTTTGTATAAAGTATTTGATAATATTATCTTTTATCATCATTTGTCTTAATGTAGCCATTAGATATTTTTTAGATTCTTTAGAATCTAGTTTTGTTAATTGTTTCTTATAGTTGGCTAATTTGAATTCCTGCTCTAAACTTAACTCATTAGATCCATTCATTTTTAAGCCTTCTTTTAATTATTTAATTAAGATTAATAATAGCATAACCTATACTAGGATTTATTGTGTTATTTGTTTTTAGTTAGATTGTATTAGTGTAAAATAAATTACTTTATAGTAATGAGCAGTGTCTTATATGTGAATAATTTTAATCAATTTGTTTTATTTTGCACAATTTAGCATATATTGATATATATATATTTATTTATTCTATGTAAGAGCATAGCCCTGGAGAATTACTATGTCTATTCCAATTTTAAGATATTCCTTAACAACTCAAAATCAAAGAGTCAACGGTTTTGAGACAAATCCTGGTGAAGAACAGCCCAAAATTTATACAACAGATAACTTGCCTACAGCATTTGAGATGGACGAAATTATTTGGGCTTGTTATCGTCAAATTTTTAGTGAGCATCAAATTTTAAGTAGTACTAAGGATCCATTTTTAGAGTCTCAATTAAGATTTAATCAAATAAAAATTAAAGATTTTATTGTCTCATTGTTGTTATCAGATTCTTTTAGACATTTAAATTATGATGTTAATAATAATTATCGTATTGTAGAAATGTGTTTACAAAGAGTGCTTGGACGTGATGTTTATAATGAACGGGAGAAATTAGCATTTGCTGTTATTGTTGCTGATAAAGGTTTAGAAGCTTTTATCGATTTATTAGTTAATAGTGATGAGTATGCAGAAAATTTTGGAGAAACGATAGTTCCATATCAAAGAAGACGTATTATAGCACAAAGAAGTAAGGGTGAAATCCCATTCAATTTAAAAACACCACGTTTAACAGAGTCTTATTCAATCAAGCAAAATTCAGCACAATTATTATCCTCTACAGCAGTGCGTAAATTTAGGCCTCAAGAGCAGTCCCCTAGAGCCGGAGATCCAGCATTATTTTTAGCAATAGTTAATGAAGTTTCACCACTAGCTGTATAGATTTTGATTTTTTGTTTATTTCATTAGAGTCCATAGAATTATCAGTTTATTCTATGAGCTCTAACTGAATTTGTTTGTTTAACTACCTAATTTAAAGGCATCGACAAACAGACCATACAAAATTCCAATTTTGATGCTATTGCAATATTTTAGCCATGTTTGCGGTAATAAATGACTATTCTTGAAATAATATATTCTATGTTTTTGGTATACTATTTTACTTATGATTTCTTGATTTGTTACTATAATTGCTGCAGCTATAATACCCCAATCTCCAGTCTGGGCAGGGATTGTAGATAGAGTAGTGGAAATAAAAAATCCTAATAATATATTTAATAATTGAATACTTAAATAATTTAATTTAAAATTTATAAAATTCACGAAATAATCAAAATTTAAATTAATTTGTATTTCTAAATTTGTTTTAGGTATATATTTCATTTCTATATTGAGTACTAAAAAATCCGTATAATAGGCCTAAATTATATATCTTGTTCACTAATAGCTTGTATAAGATACTGAAAAGGTTGGCTGATTAATATTTTATTAATATCATAAATAGCACTTATTTCTTCTTGTAAGATTTCTTGTAAAATTTGTATACTTCGTGCTGTTGGTGCTATAGGTACACCTAAAGAATTATATGTATCTTTTAAACCATCTAAAACCCGTTCATTCAGAATATTATTACTTCCTGCGATCAGTGCATAGCTAGCATATCTTAAGTAGTATTCAAGATCTCTTAAGCATGCTGCATATCTTCTTGTCGTATAAGAATTTCCACCTGGGCGCAATAATTCAGGTTGTTCATTATATAATTGTATAGAAGCCTCTTTTATTATTTTAGATGCTTTACTATTTATAAATTCTATTGCTTTTATTCTATCTAGACCAGTATCAAAGTAAGCTTGTAGCTCTTTAATGGCTGTAAAATCAAGATATTTACCTGTTAAGTCATATTTGTTTAAAACATTTGTAATAGCATCTTGCATAAATTAAATCTCTAAAAATATTGATAGTATTAGGTTAAACTTCTCTAAACTTTAATTAGTTTTGTATCTATCCATTTAATATACTTTATTTTAATTACTCTATGTTATAAAGTTGATAGCTTTTAACATATTCTATTTATATTATTTTAAATACTTTTATTATTACTAATTGATTATGCTGTATGAAAAGAATGAAATATAATAACAAAATTACAAAGAAAATTATATACAATGATTATTGTGTTATTACTGTAGAGAATAGATTTATTATTTGTTCATACTTTAGATTGTCTCAATTTGCTTTTGACCAATACTATCAAATTGATTTATACTCGTCTTCAGCAGACTTATTGTTCAATTTAATAAATCAGCATAATTGTTTATCTCAATGTATTTCTTTAAGCCACGCTTTATACTTAGGCAAGGAAATTTATAAAGCTGAATTATCGAGAAATTTATTCCAGATATATATACAAGCATAAATTAATTATTTCTTGGAAATTTAGAGAATTATATCTATTTTAAGTAATTATAAGACTTCATGAAAGTTAAGTTTTATCTTAGTTTACTTTTTGTTATTAACTATAAAATAATTAATCTTTTTTAATTGTACTATAAATAATAGTTTTGATTTTTATATAATCCGTCTGCTCGAATTTATTCGTTTTATACTATAAATTTCATTGGTTTTTTCAAAAAGTGTTTTAGAATTATTGAACTTCATTTTTTTAAGTATATAATTTAAATATTTTGCAAGTTCTTTAAAATTACTTAGGTGACTATATTTTACATAAATTCTACCAAAGTTCAGTATATCTTCATCTGTAAAGTTTGATTGTTTTAAAAGTTTAAAAAATAGATGTTTATCTTTATACCATGATGGATAATAATAAAGTTCTTTTTTAAGCTTATATAGATTAATATAATTATTATGTTCGTTCATATGTAATAATTTTTTTAGAGCATGTAACTCAGTGGATAGAGTATCAGATTCCGATTCTGATGGTCGCTGGTTCGAATCCAGTCTTGCTCATCTGGAACAGAGATTTTAGTCAGTTGACTTGATCATTATTATAATTTACACTATTTTAGTGTACTATTGAAAATTTTATAAGGGGCTGATTGGTTTCTACATACAATTGATTACTATAGGTCATAGAATATTAGATAGAGCTTAATTTATTAATTTAATCTCTAATATAAATCCAAAACATCAAATTATTCCTTTTTCTTTAAATAAGGTTTTAGCTTAGTTCCTTCTTATATTATTGAGTGTCAAACAGAATATCTTGTTTTTGTTTGATTAATACATTCAAGATACTCTTAAGTATTCAAACTTAGGCAAAAGTTTTTTTCTTGAATATATTTTGTTAATTTCTTTTTTATGGTATTTATTTAATTAAAGATAAATTATCATAATTAACTTATATAACTCGTTGTTATGGACGTGGGTTCGAATCCCACCAGCTCCATCAAGATTTTATAAAATACTAAATTATAGCTAAATTAGTGTTAGTTAATCATAAATCTCAAATTAGTAGTTTGATATTTTAGTTGATAGAATAATTAACTAATATTTATTATAATAAAATGTCTTATATAAAATTATACAGACTGTAGAACATGGCAATAAATTCATCTATCCTTTATACAATTATTCTTTTTCATGAGAACTTTTCATGATTTTATTTAACTTAATCTTTGCACAAAATATTTCAGAATTTCCAGACCATTTTTTGGTTAAAATTAATAGTCAAGTAAAAATTGAAGATCATACCTATAAAAAAAATACAAAATACTTGTCTACCTTACCATGTCTAATTTCAAATGTTGATTTTTTGACTAAATCAAAAGATCACTTAGCTGATAAAGAATTAATATCTAATAATTTATTTAAAAGATTATTAAATAAGTTTTGGCAACAAACAATTTTTTTATCTGTTCCGACTAAATTATCTGATAAGTATACTGCCCAACTAAATTCTTTAAATTTAGTTAAAGATAAAGTTAACCAAAAAAAATTTCTGTCTGAATTTAGTAGATCACTTATTGATGGTTCTATTGAATCATCCTTATCAAAAGAGCGATTCAATGATTATAGATATTCTTCTATTAAGTATATTTGGCGAAAAGGGTTTAATCCAAAATATTTTGTGAATTGGAACTTACTATTTCCGAATGCAAATCAAAAATCCTCACAGAAAATTCAAAAAAGATCAGGAGATCCATTAAAAATAAGAAATTTTCCCTTATTTATAGTTACTAATCATTTGGGTCAAATGGTTATTGCTGAACCACCTGGATTATCATATGTAAGCAAAAGTATTATAAATCTATTCCCGAATCAATCAAGTTTGAGGCCTCTCTATCAGGGTTGGTTTTTTGTTAGTAACCAAGATGCACAAGAATATCTACGGCATATTAAAAAACAGTATCGTATAGCTGATACTAATAATAAACTAAAAATATTTACATGTAACTTGGAAACTTTTTATAAGCTTTCACATAATTCTAGAAATACTGTCCAATTTCGATTAGTACCGGATTTACATGAAATTGGTGAATTAGTTACTAAATATAGTTCTTATAATAGTATTGTATTTGATGAAAATCAAAATCATGGTAAAGATTATTTTCAAGGTCAACCAATTTATACTATCCTGAATAGCAGTAGTGATTATTATTATCAAGTTCCTAATGATAAACAAAAGATGAAGTACAAACCTGTTTTTACTAGTTATGAAACAGCAGTATCTTCATGGGATAATTTTGTTAAAAACCAAGGACATTCTAAGATATTAAAATATCCTAAGTTTCTGGTATATAATTTAGAAGATTTTTTAGAATCTAAAATAAATGACTCTAGTCAGAATCAATTACCTTTTATATTCATTCCATCTAAAAATTCTTATGAATTTATTAAAAATAGTAAATTAAAACAAACTCCGCACATTATCTATGAGAATGTTTTTACTTATTTTTCTTACTTCAAGTTGTGGACAAAAAGAGTTTTATGGTCTTTGACCAGTAGACAGTCTCATGATTGGTGATAATGCGCTAAAATCTAAATACGTGAATCTATTTTCTTGAGTAGTATTCAACAATTAGCAATTCGTTTAATTGTAGAGCTACCCATTCTCTTTCAATAATTCCATTGATTTTACCTAATAATTTATTTTTATCTAATTCTAAATGATTAGGTATATTGGCTAAGCCAGGATAATTTAGGTATGTCTTAATAAGCTTTTTTGATGTATTGTTTTCTTTGGCTTGTATTAAATCACCTGGTTTACATTGGTAGCTACAAATATTAAGAGTTTTGTTATTAACAGTAATATGCCCATGATTTACTAATTGTCTTGCTGCAGGTATAGTAGGCGCTAAGCCTAGTCTAAATACAGTATTATCTAATCTCATTTCTAGTATTTGTAATAGAATTGAGCCTGTAGATCCTTGGGCTTTTTTAGCTATCTTAATATACTTGAATAATTGTTTCTCACTAATACCATAATTGAATCTTAGTTTTTGTTTTTCTTCTAAACGTACTGCATATTCAGAAGGTTTTTTAGATTTTTGACCTTGTTCGCCAGGAGGAGAAACTTTTTTTGATGTTTTGCGTGTTAAACCAGGTAATTCGCCTAATTTTCTACAGATTTTTAATCTTGGACCTCTATAACGAGACATAAGTAGTTCCTTAAAATAATTGTAAATAATAAGTTTGATGCAATAGTAAATTTTATTTAGATTTGTTTTTTTTAGGTGATAAAATCATAATGATATGTTTCCCATCTCTAGATGGTGCTTGTTGGACATCCGCCAATATATTTAGATCTTTTGCCATTTTATCTAGAAGTTCAACTGCTAAATCCGAATGTTGAATTTCCCTACCCTTAAAAGTAATAGTAGCTTTGACTTTATCTCCAGCTTCTAAAAAACGTAAAGCTTGATTAATCCTAACATTATAATCATGTTGTTCTATTTTATATCTCATTTTCACTTCTTTTAAATTCGCATTATGTTGTTTTTTACGTGCCTCCTTTGCCTTTTTTTCTTGTGTAAACTTATATTTACCATAATCTATAATCCTGCATACTGGAGGATCTGATCTATCACTAATCATAACTAAATCTAGTCCTTCTTCTTGAGCAAGTTTTAGTGCTTTTTGTGAAGAATAAATACCTAATTGACAACCCGATACACCTATTAAGCGTATTTTTGAATTAGTAATTTGATTATTAATAGTAATTTGGTTATTATTGCCTTTTTTTAAATTTTTTGATTTATCTAGCACAGATTAATTAGTATATCCTGATTTATAAAAAAGTATTGGTGAAGGTTTTCAAATTATTATACCATTACATAAAAACAGAATACAAATTCTGTTATCCTGATTAGTAAATATAATAAATCTATTAATCTTTTATTTACTTAGAGATGAAACATACATTATCAGTCTTAGTTGAAGATGAAGCCGGTGTATTGTCAAGGATAGCTGGCTTATTTGCTCGTAGAGGTTTTAATATTGAGAGTTTAGCTGTAGGACCAGCTGAAAAAAAAGGCATTTCAAGAATCACTATGGTAATTCCTGGAGACAATAGAACCATTGAGCAATTGACTAAACAATTATATAAATTAATTAATATATTAAAGGTTCAAGATATTACTAATATACCATGTGTAGAAAGGGAACTAGTATTATTAAAAATTAATGCTTCTGCAGAAAATCGTTCAGCTATATTAGAAATAGCTAATATTTTCAGGGCTAAAGTTGTAGATATTGCATATGAGTATTTGATATTAGAAGTTACTGGTGATCCTGGTAAAATGGTCGCGATTGAGCAATTGCTAGATCAGTATGGTATTGTCGAAATAGCTAGAACTGGAAAAATTTCTTTAATACGTGCTTCTAATGTAAATACTGAGTTATTAAGAAATAAATTAAATAAAAAAAACTTAAATATAGATGAAAGAATTTAAGATGAATTGGGGGTGGAGGGACTTGAACCCTCACGATTATAAAAAATCAACAGATTTTAAGTCTGTTGTGTCTACCATTCCACCACACCCCCTCTTAGATTCATAGGCGGCACCCAGATTTGAACTGGGGTATCGAGGATTTGCAATCCTCTGCCTTACCACTTGGCTATACCGCCATTATGTAAGCATTGTATCATAATTTAGTCAATTATTCTTTTCTATTTTTAATTTTTTTCAAGTATTTAGAAATAGACGGCTTTTTAAAATATCTTCAGATTGTATGGTAACTAAATCTGCCTTAGTAAGTACTTTATTCCCACTACCAAAAATACGATTTGCTTGTCTCATTCTAGCTCTATCAATAGCATTACGTATGCTTCTTGCATTTGCAAAATGTGGCTGTTTCATTCTTTTTTCTGCATAATCTAATAAGACAGAGTCAGCTTCTCTAGCGAATTTATACTGTTGGTCTTCAAGCATTAATTTTGCTATCTCAAGTAATTCCTGGGCTGTATAATCCGGGAAATCTACATGATTAGTTACTCTAGAAGATAAGCCAGGATTTGATTCGTAAAATTTATTCATTCTATCTTTATAGCCAGCAAAAATAACTACAATATCATCTCTTTGATTTTCCATGACCTGCAATAAAATTTCAATCGCTTCAGCTCCATAGTCTCTTTCATTATCTGGTTTATATAAATAGTAAGCTTCATCTATAAATAAAACTCCACCCATCGCTTGCTTAAGGACTTCTTTAGTTTTTGGAGCTGTGTGTCCAATATATTGACCAACTAAATCATCTCTTGTGACAGTCATTAAATGACCTTTCCGAATATAACCTAGTCTATTTAAGATGTCTGCCATTTTCATTGCGACAGTAGTTTTACCAGTTCCTGGACTACCAGTAAATGACATATGTAAACCAGGATTCCCAGATATTAAGTTTAAATTACTTCTTAATCTATCAATTAATAGTAGAGCTGCTATTTCTTTGATTCGTGTTTTTACAGGTATTAAGCCTATTAATTCTTCTTCTAATTCATCTAACACTTCTTGTATTTGTGTTTTATCATATTCTTCTTGTAAATTAACAAGAGTATCATCAGGAAAAGTTTGAGTCATTTTATTTATTATTCTATTTCTAGTATAAAAAGATCATAATTATAATTATGATCTCCTTATATTGATATTTTATTTAATTATTAGTAGCGAGAACCTTCTGGTTTCTCTACTGCATAACTATGAAAACTATATTTTTGATTTCTGCTAATATCTTCAGATCTCATTAAAGCAAATCCTGGTTCAGAGCTTGGTCTGTTAATTATAAAAGATAGTACACAGCTCTCTACACCTCTAGTATTATCAAACGCGTTAAGTTTAATGTATACACTAGGGTTTTGTTTGCGACAATTATTAATTTCATACATTACTGTTGCACTATCTTGAATATCAAACAAAGGCAGTCCCCAAAGTTCCCAATAACTATTTCTTGGATGCGGATCTTCTGTATATTCTATATTGACAGACCATTTATTGGTAATTGCATAATCAATTTGCTTACTGATTTGTTCATCAGTTAAATCTGGAAGAAACGAGAAGGTTCCCTGTGTTAATCTCACTATTATTTACTCCTTTGATGTTTAAGAAGGTTGTATTGTCTTTTAAGTATAATAGTTATTTTTAATACTTAAACGGTTGCTGTTGGAGTTTCTACATAATCAGCAGTATCTGTAGAGGTATAATTAAACGTAATATCTTTCCACAGATCTAGAGCTGTTTGTAAAGGACCGCAAGTTTTTGCAGCATCACGTAGAATTTGTGGGCCTTCAGCAACGTAGTCACGACCTTCGTTTCTTGCTAAAACCATTGCTTCAAGAGCTACGCGATTAGCAGTTGCTCCTGCTTGTATACCATCTGGATGTCCAATTGTACCACCACCAAATTGAAGAACTACGTCATCACCTAAATAATCTAAGAGTTGATGCATTTGTCCACAGTGTATACCTCCAGAAGCTACTGGAGTAACTTTTCTAAGTGAAGCCCAGTCTTGCTCAAAGAAGATACCCTGAGGCAGATTAACATCTAAATGACTTAATAATAAAGTATTATAGAAACCTTTAATCATTAAAGGATCACCTTCTAATTTACCAACAACCGTACCTGCATGAATATGATCTACACCTGCCATACGCATCCATTTACAAATTACACGGAAGTTCATACCATGTTCTTTTTGTCTTGAATAAGTAGAGTTACCTGCTCTATGTAGGTGCAGAATCATGTCGTTTTTACGGGCCCATATTGCCATTGTCTGAATAGCAGTGTATCCAATAACAAGGTCAATCATTATAATGATACTGCCAAGAGCTTTTGCAAATTCTGCTCTTTCGTACATCTCTTCCATGGTTGCAGATGTTACATTTAGATAATGACCTTTGATTTCTCCAGAAGCAGCAATAGATCTATTTACTGCTTCCATAGAATAAAGATATCTTTCTTTCCAACGCATAAATGGTTGAGAATTGATATTTTCATCATCTTTTAAGAAATCTAGTCCACCTTTTAATCCTTCATATACTACTCTTCCGTAGTTTCTACCAGATAAACCTAATTTTGGTTTTACTGTTGCACCTAGAAAAGGACGGCCAAACATGTTCATTCTTTCACGTTCTACAATTACACCGGTTGCAGGTCCTTGAAAAGTTTTTAAGTAAGCAACTGGTAAACGCATATCTTCAAGTCTTAAAGCTTTAACTGCTTTAAATCCAAAAACGTTACCAATAATAGATGCGGTTAAATTGGCTATGGACCCTTCTTCGAATAGATCAATGTCATATGCTATATAAGCAAAATATTGATCATCGCTATTAGGCACAGCATCAACTTTATATGCTTTAGCTCTATATAAATCGCAAGCTGTTAATAAATCTGTCCAAACAACCGTCCAAGTTGCTGTAGAAGACTCACCAGCAACAGCTGCAGATGCTTCTACAGGGTCAACTCCAGGTTGAGGTGTAATACGAAATAAAGCGAGTACATCAGTGTCTTTAACTACGTATTCAGGATCCCAGTAACCCATTTTTGCATATGGTATTACACCTGATTCATAACGCTCGTTCTTAATCCTTGTCCGTTGTTGTACGGATTGAGACATATATTCCTCCTTGAATGTAAGGCAGTATCATTAGATCTTTTCTAACCAATAGAAATAAGTTTTTTTACCTACTTTATTGACCTTACTAAACAATATATCATTATATGCTTATCAAATAATCTCAACCTTATTTATATTAGTGATAATATTTACTAATGTTATTTTAAAAATCAACTTAATAAGTTTTATTACTATAGATTAAATAAGATAGTTTAAAAATATATTGAGAATTCAGTAAAGATAATCTTGATTTATGTTAAAATTTTTCCAGCAAGGGATGTAAATTAAAGAGATTGTATCTTGGAAGTACCACAAATAGAAGATAGTACTTTTGAAAAAGAAGTATTGAAATCTACTAGACCAGTCTTAGTTGATTTTTGGGCACCTTGGTGTGGTCCTTGTCGTATGGTTGCAACAGCTGTTGATCAAATTGCGGATGAATATAGTAAAAATATTAAAGTAGTAAAAGTTAATACGGATGAAAATCCTGGCACTGCTACTTTTTATGCAATAAGAAGTATACCAACATTAATGATTTTTCATAACGGCGAAAAGGTTGATACTGTAATTGGAGCAGTACCTAAATCTACTCTAGAGAATAAAATACAAAAATATTTAAATAAAACTTAAAATTTATGTCAAAAAAATGTCAAGTTACTAATAAAAGAGCAAATAATGCTTATGCTATATCACATTCTCATATTCGTACAAAAAGATTGCAAAATGTTAATTTACAAAATAAAAGAATTTGGTCAAAAAAACAATCTTGCTGGATTCGAGTATGTATTTCGGCAAAAGCTATAAAAAACATTGCTAAAATTAGTATTTAGTTTTAAAGAAAAAGAGTAAATTAGTGACAAATAAATATTATTATGGTATCATATTATTATAATAAATAAACTATACAAGAGAGTTTTGGGAGAATAAAATATGCAATTTTTAAATAATCAGTATAATTTAGACAACGATCATGAACTAATGTTAGAAAAACCGATTGGTTGGTCATCAGCCTGCTTAGACTCTACTACAAATTACTACTTAAATTGTAATTACACTGATTTACAATTAAATGAAGAATCTACAACAGATCAAAAAAATAACTAATTTCATAATCTAGTTTTAGCATCAGAAGCTAATTTAGCTTCTGGTGTAAAAATGTATTTAGCTAGTATAGCTCAATTGGTAGAGCAGCTGATTTGTAATCAGCAGGCTATGGGTTCAAATCCCTTTACTAGCTTCTTAAAATAAGCTTAGTCCGACACTTTGTATAATAGGAGAATTGGCTAAAAGCAAATAGGCAAATCCAGCTCCACCAATAGAACCAACTAAAAAACCTCCTGTAAACTGTCTCCATCCTATATTAGTTTGCAATAAGTCTTTAGCTTCATCCTTATCAAACGATACATTGCCATACATTGATAAACAGGTAGTTAGAATTATAACTAAACCAACCGTAGACAAAAAGCCTGCTAGTAATGCAATATCAGTATTTCTTAAAGGACCTAATTTATCAAAAGGCCCTATCAAAAAATACCCATGTGCCATGCCAATTTCTAAACCTCTTGATAGAGGTGAAAGACCACGACGATATGCTGGTAAATTACTGATAAATGTCTTAGTAAAACTTGACGTACTAATAGGAGTAGAAAGATTACCCACGAAAGGATCATTATTATATGGTTGAATGAAGTCTGACATTAATCTGTTATCCAGAAGTAAATATATAAAAGAATATTATTTATTACGATATTACTAATATTTGATCTAGAAAATTATTATAGATATTTTAAACCACTTGTCAAAATATTAAAATATTTATAATCTATATTAGAAAAATAGTATAATCTATAGACTGGCAGCTTATATTATTCTAGATTATATCAAGAATATTGGTTAAAGGTTATTATATTTCTTATACAAAGGATTTATCTATATATGTTTACATTTATTAGTTATATAATTTTTGTTGCTCTTTTTTCAGGTTTAGCTCTAGGTTTATTTTTTAGTTTGCAGGCCATTAAGTTAATCTAAATTTCCACCTATTTAATAATTTGGTATTATTATTAAATAGGAATAAATAGATTTTTTGAATTGAATATTTTCTAGTAAATTATTTGAAATAAGAAAATTAAAGAGATACTTAAAATATTATTATGATTAACAAAAGAACAGATATAATTCTAGGATCTCGTAGATTAAGTAACTACTGGTGGGCGACAATAATTTTTTTAGGAGGTATATCTTTTTTTTTAGTAGGAATGTCTAGTTACTTTAACTTAGAGATACTACCTTTTGCTAAAGCATCAGGAATATTATTTATTCCTCAAGGAGCTATAATGATATTTTATGGTACACTTGCTACTGCTTTAAGTATATTTTTATGGCTAACTATTCTGTGGAATGTAGGTGCTGGTTATAATGAGTTCAATAATGATAAAGGCATAATTACAATATTTCGACTTGGTTTTCCCGGTAGAAATAGAAGCTTATCTCTAACATACCGTATTCAAGATATTCAAGCTATACGTATTAATATTCAAGATGGTTTAACTCCAAAGCGTGAAATTTATTTAAAAATAAAAGACAGCAGAGAAATACCTTTAACTCGTGTAGGTCAGCCTTTATTACTTTCCGAGATAGAAGAACAAGCTTCTGAACTTGCAAAATTTTTAGGAGTTGTTTTAGAAGGTATAGAATAAATCTAAAAGATTTAGCACACAATTAATTAATTGTTTATATAGCTAAATCTTTTATGCTATAATTAGTTAGCATTTTTAAGCGGGTATAGTTTAGTGGTAAAACCTTAGCCTTCCAAGCTAATGATGCGGGTTCGATTCCCGCTACCCGCTTCATTATTAAGAAAAGATGTCTAATATTAATTAGACATCTTTTCTCTGCATCTGGCTGGATTCGAACCAGCGACGTTCTTTTCAGAATGGCGGATTATTAGAGTCGATTTAATAGAAACCGCTCTTACAAAACCGTACATGAAATTTTCACTTCATACGGCTTATCCTTTATTGCTTTGTTTTGTATTTTGATTGATTTTTATGTTAATTAACGTGATTTTACATCCATAAACTAAGAAATATAATCTTTATTTCTTTTTTTGCCATATATAAAATATTTTGCTTACGATCATATTGATTTTAGATATTTGAACACTGTCTAAAATGTAATAATAGTATTTATACCAAATAAATAATATTTTTTTTATTGCTAATTTTGCCCGAGTAGAAGTTAAATATGTATTTACTCTCCATTGCCCTAATTGATTTTTATGATATAAAACATAACGAATATGACTTACCAAAAGTTTAATAGAGTTATTGTTGAGATTAATTTTTAAGCTATCACTTGGTTGCATTAATATTTCAACATCTGTAAAATTAATTCTTTGGTTAAAAACTTTTTGATTAGCATATTTGACTAAATTAATATCAATATTCAGTTTTTTTATAAACATTGCAATATAAATATTTAAATTACTAAGTTTATTATGATTGATAAAAAAAAGCTTTTTTTCACTCAATAAAATGAACTTTTTATATATCTTTTGCGTTTTTAGATTAATATAGATATGCCACTTGATACCTGTATATAATATATCTTGCAATAGCTTATATAAATGGTTTTCATTTTGATAATCGTTAATAGATCTTTTTTTATAGCTATAGTCAAACAAGTTTTGTGAATTCAACCATAAGTTTAATTTGTTAGATATATTTTTAATATTATTGATTTTATCTATTAGATATTTATTATTAATAGATTTAATACTTATATTAATGTCAACATAAACTTGGTTAATACTTTTACAAATTTTTTTACAGTTTTTAAAAATTGACTCTATTTTTATTTTCTTAGGGTATATCTTATGTTGTCTTATACTTAAAATGTTTTCACTTCGAGCTTTCCACTCAGGCTGCAATAATAAAAAAAATATATATTGCTTAACTTTTTCTTTTACAAAATGGATTGTAATAGAAGAAGTCGTTTTTATGTTTATACATATGTATAAGTATATTATAATCTTCCAACTATAATCATTTATTAAAAAATTTTTTTTGAGTATTTGTCTTACTATAAGTTTTATAAATAAAAACTGATGATCTAGATGTTTAAGAAAATAATTTTGTATTTCATGAACTTTGTTTGTGTCACATTTTTTTGAAGCATTGTATATTCTTTTTTGAGTATTTAATATTTTTTGTTCAATTTTTTTTACGTTAACTGTAAAGTTATTTTTATTTATACAATAATTAACACACATATTAAATTTCAAAAAATTTTAAAATACATTTACAACTCAGGTGTAGTACGTTTGTTTAACTTTTATAAAAGCTTTTAAACTTTTTACTACATCTCAATAATATATAAATATTCATTACCTTAATTAACTCAAGTTGAAAACCTGAGAGTTTATATATTATTTATTCCGTTCCATATTTCCTATTTTTTGATTAACTTAGACTCCTCTCTATATACACTCTCCATCTTTTATAAATCATATATCGTTTAACTCATAGTAACAATATATAAGTGGAGCAATATATTTAATTCAATATATTTTACTTAGTACTTTTTTCAAGGGTTTGTTTGCCTAGTCTTATTAATCTTCCAGATAGTCTGCTTTATTTAAATAAGTGTTAAGGTATAATCACATTTAAATTGACTATTAGAGTTCATTCATGATTTAGAATGGTCAGGTTATAACTGACAAAGAAAATATAGTTATATATTTATTTTTAAATATTTTTTGGTTAGCTATAAAATTATATGTATTATTTTACTTAGAACCTTTAACACCCAAAAAACGGATCGCACATGAGTCCGCTGCCTTCGGCCTCTCGGCCACAGATGCATATATAAAATAATATTATAATTAAAATATTAAAAAATCAATATCTTTTTACTCATTCATATTACGATATGTTGCAACTGCAGATGGAGAAATTTTATTTAAATATTTAAATATCCAATACTTAAAAATAGTATCTAGTATTACAGGAAAAGTTGAAATAAATATAAAAATAAAATCTCTACTTTCTGGCAGGCCAAAATGTCTTAAAATAACTTCAATAATGACTTCCCATCCATGAGGTGAATGAAAACCAACAAATATATCTGTAAATAAAATAATTAGAAATGCTTTTGCTGTATCACTTAAGCCATATATCAATTGATTAATAAAAGATTTTAAAATAGAAATTTGTCTTTTAGTAACACTAATAATTAAAGCAAATATTATTATCGAGAATATATCCGATAAAATATTTTTAATAGCATTAGCACTTTCGTTAGCATATTCTTCTGCAAGTTCTATAGCTTTTTGTGTTGTTTTTGTATTTATTATTTGATAAGATGATTTAGGTATTTTACCTATTAGGATTTCAAAGTGTAATTTCTCTTCAAATCTTTGTAATTCTGCAAAAGCCCTTTCTTCTTGTGAATCATTTAAAAATAAAATTTGCTGTTCTCTATTCCAGATATGATCTATGAAAGGTCCTAAAATAAAACTTTTAGATATTTGGTTTACCAAAATGGGAGCAATAATCAAAATTAAAATATATTTTACAGATGTAGCTGTATGATATTGCGATATTTTAAATTCTTCCAGTGCTTCAATTTCAGCATTAGGATCTAATTCTTTTTTGAATTTTTCAAAGATTTTTGTAATAGATTTAGGAATAAGACTAATTCTTTCAAGACGGGATTTACTTATGTTATTTAAATTCCAATATTTCATATTTATAGATATAATTAAAACTAAAAATATATATCTTGATTAGGTTATAAATTATTGCAATACTCTAAATTAGGCCTAATAAATTCAAAGTTAATTCAAGAAATAAATTTATGTATATCTATATACTCTACTTCCAATATGAATTTTAAAAAGGTAAAACAACCAGTATATTTACATAATAGGATCGCTAATATTGCAGTATCAGAAATAGTATATATAAATCAAAATAATGTATTCAAAAAGAATATTAAAACTATTATATTTAAAGGTATAAATAATCAAAATCTTAAGAATAAGCTTTTTCGATACCTAAATATAAGCGATATTTTTAAACTCACCAAAAAATTAACGTTTAATGATCTTAATTATATTGTTAATAAATTGCGATATTCTGGTTTTTTTAAGCAAATTAAAGCCTCACACTTAGCATTTAAAAATAAGCCCTATTTAGTTATTCAATTATATTTAAATCCTATTTTAAAAGAAATTGTAATTCGAAATGCAAATGATCTAAAAATACCCCTTAGTTATTTAAATTCTATTATAAAAAAACAAGTTGGCTATCCAAAAAGCTTAAAGTTCATTTACAAAATGATTCAGACAATACAATCTTGGTATTTTATTAGAGGTTATAAGTGGATTAAAATTTCATGTAAGACTCCTTCTCTAAATCTGAATAAAATAGAACTTGAAATTCTTGAAAGTAAAATAGGTGAGATTGAAATTATTTGTATCAATAATATGGATAAACTTTATAAAAAAGATTTAAGATCTTGTATTCTTAATGAATTACAAATTTTTCCAGGTCAAAGTTTGAACTTCTATAAGATAGAGTTAGGAATTATCAAACTAAGAGCACAAAAATTGATCTTGAATTGCAATTATGAAATTCAATACATTAATAAAAACACCTTAAAAATTATTATAAAATATCGTTGTTTAGAAGAAAAAATTTCATATTTTTTCAATCGCAGTATTTATTTCCCATATTATTTATTCGATTTCATTTATAATGAAGCCTATATTGCTTTTAATTATTTGTTAAAAAATTTTAATAACTCTGTTCATTGGAAAAAGATAATTAATACTTATATTAATTTACAAATTTATACTAGTTGTTCTATCTCTAATAATACTAATTATTATAATTTAATTCTTTCAAATTTTTTACAGATCAGAGATGTTTTACAAAACAGCTATAAGGAAGATACATTTATACTTCTAAAAAATAATTTAAGATTCAAGCACTATGCCAATAATTTCAATCCGATTTTAACTAATTTCATCTTAGATATTCAAAAATACCAAGATAAAACAGAGTTTATTATTTCTTATAAATATCCTAAACTGGTTCATAGGCGATATTGTGAAAGCAAATTTTTAATATCTATATTCCAAAAACTATATAAATTCAAAAACAGTATATTCAAAGTTGTTTTTGAACAAGTAAATCATAAAAGAATTCTTTTTACCAGTTATTATAACTCTTATGGTACAGAAATGACTTTTATAAAAAATTTATCGTCAAATCTTTATATTTTTAATCACTTAAGTATATTGCAGGATGTATATCAAGTTCATACTTTGTATTATAAAAACTCATGGATAACATTTTATAATTTTTTCAAATTAACAAACAACAAACTAAAAAATAAATTTTGCACAATAAATCAAAAATTTATTTACCATATGATAGATATCAAGTCAGATATTTTAAATTTTAAAACTAGACTTATCCCAAGTGATTTATGGAAGTTTTCTATTCGATCATATACACCTTTTATTGTAGATTTTCAACAATTTAATAAAAGAGAAAGAATAAATTACTTAATAAATACAAAATATATTAAAATAGTTAAATTTAATACAAATATATTCAATTTTTTAGTCAATACAGCTATATTGAATATACAGATCAAGACTTTTTTAGGCAAGATTCAACAAATGCCTACTAAGCTATTGAATGTTTTAAAAGATTGGCAAGTAACACAAAATACTAATATTGATTCAAAGATAAAAATATATCAATATTTTCATCTTGATTTAGAATATCATATATATAAAAAATACAATATGTGTTTATTTATATTTTTTGATTATAGGCAATACTTTAATTATTCTGATTTTGATTATACTAGTTGTAGAATTTATAAAACAAGAAAAGGTATTTATTTGTTTGGTACAGGTTTACAAATTAATTTACCCATCAAGCAAATGCCAATTGTAAAAGTCAAATACGAGATTAATGCAAATGATATATGTAGATTATATACCAAATTATATTTTAAATAAAAACAATACAAAATAGAATGAATTCTAAATTTTTAGCTAGCAAAATAGCTGGTAATTGGATTATACAAAGTACCACATACTCTTTATTAAAGAATAAAATACTTACGTCTACCAATCAAATTAATTGGAAGCCAGTAGAAAATAAAAATAGTAATAATATATTAAAACTACTTTTAAAAAATATCATTGAAAAACACGATACTAATAATTCTAGTATATATATATTAGAGTCTAAAAATAATACAAAAATTGAAAAATTCTATAAGTTTTTTTTATACAATGAAAAATTAAATAAAGGATATCTTTTAAAATTAAACCATTCAGGTAATATACTAAGTAAATCTGAATTTACTTATAAAAGTAATCAACACCTTTATATTAATCATAATAATAATGGCTTTTATATAGATGAAAACATATACTTCATTAACCAAAACCTAAAAATTGTAAAATCTATTATTAAAAAAAATAACGAATGTATTGGTATATCTTTTTCATCTGAAATTAAAATGAGTTAATTTGAACACTAATTAGCAAAGTATTTTAATTAAAAAATTTAAAATACAATGCAACTAAGTAAATTTTATTCTAAATCTTTACGATTAGGATTTCTGGAAGGATCGTTTGACAGGAATCCAAAAAAGAATAAAGATACGAAGAAAATTACTGTAGTATAAACAAAGATTTTTAAGGTGAACATTATTTAAATCCTCTATAAGTATATTTACTCTCATATATTGTATATTAAAAGTAATCATAAAAGACTAATTTATGTAGAAAAATATTATTTTTCCATAATAATATGAGCAGGATGAATATTAATTATATTAATAATAAGATTTTTATTTTTATTCATGTTTTCTGATATTATTAATTTTCCTTCTATAATTACATAATCTCCTTGAAAATATAAATCAAAAGCATCTTCACTGATTTTTCCGCGAACTATTGCAGTCGCATAACATAATTGCTCTTTTTTATATGGAAAACTTATCTTCAGTAGTGTTGAATATTTACTTTTATTAAGTAATCTTTTTGGTATTTCAATAATTCGTACAGTAATAAAACAAATATTCATATATATTTAAAAATAGTAAAAGCAATAAAAAATTAGTTTGTTAGAACGTATCCAGATAAGAGGTCCCTTGATTTTGCTCATTTAATTCCTTCATTTTTTTTAAAATACGAGAAAAGTATTCTTCTAAATAATTTTCTAGAGTATTAATATCAGAAGCACTAATATGAAAAATAGAATAGACTTTATCCATTGATAACTCAAAAGATTGTTCTTCAAGTAACATATTTGTAAAAGCTAATCTTTCTGAAATATTCCAACTCCACTGAAAAAATTTAGTAAATTTGCGCATAAATTGCAGAGCAAAAATAGGAATAATAGAAGTTCTTGATTTTTGGCCCGAAAGTTTTTCACATAGCTCAATAATCTCAGAAGAAGTCCAAGCATATTTTCCTGTTAGATTAAAAAGACTATTTTCAGTAGCTTTAATAGACAAACTTCTAATAGCAAATTTAGCTATATCTTGTGTATCAATATACGGAATAGATTTAGACTCTTTAGTAATCCAAACAGATTGCTGATCTAATATAGGTAAAGCATATTGATTAATTAAACCCTGAAAAAAGCCACAAAGTGAGAAAACAGTATAATTTAAACCAGAATTAATTAACTCTTCTTCTACTTGAACTTTTAATTTCACTAAAGGGATATTTTTATAATTTCTGGCATTAAAAATAGAAAAATATATGTAACGCTTAATTTTAGCTAATTTAGCTGCTTTTATTAAAATTTTCTTACTATATAAATCTATTCTATCAGCTTTATAAAAATCAGCTATTCTAGTAGTAGAAGCATCAATTATAGCTGTTATTCCATAAAGTGTTGAAGGTATTGTTTGTGGTAATTTCAAATCACCATAAATTAATTCGGCACCCCATTCTTTTAAGAAAGCAGCTTTTCTAAAATTCCTAACAAAACATTTGACTTGAAAACCTTCATCTAAGGCCCTTCTAACGATTTGTCTTCCTAAAGTACCTGTTGATCCTAGAACTAATAAACTCATATTTTAAAATTTAGTTAAAATAATAGATATGGGCAGAGAGGGACTCGAACCCTCAAAACTAAAGTTGTCACATTTTGAGTGTGATGCGTATACCAATTTCGCCATCTACCCAATAATAAAAAGATTATTTGCTATATATTATAGGGGAAAAATCTTTATAAAATTATTGTTATATAATTCAAATTAAACTAATAAAATTATGAATACTTCTCAACTATCTAATAACTATCAGTTCTTATATTCACCTAAAAGTTGGCTACATCTAAAAAAAACAGATCATAAAACATTCTATTTTTTTTTACAGCTTTTTATATTACCTTACATTAAATTACGATATATAATCGTACTTTTTACTACAACTTTACTGCTTTTTAGATCTGTTAATTTGCCAATTAAAGTACAAAGAAACCTTTACACAACGGTAATATTTTTTTTATTGACCTTATCTATTAGTACGTATTATACAACAAAAAATACTAATTTTAGTAATATCAGTAATCATATTATAAAAATTCAACCTCTTGATTTTATTTGCCGATTCACTAAAAAAGATAACCACCTTATTAAGCAATTTACGAGAGTGCAAGTCTATTTATCTCTTTCAATATGTCGCATTGTAATAATAAGCCTAACATATTTATTTAATATAAAAATACTTTTACTTACAACTAATTATGAAGAAATTATTCTATCATTCTTTGGCTATAAAAATAAGTTTATATTGATTCAAAACTCGCATATACCTTTTACAGTTGTTCTCTCTTCACAATTTTTAAAAATTATTTTTACACAGCTAGATGTATTAAAAGCTTCATATTTAATTAGAGGTATAAAATTTAAAAAATATATGTATTTTAGAACAATATTATTAATTTATCTATTTCTTCTTAGCAACTTTTTTATTAGTCTTTACATAAATATTAAGCTTATTACACAGACTTTACACAGTCGCGATATTTCAAGCGAAAACTTACATCTGATTAATATATCTGGTATATAAAACAAAATGGAATGACTTGTATTATACGATTTTATTATAATAAGTTAAGAATAAAAGATAAGCAAAATAATAAAGAATGACTAATAACAAAAAAACCAATAAAAAATTGTCACAGCTAGATAAATTAATTAATGAGCCCTATAAATATGGTTTTTCTACTGATATAGAATCAGAAAATTTTCCTAAGGGACTAGATGAAAAAATTATTAATTCTATATCCAATACAAAAAATGATCCTGAACATTTACGTAAATTTCGTTTAAATTCTTACTCAAAATGGAAAAAGATGAATGAGCCATTATGGTCAAGGTTAGAATACGATAAAATCGATTATAATAATATTATTTACTACTCTACACCAAAGCTTAAAAAGCAACTAAGTAACTTAAACGAAGTTGATCCTGAATTACTAAAGACTTTTAATAAGTTAGGTATTCCTTTAAATGAACAAAAGCGCTTAACCAATGTAGCTGTAGACGCTGTATTTGATAGTGTATCTATTGCAACAACTTTTAGAAAAGAATTGTCTGAAGCTGGAGTAATTTTTTGTTCTATTTCGGAAGCAATTATTAGATATCCTGAATTAATCAAAAAGTATTTGGGCTCTGTTGTTCCTAATGGTGATAATTATTTTGCCGCACTAAACTCTGCCGTTTTTAGCGATGGATCTTTTTGCTATATTCCACCTAATACACGATGTCCTCTGGAATTATCAACCTATTTTCGAATTAATAATAAGGAATCTGGACAGTTTGAGAGAACTCTAATTATAGCTGATGAGAATAGCTATGTAAGCTATTTAGAAGGTTGCACAGCTCCTCAATATGATAATAATCAATTACATGCTGCTGTTGTTGAATTAGTAGCATTAAAAAATGCAACTATAAAATACTCAACAGTACAAAACTGGTATTCAGGTGATAAAGAAGGTAGAGGTGGGATTTATAATTTTGTTACAAAAAGAGGCCTATGTATAGGTGCCAACTCAAAAATTTTTTGGACCCAAGTTGAAACTGGATCAGCAATTACATGGAAATATCCCAGCTGTATTTTAGTTGGTAAGCATTCCGTTGGAGAATTTGCTTCCGTTGCACTAACTAATAATTATCAACAAGCTGATACTGGAAGTAAAATGATTCACATAGGTGGTTCTACTAAAAGTAGAATTTTATCTAAAGGTATATCAGCTGGACACTCTATTAATAATTATAGAGGACTTGTCAAAGTTGGTCCAAAAGCTCATAATGCTTGGAATTACTCACAGTGTGACTCATTACTTATCGGTAAAAAATGCCAAGCAAATACTTTTCCATATATACAGATACAAAATTCGTCTGCTAGAATAGAACACGAAGCTTCCACTTCCAAAATTGGGGAAGAACAGATTTTCTACTTTTTACAACGTGGCATTAATATTGAAGAAGCTATTTCTTTAATGATTAGTGGTTTTTGTAAAGATGTTTTTAACGAACTTCCTATGGAATTTGCAATGGAAGCAGATCGTCTACTAAATTTAAAATTAGAAGGAACTGTTGGTTAAGTTATGAGACAAAATATTCTTGAGATTCACAATTTACATGCTAGTATAAATAATATAGAAATTTTAAAAGGTTTAAATTTATCTATAAATGAAGGTGAAATACATGCTATTATGGGTCCAAACGGTTCAGGTAAAAGTACTTTATCAAAAGTCATTGCAGGACATCCTTTATATAATATTACAAAAGGCTCTATTCAATTTAATCAGGAAGATATTACAAATGCTGAACCTGAAGAAAGAGCTAATAAAGGGATATTTTTAGCATTTCAGTATCCGGTAGAAATACCTGGCGTAAATAATATAGATTTTTTACGTTTAGCTTATAATCAAAAACAAAAAGCAAATAATTATCCGGAGCTTGATCCATTATCTTTTTTTGATTTAATTAATCAAAAAGCTAAACAAATTAAGATGAATACTGAATTTCTAACTAGAAATGTCAATGAAGGCTTCTCCGGAGGAGAAAAAAAAAGGAATGAAATTTTGCAAATGGCTCTATTAGATAATCAACTGTCAATTTTAGATGAAACTGATTCGGGTTTGGATATTGATGCCTTAAAAAATATTTCTACAAGTATTAATAATTTTTTCGGTCCTCAAAAAGCTATGGTACTCATAACACATTATCAAAGATTACTAAACTATGTTGTACCTGATTTTGTGCATATTATGCAAAATGGACAAATTATACAGACTGGTAATGCAGAATTAGCAAAAAAAATAGAAGACGAGGGATATTATAATCTAGTTACAATGAAAAATTAGTGCCAACAGAATCATCAAAATAATGATTAAAATAACAATAATCATTATTTTGATAAGACTTTAAGAAAGGAAACCTTGCTTAACATCTTCAATAGATTTTTTTAATAATTCTTCATTATCTGGGTTTAATTTTTTCGTATTACGAATATCTTCACCAAATTCAGGTTTAGAATTTTGTAAATCTTGACGTAAAGCAATAATAAATTTTTGTACTTCTGTTAAAGGTATATTGTCTAAGTAACCATTAATACCAGTATAAATAATAGCAACTTGGTCTTCTACAGAAATAGGAGAATTTTGAGGCTGTTTTAAAATTTCGCGTAAACGCTGACCTCTTGCCAGCTGATTTTGAGTAGCCTTATCTAAATCAGATGCAAATTGTGAAAAAGCTTCTAATTCTGCAAATTGTGCTAGCTCTAGCTTTAATTTTCCTGCAACTTGCTTCATAGCTTTTACTTGTGCAGCAGAACCTACTCGAGATACAGATATCCCAACATTGATTGCTGGCCTAATTCCAGAATTAAACAAATCACCAGATAAAAATATTTGTCCATCTGTAATAGAAATTACATTTGTTGGTATATATGCAGAAACATCTCCAGCTTGGGTTTCAATAATTGGTAATGCTGTCATACTTCCACCACCTAAAGTACTATTTAATTTTGCAGCTCTTTCCAAGAGTCTAGAATGTAAATAAAAAACATCTCCAGGATATGCTTCTCGTCCAGGAGGTCTTCTTAAAAGAAGAGACATTTGACGATATGCTTGTGCTTGCTTAGTAAGATCATCATAAACAACTAATGTAGCTTTACCTTTATACATGAAATATTCAGCTAATGCTGCTCCAGTATAAGGAGCAATATACTGAAGTGTTGCTGAGTCGTCAGCATTAGCTGCGACTATTATCGTATAATCCAAAGCACCTTTTTCTTCTAAATCTGATACAACTTGCGCAACAGAGGATGCTTTTTGGCCTATAGCTACATACACACAGATAACATCTTGCCCTTTTTGATTTATAATGGTATCTAAAGCAACTGCCGTTTTACCAGTCTGCCTATCACCAATAATAAGCTCCCTTTGACCCCTACCAATTGGAATCATCGAATCTATTGCAGTAATACCTGTTTGCATTGGTTCACAAACTGATTGTCTTCCAATAATACCTGGTGCATAAGATTCAATTAGTCTTGTCTCTGATGTACTAGGAGTACCTTTTGCATCTATAGGCGATGCCAATGGATCAACTACTCTGCCTAAAAATTCATCTCCCACAGGTATTTGAGCAATCTTTCCGGTTGCTTTTACAGCACTTCCTTCTAAAATATTTCTTCCTTCACCCATCAAAACTACACCAACATTATCACTCTCGAGATTTAATGCTATACCAATAGTTCTATCTTCAAATTCTAAGAGTTCTCCAGCCATAACCTCATCAAGACCATATACTCTTGCAATTCCATCTCCAACTTGTAGTACTGTACCAACATTAGTTATTTGTAATGTTTGATCATATTTTTCAATTTGTTCACGAATAATACTACTTATTTCATCAGGTCTAATATTTACCATATATTTACTTATATTATATTAATTAACAAAAAATAATCGAGATAATAATTCAAACATAAATAGCCAAATTTATAGACTAGCTACATTAAGATAAGATGTCATTTGGTTTAATTGACCATATATACTCATATCTATAATTTTTGATCCGATTTTAATAACAAATCCACCAATTAATTCTGGATTTACCTGTATGACTAATTTTATTTCTTTAGAATTAGTCATGTCTTGCAACTTTTTCTCTAAAGATTTTTGTTGTAAATCTGTTAGGACAGCTGCTGTATAAATATTTGCCACAGTAGTCAATTTAAGCTTGTATACTAAAGTTAAATAACAATCAATAATTGAATTTAGCAAACTGATTCTGCGACGATCAACTAAAATAGATAAGAAATTCAATACATGAGAACTAACTTGATCTAAGAATAGTTTTTGTAAAACTTTTTTTTTAGTCTCCGAAGCTACTAAAGGATTAGACAAAAAAAGTTTTAATGAATCTGACTTTGATAAAGTTTCTGATATTAAAAGTAAATCTTGATTAGTTTTTTCAATTAATTGAATAAATTGAGAAGATTCAAATAAAGCCTCAGCATAAGGCAATGAAGCTTTAGCTAAAGAACCACTTCTACTCATAATCTATCTCCTAATTGCATTATATTTGCATCAGCTATTTTATTTTGTATAGAAGGCGTCATTTGTCTTTTTAGATCTAAAGATACTTGACGTATTGCTAAACTAGTAATTTGCTGCTGAATTTGTTCTCTAACTTGCATCTCAGCGATAGAAATACTTATTTTACCTGCTTCTGTTAAACGTTGAATATCTAATTCACCTTGAGCAAGTATTGATTTTCTTACTTTTTCAGCAGTTATTATTGCTTCTTGCTCAATTTGCTTAATAACTATCTCTGTTTGTTTAAATTGTTTTTCAGACTCTAAAAGTCGTGTTTTTGCTTGCTTTAAACGTTCTTCAGATTCTTGAATTGCAATCAAAACTTTTTTTTGCCTATTATTTAGGGTAGCACCCAAGAATTGTTTTAATACGTAAATTAATCCCGATAAAAGCAAGAATATATTAATTACATTAGCTTCTAAAAAATCCGTATTAAAGCCAAAGCCTTTATTTACTGAATGTTCACAAAGGACTTGGTATATTTGTATATAAGTATCCATATAAGTTTAGATTATAATTTAATTGCCTATAATATTAGGCATTCAATTCAAATTATAAGAATTCACGAATTAATAACTTAGATTTGATATGATCACTCAGCATATCAACCTGATCTTCTAAAGTTTTTAAGGCCTGTTCTTTTTGAATATTTAATTGTTCAGAAGCAGCATAAACTAATTTTTCTGCTTCTTGTTGAGCTTGCTTAATATTTACTGAAACGATCCCTTGAGCTTCTTTTTGAGATTGACGAATGATGTTTTGTGCTTTTTTCCTAGACTCAGCCAAGGCTTGCTCGTATTTTTGTGTTAGTTCATCTGCTTTTAATAAATAAGCTGATGCAGTTGTCAAACTATTTCTTATATAATCAGCTCTTTCATCTAATATATTAGTAACTGGCTTATAGAAAAGATAGTTGAGTATAATCATGAGTAGTAGAAATTGTAATATCATTAAGGGTAAGGTTGCATTAAAATCAAACAAGCCTCCTTGTGCACCAGATATACTTTCTTCTACAATTGATAAAAGAAGTGAATTTATCATTGTTTAAATAATTTACAAGTATAAATAAAAATTTCGATTTACCGTATTTTATAAAACGCTTAGTTTTTTACATATTAAGATTTCTCTAGTATATAAAAAACTAAGCGTTTAAAATTATACTAACCAGTATAAGGATTTGCAAATAATAAAGATAAAGCAACAACTAATCCATAAATTGTTAGTGACTCCATAAATGCTAAGCTCAATAGTAAAGTACCCCGAATTTTTCCTTCAACTTCTGGTTGCCTAGAGATTCCCTCAACAGCATTAGCTGCTGCACTTCCTTGACCAATACCAGGTCCAATAGCAGCTAAACCTACAGCTAAACCAGCAGCGATAACAGATGCAGCAGAAACAATTGAATCCATAGTTTTATTTTTTTTATAATGTAAATAGAAAATTAACAGATTTCATTTTAATATCAGACATCTACTCTTCGGAATGACCTTCTATTGCTTCACCAATATAAGCTGCTGATAACGTAGAAAAAATTAAAGCTTGAATAGAACTAGCGAATAAACCTAAGATCATAACAGGTAAAGGGATGAAAATCGGTATCAATAATGTAAATACTGATACTACTAACTCATCAGCTAAAACATTGCCAAATAAACGAAAGCTTAAAGATAATGGTTTTGTAAAATCCTCTAAAATATTGATGGGAAGTAAAACTGGAGTAGGCTCAATATATCGAGCAAAATAGCCCAAACCATTTTTACTTAAACCAGCATAAAAATAAGCAAAAGAAGTTAATAAAGCAAGAGCTACCGTTGTATTAATATCATTTGTTGGAGCAGCTAGTTCACCTTCTGGTAAATGGATTAATTTCCAAGGTATTAATGCACCAGCCCAATTACTTCCTAAAATAAATAAAAAGATTGTAGCAATATAGGGTACCCATTGCCTATATTCATGTTCACCAATTTGGTTTTTTGCAATATCTTGTAAAAACTCTAAAATAAATTCCATAAAATTTTGTAATCCTTCTGGAATACGATTTAATTTTTGAGTTCCTAAAAATGCCAAAATCAATAAAATAGAAATAACAAGCCAAGAAACAATAAAAACTTGACCGTGTATTTTATAATTACCTATTTGCCAATATAAATGTTTACCTACTTCAACTGCAGAAATATTCAATAATGAAAAGAAATCCAATCTGCATTGATACATAGAAAGTACCATTATAATAAATATAAACTTAATACATAGTAAAAAAATATTAATAATTCTTGTAGGTCCATCGCTATCTTAATAAATGGAACATCATCATAACTAATTATATACGTATATAAGGTTTATTTAACTTTATTCTATAAATTTAAATATGAATAATTCTAAATATATATTTAATTATGTAATATATCTTTAACTTCTTTTGAAAAGCTAATATTCTTTTTTTCTAAGCCTTCTCCCAAAATAAATTTTTGAAATCTCCTAACTTTTATATTTTCACCCAGTAAAGCTATTTTTTGTTCAATTAAATTAGCAATAGAAATATCTGGATTACGTATAAATGCTTGATCTAATAAAGATAGTTCTTTAAGCCTTTTTTCTATCCTACCTTTTACAATTGAGGCTTTAATTTTATCTGGTTTATTATTTAAATCTTCTTTACCAAATTCTATTTTTGTTTCTAAAGAAATAATATGATCTGGTATATCTTCTTTAGAAATATACTCTACGTCTGGACAGGCAACAATTTGCATCGCAAGATTTTTTGCTAAGGTATGAAATTCAGAGTGACGAGCAACAAAATCAGTTTCACAATTCAGTTCCAATAAAACTCCAATCCGTGATCCAGCATGGATATAACTTTCAATTAAGCCTTCAGTAGCTATACGAGAAGATTTTTTACTTGCAGAAGCTAAACCTTGTTGCCTTAAATTTTCAATTGCTAATGCCATATCTCCTTTTGAAGCTTGCAATGCTTTTTTGCAATTCATCATTCCTGCACCGGTTTTATTTCTAAGTTCTTTCACATTATGAGCAGATATATGCATACACATAAATATATTATCCTTAAATATTTAACTATATATTATTTGTATTAATAGATTTAAGACTACTTTCTTCATTATCTTGATAAGAATCCTGACCCTCTAAGATAGCATCAGATATTTTACTAACAATTAGCTTGATGGACCTAATAGCATCATCGTTAGCTGGTATAGGAATATCTATAAGATCTGGATTACAATTAGTATCTAAAATACATATTGTAGGTATACCTAATTTGATACATTCCTGAATAGCAGTAGATTCTCTTTTTTGGTCAACCACTATTACAATATCTGGAAGCTTTTTCATATTCTTTATTCCATCTAGATGCTTTTTTAACTTTTCTAATTCTTTACGTAATGTGGTTGCTTCTTTTTTTGGTAGAGCATCTATTAATCCAGCAACTTCTTGCTTTTCAAGAGCTTTTAAACGTTCAACTCGTGATCTAATGGTAACCCAATTAGTTAGCATACCTCCTAACCACCTTTGATTAACATAGAAAGAATTAGATCTTATAGCTTGCTCAGCAATAATACCTGCTGCCTGCCTCTTAGTACCTAGAAATAGAAACTTCTTACCATCTGAAGAAAAATTTTTAACTAAATTGTAAGCTTCTGTTAACAATTGTGCTGTTTGCACTAAATCAATAATATGGATACCATTTCGTTCTGTATAAATGTAAGGGAACATTTTAGGGTTCCATCTTCTAGCCTGATGTCCAAAATGTACACCTGCTTCTAATAACTCCGATAAAGATACACTTGCCATATAAATTTAAAATAGTTCTCCGTATATATTGAATTGTAACAAATTTTATTTTTTGTATATTTCAATTTGAATATATTTTAGTAAATACTCAATCAAAAATTTAAAAATCAAACCTACGAACATTCTAAAGGATATCTATGTTAGGTTGCAAATCATCTATACCATTTTGAAATTCAGAAAAATTTCTTGCTATTCTATCATCAAGAATAATATCATTAAAACCAGACATTGTATTATCTACAATATTTTGATTTTTTTGAGATGAATTTGTATTATAATCTACAGTATTATTATTATAAGCATTAAATCCTGTTCCTGCTGGAATCAAGCGTCCAATAATTACATTTTCTTTCAAGCCTCTCAGCCAATCAAGTTTCCCAGAAATAGCTGCCTCTGTTAATACTTTTGTTGTTTCTTGAAAACTTGCAGCAGAAATAAAACTCTCTGTATTCAGAGAAGCTTTTGTAATTCCCAATAAGATTGGATGATAAGACGCAGAATTTTTATTCATCATACTTAAAGCCTTATTAATAGCTTCTATTTTTTGTAACTCAACCATTTCACCCGGTAAATGGTTAGTATCTCCCCCACTTTCTATTTTTACTTTAGATGTCATTTGCCTGACTATAACTTCAATATGTTTATCCGATATATCCACTCCTTGAGATTGATAAACTAGTTGTACCTCTTTTATAAGCAATAACTGAAGTTCCTGAATACTCATTCTAGTTGCATCATATAAATTCAATCCCAAGCTTAAATAAAAACGAAACTTATTTTCAAGTAATAAATGGGGATTAAATGTAATGTCAGCTTTTTTTCTTGCTTCTAAAATTTCTTCTACCCTTGGTAAACCTTGAACAATATCGCCTGTCTTAGCTCTATCAAAAATAAGTGTGGCAATATTTTCACCACGTTGGACTAAATCATTATGATCAACATGTAAAGTTGAACCATTAGAAATTAAATAAGGACGACTAATTCTTAGTACTGCTTTGTACTGGTCAATATAAATTATTTGACCCGATTCTAGTGCTTGTATACCTTCTGCAATTTCTTCTCCTTTATATATCCAATCATTGATCTTAACTTTAACATTTTTATTTTTACATAGATCAAAAGTATATTTATCAAAATCAGTAAGAACTAATAATCTCCGATTGCAAGTTTTCCATTGTTGAACATCAAGAATCTGACCTTTAGTATTTGATAATAATTCAGTTTGTGCAACTACTTCACCTACATTTACAAAAGAATTATTTGATACTAATATACGAGTTGTTGTGAGTATTTCCTTATTATGAGATATAGGATTATCCTTGATAAAAATATTATCTGCAACAATAAATTGCAAGGATGAATATAAATTACTAAAACTAGTAAATTCTACAAAACAATTAAGGTTAAGTAAATCCTTCTTAAATTCTACAGCTAAATAAGTCTTAATTAACTCGACTCCACTAACAGATTTAATTCTTGCGCCATCTTTAAAATCGATTATTCTTACTAAATTAATTTGAATAGTATCTGTCCCAAAAGAGTCACTTGTATAAGTAAAAATATAGTTTTTCTTTGGAATTGAATATACAATTACAGGCCGTATAATTAACAAACTTTTATTTACAAGCTGTAAATACTCCCAATACACCAATTTATCTGTATAAATATTATCAATAATTTTTTCTCCAGGACGTAAAAAACCTCTTCTTTTTAAAGAACTACAATAAAAGTTTTTATCTTTTATAGAATGAGTACTACATGGTTTAATTACAATTTCTCGTACGATACTATCTTTTTCTATAACTTCAACAATACCAGAATTTTGAGCAAAAGTATTTTTTATAATTTCTGTACCTGATTCTATAAAATCACCATGTTTGACTAGTAATAGAGAGATATCTTTGTTTATTTCATGAGTCTCTTCTGGTATCCATAATATATATCCTGCACCTAGAATATTATAATACTCATTGTTTAATCCCGATTTTTTTTTAGACACTAATAAATCAAGATACTTAATTACGCCACCTGTTTTTGTCTTATAAACATCAGAAATAAGTTCACCAATAATTTGTTTATCAATGATTTTTTGACCAGGAATTATTTTCAATAGAAACTTATCTTTAGTATATGTTTCTAAAATATGATGACTACCGGAGTAGTGTTTATCAAAATACGCTTTCAAATTAGAAAAAGTTTGAGAAACTGTAATTATTAAAATCTCTTTACTTGAATTATTACTTTTACTAGGCTTTATTCGAATTCGGCCGGAATACTTACTTATAATTTGTGTACGTGCTAGTAAACTTCCAATATCTATCATCTGATTTGGTTCAACAATAATTTGTGCGTTATCTGGTATGCTATGAACTCTACCAGACAGAACCCAAATCAATCCACCTTTCTGAGCACTTCTAATAATATGTTGCTTATTTTCTATTTCTTCAATTGTTAAATCAGTAAAGTAAATTTTTCCTGAGATATCTGTAGTTACAGATTTACAGGCTTTTTCAGTTGTCAAACGACCACTTAGAGGGCATTCAGCAATTAACTGATTTTTTGATAGACTATCATTATTTTCAACTAATAACATTGTACCTTTAGTTAGAAAAATTGTGTTAGGTTTTTCTTGACTAGTACTATGTAGAAGTATTGAGCAGTCTTGATTAATTAAATAAGCTCTTTCACCATGTCGTGTTCGTGTTATTGTCAAATAAGATTCTGATGGATGCTCAATTATACATTCTATAGGTGAATAAATTTTATCTGCGAACTCTCCAGTAAATACGCCACCTGTATGAAAAGTACGCATAGTGAGCTGAGTTCCCGGTTCTCCAATAGACTGAGCAGCTATAATACCTACAGCTTCACCTAAATCGACAAGTCTTCCATGTGCTAAATTCCAACCATAACACATTTGACAAACTGAACTAATAGAATCACAAGTAACCGGTGATCTTACTAAAACTTTTTTAATATTTGATCTAACAATTATATCTGCTAGTATATCATTAATATCTTGATTTGCATGGGCAATCAACTGATCAGTAGTCGGATGGAATAAATCTTCTGCTAATAAACGACCTACTAAGGCTTGCTCTAAACTAATCAGAAGCTTATGATTATCAGTCATATCTTCTAATAAAATTCCCTTAAATGTTTTACAATTAGTTTCACGAATTATAACATCCTGTGCAACATCAACTAATCTTCTGGTGAGATATCCAGAATCTGCTGTGCGCAGTGCCGTATCAACTAAACCTTTACGCGCTCCATAAGAAGAAATAAAATAATCCGTAACAGTTAATCCTTCACGAAAATTACTAGAAATCGGTAAATCAATAATTTGACCTTGAGGATCTGACATTAAACCCCTCATTCCTACTAGTTGCCTAACTTGCGAAATATTACCCCGAGCTCCTGAAAAAGCCATCATATAAATTGCATTTAGAGGATCTGTATTTTTAAAGTATTTTATAACTTCTTTTTTCAGCATCTCACTAGAATTATTCCAAGTATCTATTACTTTTTGAAATCTTTCTACAGCTGTAATCTCTCCTCTCCTGTACTTATGATCAGCTTGTATAATTAGACTTACTGTAGATTCAAGTAAAGTTTTTTTAACTGGAGGAATTCGCAAATCCTCTAAACTTAAAGAAATACCTGCTTTTGTTGCATAATAAAAACCTAAATCCTTTAATCTATCTGCCATATTAGCTGCACGAGCTATTCCATAATTACGAAAAGCCCATACTATCAATTGCTTTAGTTTATTCTTATCTATTACGACATTAGAGAAAATTAAATCCATTTTCTGTTTTTTCATTTAATAATCCTATTCATTTAATCAGATAAAGATTCTTGTACAACTTTGTTAAATAAAATGCGCCCAGCTGTAGTTCTTATATACTGCACTACTTTATTACCAAAAGCATCTGACTTAGTTATTCTATTTTGGAAAATTTTATTACTTCCTCTACCAACTAAATCTTCTATTTGTATTAAATGACTCTCTTCATTCTCTTCAACTTTACCGTCAAACCTAACCCAAATATATGAATGTAAATCAATTTTTTCTTGTTGATAAGCTAATAAAACATCCTCAAGATCTGAGAAATATTGACCCAATCCTTTTTGAGAAGCTGGATTATTAGCAGTTAAATAATAACACCCTAAAACCATATCCTGACTTGGCATTAAAATTGGTTGACCGGTAGCCGGAGATAAAAAGTTATGAGGAGCAAGCATTAGTAATCGAGCTTCTGATTGAGCTTCAAGCGACAAAGGAACATGAACTGCCATCTGGTCACCATCAAAATCTGCATTAAATGCTGGACAAACTAAAGGATGTAATTTAATAGCTCTGCCTTCTACTAAAATTGGTTCAAATGCTTGTATACCTAGTCTATGTAAAGTGGGAGCACGATTTAATAATATAGGATGTCCATAGATTACTTCTTCAAGCACATTCCACACAATAGCTTCATTCTTTTGTATAATTTTTTTTGCCGCTTTTATATTATTAACAATGCCTTGCAGAATTAATCGGTGAATTACAAAAGGTTGAAATAATTCAAGAGCCATTTCTCTAGGTAATCCACACTGGTGTAATTTTAAATCTGGACCAACTACAATTACAGATCTGCCTGAATAATCAACTCTTTTTCCTAATAAATTTTGCCTAAAGCGTCCTTGCTTACCTTCAATTATATCAGAGAGAGATTTTAGAGGTCTATTGTTTGCACCGACAACTGTTCTACCTCTCCGTCCATTATCCATAAGAGAATCTACTGCTTCTTGCAACATTCTTTTTTCATTACGTATAATAATTTCAGGCGCTAAAATAGCTTTTAATCTTGCTAAGCGATTATTTCTATTAATAATTCGACGATAGAACTCATTTAAATCTGCAGTGGCAAATCTACCACCATCTAATTGGACCATTGGTCGTAGATCTGGTGGGATTACTGGAATTACTGAAAATATCATCCAGGATGGATCTGCACCTGTGGATACAAAGTTCTCTAATAAACGTAAGCGCTTCATTTTTTTATTAAATTTTGGTGATGGGTTTCTATTAAATCTAGGTGGTTTAAGAGCATCCTCTCGTAAGACTTCTACGATAGTAGTTAAATCAAGATCTTTCAATAACTTATATATGGCTTCAGCACCAATACTAACTTCTATTCCAAAAAGACTTGATGACTGAGGATATAGTTTATCTTCTAGTGCACGCCACTCATAACCTTCTAGTAGTTGCTTGTAATTTAATTTTTCATAATCACCCGGATTAGTGACAATATAGGAATGAAAGTAAACAATTTTTTCTACTTCTTTGACTGTTAAGTCTAATGCTAAAGCTATATAACTAGTACCACCTTTTAGATACCATACATGGGTTACAGGAGCAGCTAACTCGATATAAGCCATTCTATGTCGTCTAACTTTAGATTCAGTTACTTCCACACCACATCTTTCACAAATAATTCCTTTATATCGAAAACGTTTATATTTCCCACAATGACATTCCCAATCCTTAACAGGTCCAAAAATACGTTCACAAAATAGGCCATCCATCTCTGGCTTTAAAGTACGATAATTAATCGTTTCAGGTTTAGTTACCTCACCAATTATTTGACCATTGGGCAAAAGCCTCTGCCCCCAAGATCTAATTTTTTTAGGTGAAGCCAAACTAATTCTCACATAATCAAAATGTTGCTCAAACTTAGTCATAAATTCAATTTATTAAATAGAAATAATATTTAGCTATACAATTAGTTCAAGTAGGATTGTTAATATCTACATAGTTGTGCATATCTTGATTAATTAGAAGAGATTAGTCTAAATCTAAAGAATTAATAAAATCTAATTTATCTTGGATGGGTTTAACTTTATTATTAGACATTAAATCAATTTCTATTTCTCTAGTTTTGCCATTATTAAATAATTCAACCTTATGTACACCAATATCTAAACCTAAAGATTGTAACTCTCTCATAAGGACCTTGAAAGATTCTGGAGTACCCGGCCTAGGGATTGGTTTACCTTTAACGATAGCATTTAATGCTTCATTTCTACCTTGCATATCATCTGATTTAACTGTCAATAATTCCTGCAAAGTATAAGCTGCCCCAAAAGCTTCTAAAGCCCATACTTCCATCTCACCCAATCTTTGGCCACCATGTTGAGCACGTCCACCAAGTGGTTGCTGAGTTACTAAAGAATAAGGACCCGTTGATCTAGCATGAATTTTATCATCGACTAAGTGTACTAATTTTAACATATAAGCTTTACCAACTGTTATTGGATTATCGAATAATTCACCCGTCCTTCCATCGAATAAAGATATTTTGCCTGGATGATTTGAATTAAATAACCACTTTTGATTACTGAGAATGCTTGCTTGTTGGAGCTTATTATTAACAAGAGCTCTTGACGCTTCAGAACCATACATCTCATCAAAAGGAATGATTTTAAAAGTCTTACCAGTATATTGACCTGCTAAACCTAAAAGACATTCAAATAATTGACCAACATTCATTCTAGAAGGTACACCTAAAGGATTTAAGACTATATCCACAGGTGTTCCATCTGGTAAATATGGCATATCTTGCCTAGGTAAAATACGTGAAATAATACCTTTATTTCCATGTCGGCCAGCCATTTTATCACCTACTTGAATCTTTCTTTTTTGAGCAACATATATTCGAATAATAGCATTAGTCCCTGGAGGCAAATCATCACCTTTCTGCCGAGTAAAAACTTTAATATTTACCACCCGTCCTTTAGCAGCATTCGGTAGTCTTAATGAAGTATCACGTACATCCCGAGCTTTCTCACCAAAAATAGCACGGAGCAATTTACCTTCTGGCAATTGATCTGATTCACCCTTTGGAGTGACTTTACCTACCAAAACATCGCCAGATTCCACCCAAGAACCAATCGCAACTATTCCATTTTTATCTAATTGTGTAACAGAAGACTCACTTACATTAGGTATATCACGCGTAACCTCTTCTGGACCCATTTTTGTTTGTCTACACTCTAGTTCATATCTTTCAATATGAATAGAAGTATATATATCTTCATAAACTAATCTTTCACTGATAAGAAAAGCATCTTCATAATTATATCCTTCCCAAGGCATATAGCAAACCAATATATTTTTACCCAATGCAATTTCACCATTCTCAGTCGATGCTCCGTCTGCAATTACTTGACCGATAAGAATTTTTTCTCCTGGCCACACAATGGGATGCTGATTAATACAAGTATCTTGATTAGATCGATAATATTTTTTCAATCTATAATGTATAGTTTTCCCTTCTAAGTCCTGAATACCTATTTTAGTTGCTGAAACATAGCTAACAGTACCTTCTGTTCTACTAGTGACAACACTACCTGAATCTCTAGCAACTTTTGCTTCTAAACCGGTACCTACTATTGGCTTTTCTGGATATAATAATGGGACTGCTTGTCTTTGCATATTAGAGCCCATTAGGGCTCTATTGGCATCATTATGTTCTAAAAAAGGAATCAAAGATGTTGCTGCTGATATAACTTGGATAGGAGACACAGCAATATAGTCTATTTGATCAGGCGAAGTAGTAATAAACTCTTGCCGGTACCTTACAGGAATAATATTGCCTTGTATGTAATTAAATTTATCTAAAGATACATCTGCAGGAGCTATACGTAAGTCATCTTCCTCGTCAGCAGTCATATAGACTGGGGGGGTTTTTGTTAAAACTTGCCCAGATTCAACTTTATAAAAAGGGGTTTCAATAAAACCATACTGGTTGACAATAGCATAAATACTTAAAGAGCCTATTAAACCTGCATTAGGTCCTTCAGGAGTTTCTACTGGGCAAATACGTCCATAATGACTAGGATGTAAATCACGAACAGCAAAACCAGCTCGATCCTTATTAAGCCCACCAGGACCTAACGCACTAATTCTTCTTTTATGAGTTAACTCTGATAGAGGATTAGTTTGGTCCATAAACTGAGATAGCTGGCTCGATCCAAAAAATTCACGAATGGATGCTATCAATGGTTTTGGATTGACTAAATTCGATAAACTAAGAGAATCTAAATCACAAATCATCATTCTTTCACGAATAATTCTTTCCAATCGATTTAGGCCTACTCTAATCTGATTTTGCAATAATTCTCCTACAGAGCGCACACGACGATTACCTAAATGATCAATATCATCAAAATTTCCAATATTTTGATCTTTTAAATTAATTAAATAATCAATAGCTGCTAGAATATCTTGAGGTGATAACACTCTAAAAGTATTCGGTATCTTCAGGTTAAGTTTTTTATTAATTTTATGCCTACCAACTTCACCTAAATCATAGCGCTTAGGATCAAAAAATCTAGCATACAGCATTTGTTGTGCTACAGAAACTGTTGCCGGTTCATTAGGTCTTAGCTTGCTATATACAATTAATAAAGCCTCTTCATCTGTAATATTTTCTATAGACGACTTACCTATTTCTTTATCAAGTTCTTTTTTTTCATATAATAATGAGGCATTCTTTAGAAATACATATTTCGTTAAACCTTTTTTAAGCTCTTCTGAGCTTATACCTATTGATCTTAAAAAAACATAAGCATTAACTTTATGAGTTTTATCAATCCTAACCCAAATTTGTCCTTTAGCATCTATTTCAAGCTTTAACCAAGATCCCCTATTAGAAATTAGACTTGCACTATAAATCTGCTTACTATTTTTATCTAATTCTTGTTTATAATATATGCCTGGGCTTCTAACAATTTGATTTATAATAACTCTCTCAGTGCCAGAGATTATAAAAGTTCCTCTATTAGTCATTAAAGGCAAATCACCAATAAAAACGGATCTTTTCTTATATTTTTTTTGCTTATGTTGATTATCTAGAAATTCTATATGCTGACCTTCAATATAATTATTAGGATCTAGTGATTCCATATCCTTTCGAGTTAGTTTAGAAGGAATATACATTTGTGCACTATAAGTCCGGTCACGACTTTTTGAACGCCGAACACTATACCTTGGAAATTTCAGCTTATATTCTTTCCCAAAAAATTCTAATTCTAATTTACCTGTAGGATCAGTTATAGTTGGTAGAAAACTTAGAACTTCTCCCAATCCTTCAGATAAAAACTTTTTAAAGCTTATACGCTGAATTTCTGCAAGATCTGGAAACGATGAATGAACTATTTCTTCAGATAACATTAATAACCTCAATAAAAATATTGAACACTAGAAGAGAACACTCTAAAGTGAATACACCTCAGTTGTTGACAGAATTCTAGACAAATGAACAAAGAAAAAATATATTAAGTATTACAGCAACTTAATGTTTAGCAATTTTTTTTAACTTTTTAGATAGCATAGCTTTCTTACGAGCGCCTTGATTTTTTGGAATAATACCCTTTTTAACTGCTTTATCAATTCTACTATAAGATTCAGATAGATAATAATGCACTTGCGTTATATTACTATTACCTTTATGTAGTATAGATATGCTCTGCAATGTTTTTTTTATCATAGTTTTAATAGAAGACTTATATATTTTATTTCTTAGACTATTTCTTGAAGCAATTTGAACTCTTTTAACTGCAGATAAATTTTTAGACATATTATTAATGAAGACCTAATATAACAGATTAAATTGGATTATATCATTCCTAATGTATATCCACAATAGAAAAATTTAGCTTGCTGATATAGTATAAAAAGTGTGATAATATCTATACTGAATTAAATAATATATTTATTACTTATAAAAATGGCAAAAAATAAAGGCGCTCGAATAACCATTACTCTTGAATGTACTTGTAGAAATTCAGTTAATACAACTAAAAGAAGTGCTGGCATTTTTCGTTACACTAGTACAAAAAATAGAAGAAATACTCCTAATCGTATTGAATTAAGAAAGTTTTGCCCCAAATGTAATTGTCATCAGATGTTCAAAGAAATCAAATAAACATAAAAAATTATGACAATACATATAAAACAGAATCCAAGAATGAAACCAAATCAAATTTTAGATTATAAAGATATTGATCTACTAACTCAATACATTACAGAACAAGGCAAAATATTGCCAAAAAGAACTACTGGTCTTACTACTAAACAACAAAAAAGGTTAACAAAAAATATTAAAAGAGCTCGCATACTATCTTTATTACCTTTTCTGAATAAATAACTATTAATCAATTTTTCAATATGTAAGATGAATAATTTATATTAGATTATTCATCTTGCATGCTTATAAAGTTTTTTCTAAAGGCCTAAGTATGTAAGCTTCAATCCTATCAGAGAGTTGCCATAAATTATACTCTTTACACATCAATCCACACTCGTTACTAGCAAATACTTCTTCTACATCTTCTTTTACTCTTTTCAAAGAATCTAACAACCCATTATAGACGATTTGATTCTTTCTTATTACACTAATATATTCATTTCTTTTTAATTTACCATCTAAAACAAAGCAGCCTGCAACTACTCCTTTATTAATAAAGAAAAGACTTCTTACTTCTGCATGACCCAAAACTTCCTTTACATACTCAATCTCTACAAAAGTCAACATATAATCTTTAACATAATCTACTAAATCATAAATGACATTAAATTGTCTGACAATAATGCCTCCATTTTCTGCGTTACTCAAAATATTAGATGGTACATTCGTATTAAAGGCTAAGATAATTGAATTACTTGTAGAGGCTAATTGAATATCTTTTAAGGAAATTTCTCCAGAGCTTGCTGAAAGAATATTTATCTGGACTTTCTCTTGGGATATTTTAGAAAAAGCATTCATAATAGGATCAATAGAACCTTGTAGATCAGTTTTAATAATAATATTAACTTGTTTAACAACACATTTACTACCATTTGTACTCATAGCTTCTAAAGCTATTCTAGTATTTAATGAATTTGAAGTGGTCTTTAATGCAATATAACTGGAAGATTGTAACTTTGCTATTTTCTCATCCTGCACTACTTCAAATAGCAAACCAATTTCTGGCACCGAAGGAAAACCTAATACTTCAGCCAATGCTGTTGACTTTATAGATACAACTTTACAGTTATTGCTATCAGTAATCGCTTTAACTTTTCCATAATTACTACCGGTAACCATAATATTTCCAATACAAAGTGTTCCATTTTGGATCAATATTTTAGCAACAGGTCCTCTTTGTTTATCTAAATAGGCTTCAAGTATAATACCTTCTGCAAGTTGAGAAGGATCTGATTTTAAATTTTGAGTCTCAGATAAGCTAAATAAAGCTGATAGTAAAAGACTAATATTTTCACCCGTTGTAGCACTTACAGCAATCATCGGCACTGATCCGCCAGTATCTTGACTATTAATATTAAAAGCTAATAATTGTTTTTTTACTTTATCAATATTAGATTCAATTTTATCTATCTTATTAATTGCCACAATAAAAGGTAATTTTCTTTTTTGTATATGCTCAATAGCTTCAATAGTTTGAGGCTTTAACCCGTCGTCTGCCGATACAACTAGAATTGCCAAGTCTGTAATTTCAGCACCTCTCTTTCTCATACTAATAAAAGCTTCATGACCAGGTGTATCAAGGAAAATAAATTTTTTAGTCTTCTGATTATCATCTAAGAGAATTTCATATGATCCTATTGCTTGTGTAATATTACCAGCCTCTTTATCTACTTGATTACTTTTTCTGATAGCATTTAATAAAGTAGTTTTACCATGATCTACATGGCCAAATAGAGTAACTACTGGGGATCTTGTTTCACCTTTAGTTTGTGTATGCTTATCACTTTTGAAAACATTAGGCTTATTTTTTTCTTGTAAAACTATAAAAGAATAATGCTCTGCAATTAAAGTAGATATTGATAGATCTAATGACTGATTAATAGTTACTGAAATACCTTGTAAAAAAAGCCATTTTATAATTTCAGTACTTGGAATATTCAATTTTTCAGCCAACTCTTGAACTGTTAATAGATCACCAAGATAAATTTGTTTAGAATAATTAACTGGCAGAATTGTTTTAGTGTTAACAATATTAGATTCAAGACTATAGCTATCAATAATTTTATGTTTATTATTTTTTTTACTTTTAGGGTTTTTAGGAGGACGTATAAAAGGCAATGATCTTATTGCATTTAATTCTAAATCTTCCACTGTATCAGAAAAATCTTTATCTAAATGAATCTTACTCCGAACTTTTTTCTTTTGTTTGAGCTTATTTTTCTTACCTTCAATAGTTTCTAAAGTCTTAAAACTTGACTTATTCTTTTTTTCGTTTTTTAAATTATATGAAGGATTAAGAATATCTGGTATTTCTATTTCTAAATTATTGCTAGAATCTTCTATTGTATCATACAATAACTTCGGATTTTTTAAATACAATATAGATTCATGCTTACTAGAAGATAAACACATATTAGAAAATATACTAAATACTAAAGACATGATAGGGTAATAGTTGTTTATTATTTTTTGCGGCATACAAATTTGATAACAAAATAGGTAAATAGGTTTTTAAAAATTTACTAAACATGGGAATATATTATAATTATACTAATATATAAAACAGCAATTCATCAATTTAACTTAATTCTAAGAACAGTTTAAGAATAAAAAAGATAAAATTAAGGAACAAATATGCCACGCTCTCAAAAAAACGATAATTTCATTGACAAGACTTTTACAGTATTAGCAGATATTGTACTTAAAGTTTTACCTACAAGTAAGGAAGAAAAAAAGGCTTTCTGCTATTATCGTGACGGTATGTCAGCTCAATCAGAAGGTGAATACGCTGAGGCATTAGAGAATTACTATGAAGCTCTTAAATTAGAAGAAGACCCTTATGATAGATCATACATACTGTATAATATTGGATTAATTTACGCAAGTAATGGACAACACATTAAAGCTTTAGAATATTATCACCAAGCTTTAGAATTAAATGATCATTTACCACAAGCACTAAATAATATAGCTGTTATATATCATTATCAAGGCTTAAAGGCTTCTAAGCAATCGAAATTCGATATTTCAAAGTCACTGTTTGATAAAGCAGCTGACTATTGGATACAAGCTATTTACCTAGCACCAAATAATTATATTGAAGCACAAAATTGGCTTAAAACGACTGGCAGATTATCTAATTATAAGATTTAATAAGAAATATTATATTAGCTAATTTCAATTACAATATAAATAGTACTACCAACTTTAAGAAATTTAGTCTATTAACCATCTATAAATTTATTATATAATTCAAAATAATGACTACATCAAATTTTGGTGCTGTAACTCAAATTATTGGTCCAGTACTAGATATAGAATTCGAAAATGGTAAGCTACCCAAAATATTTAATGCGCTAAAAGTTCAAAATCATGATAATATTATTACCTGTGAAGTACAGCAGCTTCTGGGAGATAATAGGGTAAGAGCCGTTGCCATGAGCTCTACTGAAGGTTTAAAAAGAGGTATACAAGTATTGGATACAGGTGCTCCAATTAGTATACCCGTAGGCATACCTACTCTAGGAAGAATATTTAATGTTCTTGGAGAACCAGTAGATAACTTAGGTAAAATTTCATCAGAAAATATATTACCTATACATCGCTCTGCACCAACATTTACTCAGCTAGAAACTAAACCCTCTATTTTTGAAACTGGTATTAAGGTTGTAGATTTATTAGCCCCCTATCGTAGAGGTGGCAAAATAGGATTATTCGGCGGCGCTGGGGTTGGTAAAACAGTTCTAATCATGGAACTAATTAATAATATTGCTAAAGCTCATGGCGGTGTTTCGGTTTTTGGTGGTGTTGGAGAAAGAACAAGAGAAGGTAATGACCTATATCAAGAAATGAAAGAATCTAAGGTTATCGATGAAGATAACTTATCTAATTCGAAAGTTGCTTTAGTATATGGACAAATGAATGAACCTCCTGGAGCTAGAATGAGAGTAGGCCTAACAGCTTTAACAATGGCTGAATATTTTAGAGATATAAATAAGCAAGATGTATTATTATTTATTGATAATATTTTTAGATTTGTACAAGCAGGTTCAGAAGTATCAGCACTCCTAGGACGTATGCCATCTGCTGTTGGATATCAACCAACACTAGCGACTGAAATGGGAGCTTTACAAGAAAGAATTACTTCTACAAAAGAGGGGTCAATTACTTCCATACAAGCCGTATATGTACCAGCAGATGATTTAACAGATCCAGCTCCTGCTACAACTTTTGCTCATCTAGATGCCACAACAGTATTATCTAGAGGTTTAGCTGCTAAAGGTATTTACCCAGCTGTTGATCCACTAGATTCTACTTCTACGATGCTACAACCGAGCATAGTAGGAGAAGAACATTATACTACGGCCCAACAAGTAAAATCAACATTACAAAGATATAAAGAACTTCAAGATATTATAGCAATCCTAGGGTTAGATGAACTATCAGAGGAAGATCGGTTAACTGTTTCTAGAGCAAGAAAAATAGAAAGGTTTTTGTCTCAACCTTTTTTCGTAGCTGAAGTTTTTACTGGTTCACCAGGAAAATACGTATCGCTTGAACAAGCCATCAAAGGTTTTCAAATGATTTTACAAGGTCAATTAGATGATTTACCAGAACAAGCATTTTATCTAGTTGGTGATATTGAAGAAGCTATCAATAAGGCTGAAACTTTAAAATAAAGGAACTAAATTTATGACATTGAAAATACGTGTCATCGCTCCCGATAGAACTGTATGGAATGCGGATGCTGAGGAAGTGATTTTACCTAGTAGTACAGGGCAATTAGGAATATTAACAGGGCATATACCACTTTTAACTGCTTTAGATATTGGCGTAATGAGAGTAAGAATAGAAAAAGATTGGATACCAATCGTACTTTTGGGAGGTTTTGCTGAAGTTGAGGATAATATAATTACTATTCTTGTAAATGGAGCTGAAGAAGCTTCAGAAATAAATATCGAAACAGCAAAATCCAATTTAGAAGCAGCTATACTAATGCTTGCTGAAGCAGAAACTAATAAAGAAAAGATAGAAGCCACTCAAAAAATTAGAAAAGCTAGAGCTAGAGTACAAGCCGTAACAGTAATTAATAACTAAAAATAAATTGAAATAAAAAACTAGACTTTTAAAATCTAGTTTTTTAACTATTAGAGATTATTTAACTTAAACCTGAGCAAATATAATCGAAATAAAGAGCCATTTCCTGGCCTGCATCTGAACCTACTAATGCAGTAGTTACTTCTTTCATTGCTTGTATTGCTTGTATTGTAGCACCAATAGGAACACCCAGTGAGTTATAAGTCTCTTTTAAACCATTAAGAACTCTTTCATCCAAAATAGATGGGTCTCCAGCAAGCATACCGTACGTAGCATAACGCAAATAATAATCTAAATCACGAATACATGCTGCATATCTTCGTGTTGTGTACATATTACCACCGGGACGCGTGATATCCGAATATAATAAAGATTTTGCTACAGATTCTTTAATAATAACAGCAGCATTAGCTGCAATCGTAGCTGCAGCACGAACTCTCAATTCACCTGTTTGAAAATAACCTCTTAACTTTTCGACAGAATTATTATCTAAATATTTCCCTTGTACATCAGCAGCATTAATGACAGAAGTAATAGCGTCTTGCATAATATTTAATTTCCTTACTATATAAAATAATACAAAATTTATACACTCAAAGTATATACTTATTGCATGGCACCTAACGTATAATCAAAATAGAAACCCGCTTCTGCAGAATCTTCACCCGATAATAAAGAACACGCAAGCATTTTCATAGAACGTACACCTTCAGCAACACCGGAAATTGGAGTACCCAGAGAGTTGTACATTTCTTTAACTCCTACTAAACCAATCTCTTCAATCGGTGTTACATCACCTGCCACAATACCATAAGTAACTAATCTTAGATAATAATCTAAATCACGCAAACATGTTGCAGTCATTTCTTCACCATAAGCATTTCCTCCTGGAGAAACCACATCCGGTCTCTTTTGAAATAATTGTTGACCTCCTTGCTTAACAATACGCTCTCTATTATCAGTTAAAATTTGTGCTATACGTAAACGTCGCTGACCCGATAGAACAAAACTTTTAATTCTGTCTAATTCGCCAGGACTTAGATATCTTGCTTCAGCATCTGCATTCACAATTGATTTTGTAACAATACTCATAAATAAAACTCCTCATGCTTTTTTTGTAAATTCAAGCTACTTTACTAAGATAATAAATTATGAATAAAATATTACTGAACAAACTTATTAATTTATTATTACTTGCTTGGATCTTATTGCTATTTATATTATATGACCAAAAAAGATAAATGACAAAAATTATTAGCTCAATACAAAAACAATAAAGATTAAATAATTCTAATTGCTAAAACTTGGTACAACAATACTCTTATTTTGCTTAGTTAAACTATTATAAAGTTTGTCAGTATTTGGAAAATTTGCTGCGGGCAGTGTAGGAAAACGGCGATAAGGTACAGTGAAATCACCAAAAACTGAAATATATTCTTTACTATTAACCAATAAAGTAATAAAAGGTTGTAAACCCTGGGAAGCAAGAATTTGGTTATAAAATCTAATCTCTTCTTGATTATTTGGAGCTCGACCCAAGAAATGCTTAGTACCTAATTCAATTACTTTTGTATTAGGATAAGGCTGATAAAACTCTTTACAATATAAATTCGATGAACCCAACTTTTCAATTAATTGCCTTACAGTAATTTCTCCGGATAAAAATACCTTATCTAAAGAAACAAACTCCGAAGTAAGACTAAAAGGGCTTATATCTCTCTCAAAAACCTGACGATATGCTGCTCGTAATACCTGTTCTAAACGTAACTTACTAGATTTTTTTTCATATTGGAAAACAACATGTTGATCTCGTTTAGAAGTTACACCTTGATAGATTCTTTTTTGAACACCATATACACTTCTATTTTCTGTAGGCTTACCTAAAGCGATAAACTGATCAGAAGACATAAGGACTGATTCATCTTTTAATTTAAACTTATTAATACCAGGTCTTAAAATTCTTGCAGACAGTCCTAATGGAGTAGTATATCTCTCATAAGGTACTATAGTATTACCAAATGTTTCTATATATTCAGCACTATCTATTATAGAATCTATAAATGCATAGTACCCTTCCTTATAAGCAATATCAAAATATTGATTTATCTCTTGTCTACCATAAGTAGGTCTCCCTAGTAATCTATTATGTATATACTCTATTGCCTTACATACATAAAAAGGTTGCCAATACAATGATCTAAAAATCAATGATTTTGATAGCTGTCGTATAAATTCACGTACAGAAATCTTGTTATCTTTTAATTGACTTTCTACTTTCTTCAAGTAAATTAATTCTTCTTGATAAACAGCACGACCAAAAACTCTCAAGTAAGAAGCTCGAATAACAGAATCCAATGAAGATTCAATATTATTTATATCAATAGATTTAGATGTATTAACATCCGGATTAAGCTTAAAAACCTTAACACCAAGTGAATTAGTTATTTTAGAGCGTAAATTTGGACTGCTGATTTGACTATAAATCCCGGGTCCACGTCTAATTAATATTCTTCTTGTATCTTTACCAAAAGGTGCCGATTTCTTACGTAAAAAGACCCTATTTTTAGGAAAAATAGCTCCAAATTGGATAGCTAATGGATCATTACTAATGCCATAAGGATGCTGGTCTGGTAAAGTTCGCTTATAATCACTAAATAATGTTATAAATTGAGGAATTTTTCTGAAAGGAGCACTAAAATTCAAAAGATCAATTTGAGGACCCCAATTACGACACTCTTGAGCTTCTTCTCCTAGTGACCTACAGTAAGGTACTGTTTCTTCACCAAAATAATCGGCATACTCAGAGGAATTTACTAAAGTATCAACTAAACCATCTAAACCTCTAGAAGATAAAACAGCAAAATACTTTTGAAATTCCTTTAAAGAACTAGGACCTCGACCTAAAAAATGACGAAAAGCCAATTCTAATACTCTACTATTAACAAAAGGTTCAAAGAAATCTTTTTTATATAAATAAGACTTTCCGAGACCACGAATAAATTCCTTAATAGACAAACGTCCTGTTTTAACTTGCGATTCTAAATCTGATATAGATAAATTATAGGCTTTTGAGATATCCCTTTGAAAAATCTGCCTATAACAAGCTCTAATTACATTATTTTTTTCATCTATTGATAAAGATGATTTCATAATAAATCTTTGCACCGAAATACCGGCTTTAGAATAAGTTTGAGGTAAACGCAGACCTTGCAGATCTGTTGAATTCCTTCTTCTTAGTTTATCAGTTAATGAAGATGCTTCAAATGCAGATATAATAACATTAAAATACTGACGAGTTAGTTCTTGCCCCTCTATGTCCTGATTAAAAATCATTAGGGCAATCTTTCTCATTTCTCTTAGTGCAACTATTGCTGCTGCACTAGAACAGGCATTTTCAATTAAATCACGAAGCCCACGAATATTTACTATTAAAATATTAGGATCACCAGCTATTATTGCATAAGTTAAATAACGCAGAAACCAATCTAAATCACGGAGTGATTTTCTCATACGACTTGAGCCATAACGAACAACATTAATTGGCTTAAATCCTGGAGGAACACCTTCTCCAGCTGAAAAAGCATTCTGTAAACCACTAAATATATTATCTTGAGTATCACCAGATAATTGCTGAGTGATTTGTTTATTAAAATCACTCTCCAATAAAAAAGATGCCTGAGGTCTTTCCAAATAAGAAATTGCAGAACCTCCTACAAAGATTTTATCTGCTGCTTTTGAAACCAGAATATTTGCATTTTTAGCCAATAAATCAGCAACTTCCAAACGCTTAATTCCAGAATTTAAAAATGCTACCAACTCGTTTAATTCACCTAACTGCAAAAATCTATCCTGTTGTTCTGCCTGAGCAATAGTCGAGATTGATACTGTTCGGTAAAGTTGTGGTTTTGTGATTGGACTTCCACCACTTGCTTTAACACTCATTAATACATCTCCTTCACATCTATTATGTGTATTCACCTACTTCATTACAAAGCAATTTAAGCAACTGTTTATTTATAAGTTTAAATAGTTAGACTTGCTTTATATTTGATTTAAATAATATAGTCTAAAATGATACTATCTCGCATAAAGATAGATTTTGTAATACTATACTTATCAAGTAAAATTAATAAGTATAAATAAAATTAAAATAATTACAAATATCTTAATATAATAATCAAGATAAGAAAAATACTTTATATGATGAATTTATCTAACAATAAAAAAACAAAACAAAATAAAACTATCAATCCAGATATGCAGATGTCTATATTTGAACATCTTGAAGAACTAAGATATAGGGCTATCAAAGCAATAATATTTTTCATAATTACAACGGGAATCTCATTTACATACGTAAATGAGATATCTTTTCTATTAAAACAGCCAGCAATAGGAGTAAAATTTTTACAACTTGCACCAGGAGAATATTTTTTTTCATCCATAAAAATCTCTAGCTATACAGGGCTTATTATAAGTAGTCCTTTTATCATTTACCAAATAGTATTATTTGTACTTCCCGGTTTAACAGTAAAAGAAACCAAATTTTTCTTGCCTATTTTAATATCATCAATTCTTCTCTTCTTTATTGGAATTTATTTTTCCTATACAATTCTTATACCTGCGGCATTACATTTTTTTATTAATTATGGATCTAATATTGTTGAACCATTCTGGTCTTTTGAACAATATTTTGATTTTATATTGATTTTACTTATAAGTACAGGACTAGCATTTCAAATACCAATAATTCAAGTAATTATTGGTTTAGTAGGACTTATATCTTCTAAACAAATGATGGATTCATGGAAATATGTAGTTTTACTTTCTACTGTGATAAGCGCTATTCTAACTCCTTCAACTGATCCTTTCACACAATTATTTTTATCTTCAGCGATACTAATATTATATTTTACTGGAGTATGCATACTTATAGTTTTAAATAAATAAAATTACAATATTGACTATACCTTAGAGATAAATATTAACTTATCATTAGAATTTACTAATAATCATAAATATTGAATGTTATTATAAAGATAAATAAGATATAAAAATTACAATTTATAAAAATATGAACTCACATTACTGCAATAGTTTAATTAAAAAGATGCTAACATTGTTAATATTAATAATAGGAGTATCACAATCCAATTTAATATTACAACATAAAGCTGAAGCTTTTCCAATATATGCACAACAAGGATACGAAAATCCTCGTGAAGCAACAGGAAGAATTGTATGTGCAAATTGTCATCTAGCACAGAAACAAATTTCGATAGAAGCTCCTAAGTCTATTTTACCTAACACAGTATTTGAAGCTACGGTAAAAATACCATATAATTTACAAAGCAAACAAATTCTAAGTAATGGAGCTAAAGGCAATTTAAGTGTCGGTGCCGTTCTCATACTTCCTGAAGGATTTAAGCTTGCTCCGTCTAATCTAATACCAAATGAAATAAAAGAAAAAACTAAAAATATTTATATACAACCTTACAGTACAAATAGAACGAATATTTTAGTAGTAGGTCCAATGCCAGGCAACACAAATCAAGAAATTACTTTTCCTATCTTATCACCCGATCCAAATAAAGACAAAAATATACACTTCTTAAAATATCCTATTTATGCTGGAGGTAACAGAGGTAGAGGTCAAGTATATCCAAGCGGTGACAAAAGTAATAACAATGCAATTTCTTCGTCAATCAACGGAAAAATAACTAATATTGAGAAACTCGAAAAGGGAGGCTATCGTATCAATATACTGACACTGGATGGAAAAGACGTTTCAGAAAATATTCCTTCAGGTTTAGACCTACAAGTAACTAAAGGAGAGAACATCACATACAGCCAATCTTTAACGCAGGACCCAAATGTCGGAGGCTTTGGACAAAACGAAACAGAAATTGTTCTACAAAGTCCAGCAAGGATACAAGGAATGATTGTATTTTTTATTATTACTGCAATATCACAAATATTTTTTGTATTAAAGAAAAAGCAGTGGGAAAAAGTACAAGCTTCCGAAATGAATTTCTAACTTAAAAACACGTAAGCTAGTAAAAAATAAAAGCAAGCTTAACGAAGCTTGCTCAAGAAAAATATTAGACCTTTAAAATGCATAGCCTCCTAACAGAATCAATAATCTGATAAGGATGAATAACAGTAGCCTTCTCAAGATTACCATTATAAGGAGTTGGTATATCTTGTGAAGACAATCTAATTATTGGAGCGTCTAATTGATCAAAACACGTATCATTAATTTGTGCTATTAATTCTGCACCTATACCTCCAGTTTTCATGCACTCTTCAACAATTATGACATTATGTGTTTTAACCACTGAGTTTACAATTGTTTCTATATCCAATGGCTTTAAAGAAATTAGATCAATAATCTCAGGATCATATCCTTCTTTTACTAATGTATCCACTGCTTGTATTACATGATAACGCATTCTAGAATAGGTAATTATAGTTACGTGATTACCTTCTCTAACTATTTCAGCTTTATCTAGAGGAACAAAATATTCACTATCTGGAAGATTTTCTTGTAAATTATAAAGTAGAACATGCTCAAATAAAATTACTGGATTATTATCTCTAATTGCAGATTTTAATAACCCTTTAGCATTATACGGAGTTGAACAAGCTACAATTTTTAACCCAGGAATAGCTTGAAAATATGCTTCTAATCTTTGAGAATGTTCAGCGCCCAACTGTCGTCCAACTCCACCTGGTCCTCTAATCACTAATGGTATTGCAAAATTTCCACCCGAAGTATATCTTAACATCCCAGCATTATTAGAAATTTGGTTAAAAGCTAATAATAAAAAGCTCATATTCATCCCTTCTACAATAGGCCTCAAGCCAGTCATAGCAGCACCAATAGCCATACCAGTAAAACTATTTTCGGCAATTGGGGTATCTAAAATGCGTAAATCTCCATACTTAACATGTAGATCTTTAGTTACTTTATAAGACCCACCATAATGACCTATGTCTTCACCTAAAACGAAAACACTATCATCTTTTTCCATTTCTTCATCAATCGCTTGTCTCAAAGCATCAAACATAAACTGTTTAGTCATTATATACTCATTATTATTTCAATTATTAATAGAATTATTTACAATACTATTCATTAAGCTAGTCTACAAATAAATATTTTTTTAAATCTGCAATATTAGGTTCTGCACTTGATAGTGCAAAATCAATAGCTTCACTAACGTTTTGTTTTACTTTATCTTGTATCACATCCAAAGATTGCTGACTATCTATATTATGTTCAATAATAAAATTACTAAGGCGTACGATTGGATCTCTAGAGATCCAAGCTTCTTTCTCTGTACTAGCTCGTAATTCATCTGGATCTGCCAATGAATGTCCCCTAAAACGATAAGTCAATGCTTCTATCAGTGTAGGTCCTTCTCCTGATCTAGCTCTGGCTACAGCTTGTTCCGTTACCTTTTTAACAGCTAATACATCCATACCATCTACTTCAATGCCTGGCAAACCAAAAGCCTCTGCTTTTTTATAGATTTCCGGTTTAGACGTTGAACGATGATGTGCCATCCCAATTGCCCATTGATTATTTTCTACAACAAAAATAATGGGCAACTTCCAGAGTACAGACATATTAAGACACTCAAAGAATTGACCATTATTGCTGGTACCATCACCAAAAAAAGCAGCTGTGACTTGGATTTTCTCCTTACAGCCCAAAATTTGCTTACGATAAACGCTTTGAAAAGCAGCGCCAATAGCAACTGGAATACCCTCAGCAATAAAAGCAAAACCACCTAAAAAATTATGTTTTGCCGAAAATATATGCATTGATCCACCTCTACCTTTACTACAACCAGTTTCTTTCCCAAAAAGCTCCGCCATAATCTCTTTCGGAGGAACTCCTTTACTTAGAGCATGTACATGGTCACGATATGTACTACAGACATAATCATTTTGATCTAATACTTTAATAACTCCTGTTGCAACTGCTTCTTGACCATTATATAAATGAACAAAGCCAAACATTTTACCCCTATAATACATTTGAGCACACATATCTTCAAAATTACGGCCTAAAACCATATCTTCATAGAGTATTAAAATTTGCTCTTTTGTAATTTCATCTTTGGTTAACGTAGTTACTGGCAAACTAATTTCTTCATTCATAAATATATGAATATCTCCTTAAAATGAATGCTAAAATAAAAAACTTTAAATATAGATAAACAGATTATTTCCAATAGAAAAGACCTATTTAAAATAGTGCAAAATATTTATTGATAAGTAATACAATTTTATTATATGAAAGAGTTTTTTAAAAGAAACTAGATTATATAATTATTTTTTAGTTACTATATAGAGTATAGAAAACACTACTTATTACATAACAAATTCTCAGATTAAAAAATATGTTTTCACAAATAGAAATAGATTTACAAACACTAGACTTAAATTTAAAGAAAATGGTTGGGCCAAGACATCCTATATTATATGCTGCTGCAGAGCATCTTTTCCAAGCAGGTGGCAAGAGAATTCGACCAGCTATTGTTTTACTAGTAGCTAAAGCTACTAATAATAAAAAACAATTACAAAACGAACATAGACGTTTAGCTGAAATTACTGAGATAATACACACAGCTAGCTTACTACACGATGATGTAATAGACGACTGTAATATACGAAGAGGTTCAGGTACTGTAAACAGCAAATTCAACAATAAAGTAGCTATACTAGCCGGTGATTTTTTATTTGCACAATCCTCCTGGTATCTTGCCAATTTAAATAATTTAGAAGTAGTTAAAATTATTTCTAAAGTAATTACAGATTTTGCTGAAGGTGAAGTTACACAAGGCTTAACAAATTTTGATATATCTATATCGATAGATAGCTATATCAACAAATCTTTTTATAAAACTGCATCTTTAATAGCATCAAGTTGTAAAGCCTCAGCTATATTAAGCCATGCTGATATAGGTACGCAAAATGCATTTTATAATTATGGAAAACATCTTGGATTAGCTTTTCAAATCGTTGATGATATATTAGACATAACCGGTCAATACGAATCATTAGGAAAGCCAGCTGGTTCTGATTTAAAAAACGGCAATTTAACTTCACCATTATTATTTGCAGTTAATGAATGTCCAAAACTATATAAATTAATTGAAAGAGAATTTGGTGAAGATGGAGATATTGAAGATGCAATAAAAGTAATCAAATCCACTAATGGCATAAAACAAGCTAAAGATTTAGCGATTGAGCATGCTCAAGCAGCTATTCAATATATTCCATCTTATGAAAATAATCAATCCATTAATAATCTAAAATTACTTAGTAATTTTATTATCAATAGAATTAATTAAAAAATCCAGTTGCATATTTTACTTCTAGTATACAAATTACACATGCATACTAGAGATATTTTATTAATTAAAAACATAAATCGCGACTAACGAATAATACTTATTAGTTTTTTAAATGCAAAAGAATCTAAAATAACTAACTGCGACAAAACTTTACGATTTAGGCCAATTTTAGACTTTTTTAATAGATGCATAAATTCACTATAATTGAGATTATAAGGACGCACACAAGCATTAATTCTTGCAATCCATAAACGTCGGTAGTCTCTTTTTTTCCTCTTACGACCTACATAAGAATATCTTAATGCTTTTAATACTTGCTGCTTTGCTGTACGAAATAGAGATGAATGTGATCCTCTAAATCCTTTAGCTAACTTTAGTACTTTTTTTCTCCGTTTTCTTGCAATATTACCTCTTTTAACTCGGACCATACAATTTATACCCCTTGAATAGATATGAATTAATCTATAATATATTTAACTTCAATCCTGAAAGATCCATATACTTAACTCTCACCACTTTGCGTAATTGCTGCTTATGCTTTGAAGATTTTTTTTGTAATAAATGACTTCGACAAGCTTTATGCCTTAGTAATTTACCTGTTCCAGTTATCTTGAATCTTTTCAAGATAGAACTTGAAGATTTTAACTTATACTTTGACATAATTAATATTAGAAACCTCTACTAAAATATAATATAGCTATATCCAATAATTACTGGATCATATTTCGAAAGTTATTTATTGTATTCGATAACAACATTAACATAATTTTCACAATATTAGAATTTAATTCTTGAAACATTTTCATGTTAAGACTAAATGCCACATTTGCCTCAGAAATTATTAGATTCACTTGCTGTTCTGTAACAGCTATTGAATCTAATGCTTTTCGATACCTTTGCTTAAACTCTTTATCATTTTGAATATCTCGGAAAATATAAAACTCTGTACCTTCATCATCAGATAATTGCATAGCATTTTTGGCAATATTTTTTAAGATTTGACCTCCTGATAAATCCCCCATATATCGTGTATATGCATGAGAAATTAAAAGCTCTGGCTGATGCTTACCAACATTATGAATTCTGTCTACATACATTTCTGTCACTGCGGATGGCTTAACTGTAACTTGCCAATCTGAACCATAATAATAGACTAAATCCTTTTCCAAACTTTTTTTTCGGTTTAATTGGTCAAAGTAAATTGGATAAATCGATGGATTATCTTTATTTCTATACATTTCTTCTTCAATAGCAGAATACACAAAAAATAAGTTAGCCACTAAAGTACGATATGACTTTTTGTCTACTACACCACCTAAGAATGATTTTACAAAGCTTACATTTTCAGCCATGCTATGTGCTTTTGTTGTTCCTTGGCGTAACTGCTCAGCCAAATTAGTAACCACGGTTACCTCCCCAATAAATATAATATTATTAATAATTTTAATCTACTTATACTCTAACTTAATAAGATAAATTGTTATTTATGTTCATTATATTACAAATATAAAAACATAATCAAAGAGGATCTACTATAGAGATTTAAAATATTCTTTTGATTTAATAGGATCTGCTATCATAGTTGCATCCCCTGGCTTCCAATTAGCTGGGCATACTTCATCTGGATGAGACTGAACATATTGTATAGCTTGCAATGTACGCAATGTTTCATCTACACTACGCCCGAAATCTAAATTATTAACTACCGAATGCTGCAAAATTCCTTTAGTATCAATAATAAATAATCCTCTTAAAGCTTTTCCCTCATTTGTAAGAACATTATAAGACTTACTAATTGATTTTGTTAAATCTGAGATTAAAGGATAGTTTAAATCCCCAAGACCACCATCATCTCTCTCAGTTTGTAACCAAGCAAGATGTGCATATTCACTATCAACTGACACTCCCAAAACCTCTGTATTTCTTTTTGCAAATTCATCATACAGATCACTAAAAGCTGTAATTTCTGTAGGGCAAACAAATGTAAAATCCAAGGGATAGAAGAATAAAACAACATATTTTCCAAGATAATCAGATGATTGAACTATTTTGAATTCTTGATCATAGACTGCAGTTGCAGTAAAACTTGGAGCTGGTTGACCAATCTGAACACAATTATTATGTAATAACATTGAATTTTTAAATAAAATCTAAATGAAATAATAGTATCATTAATATAACACAAGATTACTCTTTTAGATCTTCTATCAATTATATACCAATAGCGGGGAATGGATTTGAACCATTGACCTTCGGGTTATGAGCCCGACGAGCTACCAAGCTGCTCTACCCCGCGTTACAATCATATTAATCTAGAATTGTTAACAAAGCAAACGATAAGCAAAAAATTCTACTATTAAAACTAATACTAATATAGCAAAAGTATACTTAATTCTTCGCAGAACTGGAAGCACATAATACATGCCAATTAATCTATCTTTAGTTAACATTTCTGCTGTTTTAGTCCAGATTTGTCCATCGTACCAACCCGACTCTTCATAGAATATTGTTGCACTCAAAAGTCGTTTAACTACATAAGACCAACCTAAATATAAACGGATCAGAATAATGACTAAAGTGAAAGTCACAAAAAGAGATTCTATAGCAAAAAATTGAATTAGTGAAAAAATTTTTATAGCAAGGACTAGGGGAGTAAACAAGATCGCAGAAATACAACAAACAACAGCGATACTATAAAGATAATTCTTAAGACCCAAGCCAAAACAAGAAAAAAGACAGGAATTTTTCAATGCATAGAACTCATTTAATGGTTGTTGATCAAATGGTACTGGGCAAATATCTTTAGAAAAAAACATACTATGTGATAATATTACTAGTTAAAATAATTGTGAGTAATACAAAAATAGAAGCAGTTATTGTTGTTAATATTAATATATTTTTTTGAGTACTTCTAGTATAACTAAATAACTGCGACTGATTACCAATACTACCAAACCCCTGGGATTTAGGATTATTAATTAGAATCAACAATATTGTCAATATGCTTGATGTATACCAAATCAGTTTCATAATTAAAGTTATTTATAAATGTTTATCTCGAGTATAAATTGGTAAGGTATATAAATTATTCATAGAATCCTTACCATATAAAATTTACTCTCCCTGTACTTTTAATAATACAAAGCCTAAAATTAATCCCAATAAAATTAATGTTGAGCTTATGAAAGCTACAGTCAAAATTTCATGACCCATATTTTTACCATTCCTTAATTAAAAATTTTTAGTTAACCGAACTTGACTAGAAACCATTTCTACCCCATATAACTAGAGCAATCGAAAAAGTAACCGTAGCTAAAAAAGAACCCCACCCTAAACTTACTATATCCATGAATTTTTTTTAATCCTTAGTAAATATTAATTTTTAGTCAGATAAATTATAAGCATATATTTTAAATAATACATTATATAACTATTTTAATTCATTTCATGACTTTTTAAAAAGTTGAGGTATAAAAAAATAAAATACTTTATAAAAAACGGATACCAAGAATATAAGATATCATTAAACTCAATATTTTAATAAAAACATTCTGTAAATAAGGAATGTATTATAGCAATAAAAGATTAAAAAACTATATTTATATAAGTATCATTAACTAGTTAAAATATATAAGATACTGTAGTAATAATTACTATATCAATAAGAAAATCAAGAAATGTAAAATTTTAACAATTATAGACCAAGATATGAAATGTTAGAGGTAATATAATTGAAAACTTTAGGAATTTTAAGTTTATAAAAAATCTAACCTTAATATCAATACATGCAAACTACTATTCCATCATCACAAACTATAACACAAGAAACTTTACTTACTCCAAGGTTTTATACAACAGATTTTGAGGAAATGGGTAAACTAGATATCAGCTCTAATAAAGAAGAATTTGAAGCACTTTTAGAAGAATTCAAAGCTGATTACAACAGGCAACATTTTATAAGAGATTTAGAATTTGAACAATGCTGGGAAAAATTAGATACTACAACAAAAGCGCTGTTCATTGAATTTTTAGAACGATCATGTACAGCAGAATTCTCTGGGTTTCTATTATATAAAGAACTTTCTAGAAGATTAAAAGACATCAGCCCTATTATAGCAGAATGTTTCCTTTTAATGTCACGAGATGAAGCTAGACATGCAGGTTTCTTAAATAAGGCTATGGGAGACTTCAATTTATCACTAGATCTTGGCCATCTAACCAAAAGTAGAAAATATACTTTTTTTTCTCCTAAGTTTATTTTTTACGCAACTTATTTATCTGAAAAGATAGGTTACTGGAGGTATATAACAATTTATAGACATTTAGAAAAATATCCGGAATATCGGATTTATCCAATTTTTAAATTTTTTGAGAACTGGTGCCAAGATGAAAATAGACACGGAGATTTCTTTGCTGCCTTATTAAAATCACAACCTCAATTTTTAAATAATTTCTCTTCAAAATTGTGGTGTAGATTTTTTCTTCTAAGTGTGTTTGCAACAATGTATTTAAATGATTTTCAAAGGTCTAATTTTTACAAATCCATTGGACTTGACTCAAGACAATACGATATGCAAGTTATTCGTAAAACCAATGAAAGCGCATCAAGAATATTTCCTGTTGCCTTAAATACTGATCATCCGGAATTCTTTAAACAAATGGATATGTGTGCTACAAAGAATAAACAGTTAATTGACATAGATGAACAACACAAAAACAGATATATTAAATTTTTAAAAAAATTACCGATATACTTCAGTCTAACTACAAACTTTATAAAAATTTACTTTATTCCTCCTATAGAATCAAATAACATGAATAAAGCAATAAAATAGTAACTTATACACCAACTAAAAATATAGTTGATGCATATAGTTTTATAAAGCTAAGATTGATTTGCTTCTTTAGCACTATACATAATTTTCAGAGTTATTTGCTTTAAGTTATTATCATAAGCAAACTTCTCTGTATTTTTTTTCACTTTATTTCTGACAAAACCTGGTATTTTTGCTAATTCTTCTAATGCATCTACGGACCATTCAATAGCAGACGTATTAGATAAAGTACTACTAATAGACTGTGTAGTATCATGACCACCAAATACTTCTAATAGATGATCTTCCATACCTAAAGTGAAAGAATTATATACAAGATCTGCAATTTGATTAGTACCTTCATAACCAAGAAAAGGTCTATAGCTTAAAGGAAAATTTTGTATATGTACAGGAGAAGAAATAACTCCACATGGTATATCTAAACGCTTACCAATATGCCTTTCCATCTGAGTTCCAAAAATTGCATTTGGCTCCGTTTCAGCGATTAGATCTGCAATTCGAGTATGATCATCTGAAATAACAACTTGTTCACAATGACCTTGAACTTGTTGCTTAAACCAATCTGAATCATTAGTACAATAAGTACCCGACCAAATAACCTTAATACTCATTTCTTCACTTAAGATTTTAGTTATAGCAGAAGCATGAGTTGCATCACCAAAAACGACAGCCTTTTTCCCCGTTAAGTTCTGACAGTCTATAGAGCGAGAAAACCATGCAGATTGCGAAACAAATCTAGTTTGTCGATCAGTATAACTAGAATAGTCAACATTATGACCTAAATTAATTAAAACTTCTTGGATAGAATTAATACATTTTGATATCTGAAGTACGCCCATAGGAATAATATCAACAAATGGCATATCAAAATTTTTTTTCAAGTATTTTGCTGTAAGGTATCCAACTTCACGATATGGTATAAAATTAAACCAAGCCTGAGGAATTCTTTTTAATTCATGAACAGAAATACCATCAGGGATAATAAGATTAACTTGAATTTTCAGATCAACAAATAGTCTTTTTAATTCTGATAGATCATGCTGATTATGAAATCCAAGACTAACACAACCAATAATATTAACGGAAGGGTATTTAGTTTTTTTTATATTTAAATGATTAGCTTGTTTTGCCTTCTCTAAATAAAAAGTAACTATTTGTAATAGAGTTTTATCACTTGCCTGAAGTTCATTAACACGATAATGATTTACATCTGCCAAAATAATATCTGCCATAGAATCCAATGATGCTCTATCCACAAAATTTTTTAAATCTTCTTGCAATATACTTGATGTACAAGTAGGGGTTAAAATTACTAAATCCGGTTTTTCTTCTTGATCTTTACGAGTAATATTATTTATGACTTTCTCTTGAGAACCCCTAGCAAGAACATGTCTATCTACAACACTTGCTGTAACTGGAGTAAAATTTCTATCTCTCTCTAACATGGATTTCATTACATTGTTAACCTAAGCAATTAAAATATAAAAATTACTTGGCTTCAAAACCATACATGAATCTTTCAACTCATACGGCTTCTCTCAAACTTGTTATAATTCATATTATTCAATAATTAATATAAAAACATATAATTCTACAAAAAAGTTATCGAGCAAGCCATGACAACTTAATGGAAGAATATAACTTATAGTAATCAATATTATTAATACTAATTGAACAAACCCAGTTAGCACTTGCGTCAACTGCATTAAAGCAATATAGAACTTCAGGAAAATATTTAGATTTAATTTTTTGATTAGACCAGTTCGAATGTTGATTTACAATAAATGATTTTAACTTTAGATATATTAAATAATCCAATAAAGAAAAAATTTTTCTTACTTGTTGATTACAATGCAAGGTTGACCATGATAGTAGCAACATATTTAATCGGACAATTAACAAAAATAAAGATTTAGATTTAGATTTCATAATAATTGAAGAGATTTTCTTCAATAAAATAAATTGGTAATACAAAGATGGCTTAATAGTAATATATAGTGGGTTAGAATATATACTAACAACCATCAAATTATTTTTTAAATTTAGACCTTGCAATAAAGATATTTTTCTTACGGATCTTTTTTTTTTGATCTCTACACCATTTGACAATAGTACATCTAAAAAAACTTGTTGCCATATATTTAATAGGTAAGTATCTTCACAAATAACCACTAAATCTGATGCTGAATGTATAATCATAAAATCTTTTAAAGCTGAAAGCTTGCCATTTGAATAACTCCTTAAAAGAATATCTATTTCACAGCATATATTAAGCATGAAAATATCTATTATCTTATTAAAAAGACTTACTTCTTGCTTTCTTAAAGATGATAATCTTAGATATTGATCTAAAGAATGCATGAGTACATTAAATATGCCTTCATCTAAAAATTGATATATATATTGTTTAATAGTACTTTGAATATTCATTCTACCAACAAAAACAGACAAATCAACGTAGTGAAATAAAGCAACCAAATTTAAATCTATACCATATAAATAAAAATGATTTCCTATATTGATACGAGTTTTTTTGCTGTAATATTTACAGTAAGAAAAAGTATTTAAATAATATAAATGATTAAGATAAGGTTCTATAGACCAGATAATTATCAAATTTTTGACTTTATTGATTATAAACTGAATTTTTTCATTTAAATTGAAAAGATCACCCTTACTATAATTAAACAAAATATTAATATTTTGCTTAGAACCTAAACTCAAAGAATAAACTAAATATCCTAGTTCAAAAGAATTTAAATTAATAATATGAAAAGACGAGTCAATTACTCTTTTCAATGCCATAAGTTTAACTAAAGGCGAATTAATTAAAAAGCATTGTAAATCATGAGTTTTTTCATAAGATTTCTGAATAGATGACTTATATATTCTAGATTTTAGATTGTCAACATATTGAATTAAAATTTTCCAATCAATATCTTGCCATACTAATACATGAAGACTTCGAGATAACTCTTTATCCATTAGTTTGCTTAATTATTAGAAATATAAGAAACAATTTTGAGTAACTTAATAAGCATATTATAAATAATTACATTTATACTTTAGCTGTAAAAGTTAATCCTGTCTAAATAAATATATACATTTAATATATTATAATTAGTCCCTGTTCCATAGTGAATTTTTCACAGTAGCTTTAAATATAAAAAATACTCCGTAGAAAATTTATTCTTGCATTATAAATACGAATTTCAACATATTTATAGTTTTCTTCAAAACTATTAAAAACAATAGTTAAGACTTAAATAAAAAAGGAATGTTTAAGAAACGAAGCTTAAATTCAATTTATTTTCACTACTTTAATATATAGCTTATGCTTAAACTTACAATAACAGAGTATTGCTATCAAGCTAAATACATTTACTTTATACAAAAAGCAAAGGAATTAAACCTTATATTCACTATAGTTTATTAAAATATTTTATATTAATAAGATATTTACATTTATAAATGTTATAAAATAACAGGTCACACGAAATAATCATCCCCTAATGGAGCATGCATAATAGCATGCACATTATTAAATGAACTTGCAATCCTTAAAGTACCAATATGTGCAGGTCCTGCATACATCCAATACGCCAGTTTCATAAAAAACTTTTCTCCTTATAGTCAATTTAATTTATACAATAACCATATTCTTGTAAAGAAACATAATGAGTATAAATACGCTTTCATTATTCTTAATATACATTAACGGAAACCGAATAAAAGCATTGACAAAATCCAATAAATAAAGCTTTATTTACCATATTTAAATCTATAGATTATAATAAATTATACTAGTGTATATAAATCTAAAAAATAAAAAAATGAATAATACAATTAATTTTAAAATGCCTTCTCCCACTTTCGGTGGAAGCACCGGAGGATGGCTTCGATCTGCTGAAGTTGAGGAAAAATATGCAATTACTTGGACAAGTAAAAAAGAACAAATATTTGAAATGCCTACCGGTGGTGCTGCAATAATGAGACAAAATGACAATCTACTTTACTTAGCTAAAAAAGAACAATGTTTAGCCCTCAGTGCACAACTTAAATCAATAAAATTTAAAATCAACGACTTTAAGATTTATCGTATATTTCCAAGTGGTGAGGTACAATATCTACATCCTAAAGATGGTGTAGCACCAGAAAAAGTTAATGCAGGTCGTATAGCAGTTGGTAGTATTAATCATTCTATAGGTAAAAATACGGAACCTGTAAACAAAAAGTTTACAGGTGAAGGTACATATGAATAAAAAAAGGTGCTGAGACTATACAATCAAGATGATTATTATAGTCTCTTTTATGTTAAAATTACTTTATATCAAAGGAGAGGTGGTAGAGTTGGTTTATTGCGTCTGATTTGAAATCAGATGAACCGCATAAGGTTCCGTGGGTTCGAATCCCACCCTCTCCGTCTTTATAAAATTTACTACAGTATATGAGTTCATTTTTTACCAACTGCTTGTTGGATAAATTGAATAGCTTGATCTAAAGTAGCAATTTTTTCAGCATCTTCATCAGGGATCTCAATAGCAAATTCTTCCTCTATTGCCATAACTAGCTCTACTGTATCCAACGAATCTGCACCCAAATCATTAGCAAAATTAGCTTTCAAAGTAACTTGAGTTTTATCTACACCTAACTGCTGTACAACAATATCTTGTACTCTCTCAAAAATATCATCTGTCATATGATCTCCTGTTAGTAAATTATGTCTTTTTTTGTAAAGTATACTTATGATAACAGTAAAGCTTAAATCTATTACCAATAACTAGAAATAATTATTAAGGATAAATTCGTAATCTACGATTAGGCTCTTCACCAAAACTTCGTGCTTTCAAATTATATATTTTTACTAAATGATGCTGTATTTTTCTTAAATTTGCAACACAAGATAACAATTCCACTATTTCTTTTTTCTTGATTACTATTTTCTCGATAGCTTCACGTGCTTCTTCTAGAGCTTCTATCTGTTCATACGTTTTATTTTTATATAATTGCTTCCAGCTAAATTGAGAGAAAGAATTTAAATTTAGAACCTTTCTTAAAGCACGTGTTATATGAGGAATAGTACTACTGTATATAGTATAAATAGTAATATTCTTCGCTTTTGCGATTTGTCTCAGTTTACTATTTTGCTTTACACTTGATCTAAGAGCTAAAATCGCATCTGCCTTGATAGCATCTTTTGTAATAAATAGAGGCAATTGCAAAGTATTAATTACTGCTTCAATTTGCTGCACATTAACAAAATATGCGTAAAGGGAAAAATAAGCTGGAAAATGAGATTGATTAAAAATCGGAGATGGATGCTGAAAACTGTCTAAAGCCTTAGAAGATTTTAGACTGTTCCGAGAATTACTTAAATTGTTATTTGAATGTAATAAATCCTTATTATTTACTAGATAGCGAGAAGAAGAAAACGGTTGAATCTTCTTAAAAGATGCTTTTGATAAAGTATTATAACTAGCCAAAAAAGGGTTGCATTCAATAAATACAGATCCATCTTCATTAAATTTTCTACGCTGAGTTAGTGTACAAGAACCTTGTAAAATCTGATCAACTATTTGATCAACTTTTTCATGCACAACCCAACTGTTTCTTGTATGAATCTCTATAGCAACTTGAAATGCAGGAGCAGCTTTTCTTTCTAAAATACTTTTTTGAGTACCCCTACGCTTAGCTTCATCATCACCTAAAGTAACATATTGAATTCCACCAACTAAATCCGATAGAACTGGATTTTTTATTAAACTTTCCAGATAATTACCATGGGCTGTACCTACTAACTGAACACCCCTTTCTGCAATAGTTCGTGCAGCTAAAGCCTCTAATTCTGTACCTATCTCATCAATAATAATTACTTCTGGCATATGATTTTCGACTGCTTCTATCATAACTTGATGTTGTAATTCCGGACGAGCAACTTGCATACGTCTTGCCCTACCTATAGCTGGATGCGGTATATCGCCATCACCAGCTATTTCGTTAGATGTATCAATAATAACAACCCTTTTTTCCATCTCATCAGCCAAAATACGAGCTATTTCTCGAATTGCAGTTGTTTTTCCGACACCTGGCTTACCCAACAACAGAATAGATTCTTTTCTCTCCAAGAGATCCCGTGCGATACTAATAGTACCAAAAATAGCCCGACCAACGCGGCAAGTTAAACCTACTATGCTACCTTGCCTATTCCTAATTGAGCTAATTCTATGTAATGTTCGCTCAATACCAGAACGGTTATCATTACTAAAATTACCAATTCTTCTAGTACAAAAATCTAAATCCTGCCAGGATATAGTTCTATTAGATAAATAATCAGGACCATTTGGAAAACGTGCTTCAGGTCTACGTCCTAGGTCCATAACAACTTCAATTAAAGACTTTCTATCTTGATGTTTTTCTAAAGGAATACGCACAAAATCTGGTAGTATCTCTAACAATTTATCTAAATCATCTGCAATTAACATTACTTTATTATACAAGAATTAAATTGATATAGACCTATGCTACTAATTAATGGATAATCCATAATATTAATTATAAGATAAAATCAATAGAATATTTCTAATAATTATTCAATGTTACTCAATAGTCATATAAATAAAATAGTCACAATTAAAGAATTCCATTGTAGAATAGACTCAGAGCTTAAATATTATTCAAACAAGACAGGGAAAATAAAAGGTATCAAAGCCTTGCAAAACAATCTTACTATATATTTAATAGAATTCATAAACCATAATAGAATATGGGCTAGAAGAGACGAGATTGAATTTTCATAATATTTATATTTTAGAAAATACTTCATTATCAATAATAAAAATTAGAATGACATGCAATTTAAAATAAAAGAACTTAAAGCATTTTTATCTTCAATTACAAAACATAAAGTAGAAAATCTCCATATTGAAAGCAAAAATTTAAAAATTACAATTAATACAATTAGACAACCAAAGAAAAGAGTAATTAATCAACAAACAATTACACCAAGAATAAAAACCTCCAAAAGTAACATTAATCAAAAAGATTTCAGGCTAAATGAAAGCTCTATAAAACATAATTCTAGTAATGAAACAGATATATATTTTACAATTATATCACCTATGATTGGTACTTTTTATAGATCACCAGCTCCTAATGAACCTTCATTTATTGAAGTTAATGATATAGTAAAAATCAACCAAACAGTATGCATAATTGAAGCTATGAAATTAATGAATGAAATAGAATCAGAGGTTAATGGCCATATTGTAGAAATATTAGTAGAAGATGGTGATATAGTAGATTGTGGACAAGCATTAATGCGTGTAAAGCATAAATAAAACAATCAAGATTTTAAATATTGTTAACAGATTTTAAGTCTTAGCAATCTTATAACTATAATAAATAAGTAAAAACTCACTTATCATAAGAACTATATGAAATTGTATTATCTAACTAAACTAAACAAAAAGAGAATACAATAGCGAGCGTTTTAATTTCTTGTCTCATTCAAAAAATAAGAGAGGAGAATCTCAATGACAACTAGCTCACAAGAGCAAACAGTACAAAAAGTTGAAGTCGTAGTAGATAAAGATCCAGTAAGTACATCCTTTGAAAAATGGGCAAAACCAGGACATTTTTCACGCAGTTTACTTAAAGGACCAAAAACTACTACTTGGATTTGGAATTTACATGCAGATGCTCATGATTTTGACAGTCATACAAGCTCTTTATCTTTAGAAGAAGTGTCACGAAAAATTTTCAGTGCTCACTTTGGACAATTAGCTATTATTTTCTTATGGCTAAGTGGAATGTATTTTCACGGAGCTAAATTCTCAAACTATATTGCATGGTTAAGTAATCCAACGAATATTAAACCCAGCGCGCAAATCGTTTGGCCAATAGTAGGCCAAGAAATTTTAAACGGCGACGTTGGTGGTGGTTTTCAAGGAATACAGGTAACATCTGGATGGTTCCAACTATGGAGGGCTTCTGGTATTACAACTGAGTTAGAACTTTATGCAACTGCCATAGGAGGACTATTTATGGCAGGATTAATGGTTTTTGCTGGATGGTTTCATTATCATAAAAAAGCACCTAAACTAGCATGGTTTCAAAATGTAGAATCTATGATGAACCATCACCTATCTGGTTTACTAGGATTAGGTTGCTTAGGCTGGGCTGGACATCAAATTCATATATCATTACCAATCAATAAATTATTAGACTCTGGTATTACACCGCAGGAATTACCTCTACCTCATGAATTCCTTGTTAATAGAGAACTTATGGCACAATTATATCCTAGCTTCAGTAAAGGTATTTTACCATTCTTTACTCTAAACTGGAATGAATACTCCGATTTTTTAACCTTCAAGGGTGGGCTTAATCCAATCACTGGAGGGTTATGGTTAAGTGATACAGCTCATCACCATTTAGCTTTAGCGGTATTATTCATCATCGCAGGACATATGTACCGTACTAATTGGGGTATAGGTCATAGCATGAAAGAAATTTTAGAAGCTCATAAAGGTCCTTTTACAGGACAAGGACACAAAGGATTATACGAAATACTAACAACTTCATGGCATGCTCAATTAGCTATTAATTTAGCTATGATGGGCTCATTAAGTATAATTGTTGCACATCATATGTATGCAATGCCACCATACCCATATATTGCAACTGATTATCCAACACAACTATCTTTATTTACACATCACATGTGGATTGGTGGTTTCTGTATAGTAGGCGCGGGAGCACACGCTTCTATTTTTATGGTCAGAGATTACAATCCTGCACAAAATTACAATAATGTGTTAGACAGAATTATAAGACATCGAGATGCAATCATATCACACTTAAATTGGGTTTGCATATTCTTAGGATTTCATTCTTTTGGCTTATATATTCACAACGATACTATGAGAGCCTTAGGTCGATCACAAGATATGTTTTCAGATACGGCAATACAATTGCAGCCAATTTTTGCTCAATGGGTACAAAATATACATAATTTAGCTCCTGGCAATACTAGTCCAAATGCTTTAGCAAGTGCGAGCTATGCATTTGGAGGAGAAGTCGTATCTGTTGGTAATAAGGTTGCAATGATGCCAATCTCTTTAGGAACTGCTGACTTCCTAGTACACCATATACATGCATTCACAATACACGTAACTGTACTAATCTTAGTTAAAGGATTTTTATTCGCCAGAAACTCTCGCTTAATTCCAGACAAATCTAACCTTGGCTTCCGATTTCCCTGCGACGGACCAGGACGAGGTGGCACTTGTCAAGTATCTGGATGGGATCACGTATTCTTAGGCCTATTCTGGATGTATAATTCATTATCAATTGCTCTATTCCACTTTAGCTGGAAAATGCAATCTGATGTTTGGGGAAGCGTATCACAAAATGGTACGGTCTCACATATTACCGGAGGTAATTTTGCACAGAGTTCAATTACAATTAATGGCTGGTTAAGGGATTTTTTATGGGCACAAGCTTCACAAGTAATACAATCATATGGATCAGCATTATCAGCATACGGATTAATTTTCCTAGGAGCACATTTCGTTTGGGCATTTAGTTTAATGTTCTTATTTAGTGGACGTGGTTACTGGCAAGAATTAATTGAATCAATTATATGGGCACACAACAAAATCAAAGTGGCTCCATCTATCCAACCACGAGCACTAAGTATTACACAAGGAAGAGCTGTTGGCGTAGCTCATTATCTACTAGGAGGTATAGGCACAACTTGGGCTTTCTTCTTAGCGAGAATTATTGCAGTAGGATAAATTAGGATTAATATAAAATGGCAACAAAATTTCCAAAGTTTAGCCAGGCATTAGCACAAGATCCAACAACAAGAAGAATATGGTATGGAATTGCTACTGCCCATGATTTTGAAAGTCATGATGGAATGACAGAAGAAAATTTATATCAAAAGATTTTCGCATCTCATTTTGGCCACTTAGCTATTATTTTTTTATGGACCTCGGGTAACTTATTTCACGTTGCCTGGCAAGGTAATTTTGAACAATGGGCATTGAACCCATTAAAAATTAAGCCCATTGCTCATGCAATCTGGGATCCTCACTTTGGTCAACCAGCTATAAAAGCCTTTACAAAAGGGGAGAGTCTATACCCAGTTAATATTACCTATTCAGGTGTATATCATTGGTGGTACACAATCGGAATGAGAACAAATAATGAGCTATATACAGGTTCTCTATTTTTATTATGTTTATCAGTAGTCATGCTTTTTGCAGGATGGTTACACCTTCAACCTAAATTCAAACCTGGTCTAGCTTGGTTTAAAAACAATGAATCAAGATTAAACCACCATCTATCGGGATTATTTGGTGTCAGTTCTTTAGCTTGGACAGGTCACTTAATACATGTTGCTATTCCTGAATCTAGGGGTCAACATATCGGGTGGAATAATTTTTTAACAGTTCCACCACATCCAGAAGGATTAAAACCTTTCTTTAGTGGCAATTGGAGTGCTTATGCTTCTAATCCAGATACAGCCAACCATGTTTTTGGTAGTCAGGAAGGAGCCGGTAATGCTATCCTAACTTTTCTAGGCGGATTTCATCCACAAAGCCAATCATTGTGGTTAACAGATATAGCTCATCATCATCTAGCTATTGCTGTGATATTTATTGTAGCTGGTCACATGTATAAAACCAATTGGCAAATCGGACATAACATCAAAGATATATTAGAAGCACATGAACCACCCAGTGGTAAACTAGGTAAAGGACATAAAGGGCTATATGAAACAATTACTAACTCATTACATATGCAGTTAGGACTAGCCTTAGCATCCATTGGCGCTATCACTTCCCTAGTTGCACAACACATGTATGCAATGCCACCATATGCTTTTATGGCAAAAGACTTTACTACACAAGCAGCATTATATACACATCACCAATATATAGCTGGTTTTTTAATGGTAGGAGCATTTGCTCATGGTGCTATTTTTTTTGTAAGAGATTATGATCCAATACAAAATGAGAACAATGTTTTAGCTAGAATGCTAGAACATAAAGAAGCAATTATATCTCATTTAAGCTGGGCTTCATTATTTCTAGGTTTTCATACCCTAGGCTTATATATACATAACGATACTGTAGTAGCATTCGGCAACCCAGAAAAACAAATTCTAATCGAACCCATTTTTGCACAATGGATTCAAGCCAGTTCTGGTAAGGCATTATACGGTTTTAATATTTTACTATCAAGCTCAAATAGTGTCGCTGTGGAAGCCGGAAGCAATATTTGGTTACCCGGTTGGTTAGAAGCAATTAATAGTAATAAGAACTCCTTATTTTTAACAATTGGACCGGGCGATTTTTTAGTTCATCATGCTATTGCTCTTGGCTTACATACAACTACATTAATATTAGTTAAAGGAGCCTTAGATGCAAGAGGATCTAAATTAATGCCGGATAAAAAAGATTTTGGTTATAGTTTTCCATGCGATGGACCAGGACGAGGTGGTACCTGTGATATCTCAGCATGGGACGCATTCTATCTATCAGTTTTTTGGATGCTTAACACCATTGGATGGGTTACATTCTATTGGCATTGGAAACATGTAACCATTTGGCAAGGTAATGTAAGTCAATTTAATGAGTCATCTACATATTTGATGGGCTGGCTTAGAGATTATTTATGGCTTAATTCATCTCCATTAATTAATGGATATAATGCTTATGGAATGAACAGTTTATCTGTATGGGCTTGGATGTTCTTATTTGGTCACTTAATTTGGGCTACAGGATTCATGTTCTTAATCTCATGGCGAGGCTATTGGCAAGAATTAATTGAAACTTTAGCATGGGCTCATGAAAGAACACCTTTAGCTAATTTAATTAGATGGAAAGATAAACCAGTTGCTTTATCTATTGTACAAGCAAGATTAGTAGGTTTAATTCATTTTTCAGTTGGTTATATACTAACATATGCAGCATTTGTCATTGCTTCAACAACAGGAAAATTTAGTTAAAATAAATAAATAATTAAAGGATTTACTTTTACATAAAAGTAAATCCTTTAAATCTAATAAAATTGCAATAAATATCAAAATGGACTAACATAGCATTTATTCAAGATAGATTAAGGAAATTAAAGTGGCAAAAAAAAGTATGATTCAACGGGAAATAAAAAGAAAAAAACTAATAGATAAAAATATAAAGCAAAGAGAAAGTATAAAAAGAGAGACCAAAAACGCTGTAAGTTTTGATCAGCAGTTAAAGATACAAAAAAAATTACAAGCATTACCACGTAATAGTTCACCTATAAGATTGAGAAATAGATGTTGGTTAACTGGACGTAGTAGAGGTTACTACAGAATATTCGGACTATCCAGGCATGTATTAAGAGAGATGGCACATGATTGCTTATTACCAGGAGTAAAAAAATCAAGCTGGTAAGTAAAAAAATAAATACTCTAAATTTTATATTAGAGCATTTATATTAAATAATAAACTGATAAGTTTAATTAAATATTACTAGAGACCAAACTGATTTCCTCTACGATACTGCAAATAAGCAGCTACTAATAAACCTACCAAAGTTACGGGAATTAAACCTAAAACAATACCAGACAGAAGTGGTTCTACCATTTATATAATAAAATCAACCAATTAATTTAAAATACTATACTATAATTTCAATAATAAGCTAGACTAAATAAAAATTCTATCGGAAGCCAATAGCTGCCTGCCAAACAAATGCCAATAATAAAAAGAAAACTGGAATAACTGGCAATATGTCAACTAATGGCCTAAATATAGCATATGCTTCTGGCAGCTTTGCAAAAATCATTGTCACTAACATATAAAAATACCTCCTACAATCTTAAGCAAAAAATGTACTTAATAGAATGTACACTAAAAAATACATTTTCACATACTTTCTTCTTATTTTTTCATGTTAATTTAACAATAATCTGATTTAAAAACATAAAGTTAATAATTAAGATTATTATTATGAACTATATATATAATATAAAATAGAAGTAATATTAACTCAATTAATTAAAAATTAACATATAAAAAGGTAAACATATGACTATTGTAATTCAATTATTAGTTTTAGGATTAATTCTTCTATCTATAGTATCCGTTGTATTTATGCCTGTAACTTTAGCTTCCCCAGGGCAATGGGAAAAATCTAAAAACCTTGTATATACTGGAGCTGGAATTTGGTCTACTTTAGTAATTATTACTGGAATAGCAAACTTATTTGTAGCTTAGTATAAATAAACTTTCATGGATTATTTCAAGTACATATAATATAAAAAATCATTAGTAAATATATACTTGACAATTCATATGTACTTTGAAATAATACCAACTAAATAAGCGGGTATAGCTCAGTGGTAGAGCGTAACCTTGCCAAGGTTAATGTCGCGCGTTCGAATCGCGTTACCCGCTTTAGGCAACAGTAGAATCTGTATCAATAACTGTATTTGAATTATCTTTAGGCTGGTTAGATGAATCTGACTTACTATACACCTTTTTGCCTAATTCCATTAGAGAGTCTTGTAGTTGTTTTTGTTCGGATTCTATTAAACTATAGTTACTATCAGAGATAGCCTTTCTTAAACTACTAATTTGAGCCTCAATTCTATTTTTGTCCTGCACATCAATCTTATCTTTTAAATCTTGTAGCTGACGCTCTGACTGATAACATAATGAATCTGCCTGATTCTTCAATTCTATATTACTGCGTTTTTGTTTATCTATATCCGAATTTATTTCTGCTTCCTTAACCAATTTATCAACTTCTTCTTTCGGAAGTGTAGATGCACCACTAATTGTTATAGATTGTTCCTTACCAGTACCCTTATCTTTAGCTTTAACAGACAGAATTCCATTAGCATCAATATCAAAAGTAACTTCTATCTGCGGTATACCCCTTGGAGCTGGCATTATGCCGTCTAAACGAAAGGTACCTAAACTTTTATTATCTTTTGTAAATTCTCTCTCTCCCTGCAAAACATGAATTTCAACATTTGGCTGATTGTCAACAGCAGTTGAAAAAACTTCTGATTTTTTGGTTGGAACTGTAGTGTTTCTTGGAATCACTTTAGTCATAACTCCTCCCAAAGTTTCTACACCTAAAGATAATGGAGTAACATCCAATAAAAGAATATCCTTTACTTCACCAGCTAAAACACCTGCTTGAACTGCAGCACCAATAGCGACTACCTCATCTGGATTAACACTTTGATTAGGATCTTTACCTATGATTTTTTTTACCAATGCTTGAATGGAAGGTATTCTTGTAGAACCACCGACTAAAACAACTTGATCTATTTTACTAGGATCTAATTGAGCATCATTCAACGCATTATTTACTGGTACTTGACATCGGCTAATTAGATCTGTACATAAGTTTTCAAACTTTGCACGGGTCATAGTTCTTTCTAAGTGTTTAGGGCCCGTATCAGTAGCAGTAATAAATGGTAAATTAATATTTGTTTGAGACAAATTAGACAATTCAATTTTTGCTTTCTCTGCAGCTTCTGTTAAACGCTGTAAAGCTTGCTTATCTTTACCCAGATCTATATTTTCATCATTTTTAAATTCTTGAATTAACCATTCTACTATTTGACTATCAAAATCATTACCACCCAAATGAGTATCACCTGATGTTGATAAAACCTCAAACACTCCATCACCTACCTCTAAAATAGAAACGTCAAAAGTACCTCCTCCCAAATCAAAAACAAGAATCGTTTCATTGTTTTGTTTTTCTAAGCCATAAGATAACGATGCAGCTGTAGGTTCATTAATAATACGTAAGACATCTAAACCTGCAATCTTACCAGCATCTTTAGTAGCTTGTCTCTGTGAATCATTAAAATAAGCTGGTACAGTTATAACTGCTTGAGTAACAGATTCACCAAGGTACTTACTGGCATCATCAGCTAATTTTCTTAGAACCTGAGCAGATATCTCTTCAGGAGCAAAATCTTTATTTAAAGCAGGACATTTAATTTTGATATTTAAATTATCATCAGAGCTAATTGTATAAGAAGACTGCTGTAATTCTGTTTTTATCTCTTCTTTTTTACAGCCAATAAATCTTTTTACAGAATAGAATGTATTTTCTGGATTAATTACAGCTTGCCTTTTTGCAATTTGTCCTACTAATTTATCTCCATTCTTAGTATATGCAACTACAGAAGCTGTAGTTCTAGAACCTTCTGAATTCGGTATAACAGTAGGTTTACCTCCTTCCATTACAGCAACAACTGAATTAGTCGTTCCTAAATCAATACCAACCACTTTACTCATAAAAATATCCTCAATAAATTAAAGTCATAGAACTATATAAATTTATATTAAAGAATTTCAGTAATTTGATAAAGTAGTAGTTACCACACCAATAAGAATCAAAACAATAAATATCTCTTGAGAGGTTGAAAATTATAGTAAATTAAAAGATAATATCAATAAATAACTTTCAAAAGTCTATACGCAAAAATCTCATTAAATTGGAGATATATTAATGGAGTCAATCAGTCTAATAGGGACTAAAATAGGAATGACACAAATTTTCAATAAACAGGGGAGCGCAATACCTGTTACAGTACTCCAGCTAGGTCCTTGTTTCATTACACAAATCAAAAATATTGATTCTGATGGCTATAACGCAATACAAATTGGCTACCTAAAAGTACCGACCAAAAATTTAAGCAAACCTGAGCTAGGACATTTAAAGAAAAGTGGTCTAACAGCATTAAAGCACTTACAAGAACATCAAGTAAACTCGTGTAATGAGTTTAAACTAGGACAAAATATCAATATAAATGAACTAAAAATTGGTGATTTAATTGATATATCTGGTAAAAGTATCGGCAAAGGATTTACCGGTTATCAAAAAAGACATAACTTTAGTCGAGGACCCATGTCTCATGGCTCTAAGAATCACCGTCAACCAGGATCTATAGGTGCAGGAACTACACCTGGACGTGTATTTCCTGGGAAAAAAATGGCAGGCAGAATGGGCAGTAATAAAGTAACCGTTAAAAATCTACAAATTATAGATATAAACACTAAGGAACATCTTGTTATAGTAAAAGGTTCTGTACCAGGAAAACCTGGAAGTATAATAAGTATTAAAAGAAAGTAAAACAAATGACAACTAAAGTAAAAGTTACATACAATATAGTATCTCCGGAAGGGATAACTCAAAATTCTAAAACAATACAATTGCAAGTGAGTGAATCTAAAAACATGTATACAATACATAGAGCACTTATTAAACAATTGCATGAAAAAAGAAAAGGAACTGCCAGTTGTAAAAGTCGTAGTCAAGTACAAGGTGGTGGTAAAAAACCCTGGAAACAAAAAGGAACTGGAAGAGCACGTGCTGGATCTATTAGGTCACCACTTTGGAAAGGTGGTGGTGTTATATTTGGACCGAAGAACAAGCAATATGCAACGAAATTAAACAAAAAAGAACAACAATTAGCATTAAGAAACATTTTATATAATAAAAAAGACAATACAATTATTGTGGAAAACTTCAATCCACTATCCATATCTAATAGGCCCAGTACAAAATCAGTTATACAAAAAATTCATGCACTAAATATTAAAACTACTAATAAAATATTAATTATAGTTGCTAAAAAAGACATAAATTTATACTTATCTACAAGAAATTTAAAAAATATAGAACTTATTGCTGCAAACCAAATAAACCTATTATCAATAATAAATGCCAAAAGCATTTTAGTAGAAACAAAAGCACTTGATATTATTGAAGAGGCATACAATGGACAAAGATAACATAAGAGAATTACTAACTATAATTAAAAAGCCTATAATAACAGATAAAACAACAAAACTATTAGAAAATAATCAATATTGTTTTCAAGTAGATCCTAGAGTAGGTAAACTGAAGATCAAACAAGCTATTGAATATATTTTTGGTGTTAATGTAAAAAACATTAATACATATCACAAACCGCTAAAAAAACGTACCGTTAGTCGTTTTACTGGTTATAGAGCACACTATAAAAAAGCTATAGTTACACTCTCAAAAGACGATAAAATCAATTTATTCTCAGAAGATTAGAATCACAATTATTACTTACCAAACATGGCTATTCGTCTATACAAAGCATCTACTCCAGGAACGAGAAATCGAACTGTCTCAACATTCGAAGAGATAAGTACAAATAAACCCGAAAAATCATTGATTAAAGCGTTCCATTCTCCTAAAGGTCACAACCATAGAGGAATTATCACTTCTAGGCATAGAGGAGGTGGCCATAAAAAAAGATATCGATTAATTGACTTTAAAAGAAATAAAATCAATATGTTTGCTAAAGTAACAAGCATTGAATATGATCCTAATAGAAATGCTCGAATTGCTCTATTACATTATACTGATGGAATAAAAAAATATATCATACACCCAAGATCTCTACAAATTGGAAAAATAATAACATCCGGCCCCAATTCAGCCATTGAAGTTGGAAATGCATTACCAATGGAAAAGATACCGCTAGGTACAGCCGTACATAACATAGAGTTACAACCCGGTAAAGGAGGTCAAATTGTTAGAGCCGCTGGAACTTATGCACAAATAGTAGCTAGGGAAGGTGATTTTGTTACATTAAAGCTACCTTCAAGTGAAGTAAGACTAGTTAGAAAAGCATGCTATGCAACGATTGGTCAAGTTGGCAATATAGACTGCAACAATATTACAATCGGTAAAGCTGGACGAAATAGATGGCTAGGGAAAAAACCAAAAGTAAGAGGGGTTGCAATGAATCCTGTAGACCATCCACATGGTGGTGGAGAAGGTAAATCTCCAATAGGAAGAAGTCATCCAGTAACTCCATGGGGAGAACCTGCTCTAGGAGTGAAAACAAGAGACAAAAAAAAATATAGCAATTCATACATATTGCGTAGACGTAAATAAATTAATTAATAAATCAATGTCACGATCTCTATATAAAGGTCCTTTTATACAAAGTAAATTACTAGATAAAATTACAAAATTAAATAAAGAAGGTACAAAACAAACAATCAAAACTTGGTCTCGAGCATCAACTATTATTCCTAATATGGTCGGTCATACAATTGCAGTACACAATGGTAAACAGCATTTTCCTGTATTTATATCTGACCAAATGGTTGGGCATAAATTAGGCGAGTTTATACCTACAAGGAATTTTAGAAGTCACATTAAAAATGATAGAAGAACAAAAAGATAAATATACACTAATTATATGCAACATGAAGCAACTGCTACAAGTAAATATCTAAGACTATCCCCAAATAAAGTTCGCAGAGTACTAGACCAAATCCGTGGGAGAAACTACCAAGAAGCATTAATCGTGCTTGAGTTCATGCCTTATAGAGGATGTAAAGCCATAAAAAAACTATTAGAATCTGCAGCAGCTAATGCTACAAACAACTATGGATATCCTAAAAATAGTTTAATAATTCATCAAGCATTCGCTGATATAGGTCCTAAGTTGAAAAGATTTCAACCAAGAGCACAGGGTAGGGCATTTCAAATACACAAACCGACATGCCATATCACATTAAAATTAAGTTCAACCTCTTTAAACAATTAAATCTTAAAATTCAATCAAATGGGACAGAAAACACATCCTCTAGGCTTTCGAATTGGAATAACACAAAAACATAAATCATGTTGGTTTTCCGATACAAAAAAATATTCCACATTATTACAAGAAGATTATATTATTCGCTCACACATTGAAATTAAGTTAAAAACAGCTAGTATTGTAGATATAAAAATTGATAGAAAAGTTGATCAAATTGAGATTGAAATTAAAACAGCTCGACCTGGAATTGTATTAGGGAGATTAGGAGCAGGAATTGAAAACTTAAGACAAGAAATAAGTACAAAACTAAAAAATAAAAAACAAATTAGGATTAATATAATTGAGGTTACAGATCCTGATAAAGAAGCTGCTTTAATTGCTGAATTTATCTCACAACAACTCGAAAAGAGAGTGGCTTTTCGAAGATCTGTTAGACAAGCAATACAGAGGTCACAAAAGGCCAATATAGAAGGTATAAAAATACAAGTATCTGGTCGTTTAAATGGAGCTGAAATAGCTCGAAGTGAATGGTTACGTGAAGGTAGAGTACCATTACAAACACTTCGAGCTGACATTGATTACTCATATAAAAGAGCACAAACCATCTATGGAGTTCTAGGCATCAAAGTTTGGCTCTTTAAAGGGGAAATTTTACCACAAAAAATAATACTATAAATAATATACATAGAATATAAAAATGTTAAGCCCTAAAAAAACAAAATTCAGAAAACAGCACCGAGGACGAATGTGCGGTAAGTCTTGCAAAGGTAATACCATCGCATTTGGTGACTATGCTTTACAGTCTTTGGAACCCGTCTGGCTAACATCCAGGCAAATTGAAGCCACAAGAAGAACTATTACAAGATATGTACGTAGAGGAGGAAAGCTTTGGATAAGAGTTTTCCCAGACAAACCTATAACCGCTAGAGCAGCTGAAACTAGAATGGGGTCTGGTAAAGGTAATCCTGAATACTGGGTAGCTGTAATTAAACCCGGACATATTCTGTTCGAAATCAAAGGAGTCTCTGAAAAAGATGCTCAACAAGCAATGAAATTAGCGTCCTATAAGTTACCAATAAAAACTCAATTTATTACGAGAACAACAACATAAAAACATGATAGCAAAACAAGTTAACGAAATAAGAAATTTATCACAATCAGAGCTGGATGAAAAAATTATAGAAATAAAAAAAGATATATTTGAACTAAAGTTCAAGCAAGCTACTAGACAACCAATTAAAACACATTTGTTCAAAACTAAAAAACGTCTCCTATCCCAGTTGCTAACTATTGAACATAATTATAAAAATACAAAATAAAAAATGCCTATCAAAGAAGTTATCGGTAAAGTTATTAGCCATAAAATGGACAAAACAATTACAGTTGCGGTCATCAATAAAATATCACATAGAAAATATAATAAAATATTATCAAAAACAAAAAAATACTATGTACATGACGAAAACAATGACTATTGGACTGGAGATATTGTAAAAATTCAAGAAACTCGCCCAATAAGTAAACATAAATGCTGGAAAGTAATAGAAAAAATAACTAATTAATCAAATAAGATGATACAAACGCAAACCTATTTAAATGTAGCTGATAATAGTGGAGCACGTAAAATCATGTGCATTCGAGTACTCGGTAGTAGTAATCCAAAGTATGCAAAAATCGGAGATATAGTAATTGGGGTAGTAAAAGATGCTTCTCCCAACATGCCTGTTAAAAGATCTGATGTAGTAAGAGCTGTAATAGTTCGGACAAAAAAAACAATGCGTAGAATTGATGGTATGCAGATACGATTTGATGATAATGCAGCTGTACTAATTACTCAAGAAAATAACCCAAAAGGAACTCGTATTTTTGGTCCTATCGCAAGAGAACTAAGAGAAAAAAACTTCTCTAAAATTATATCATTGGCAACCGAGGTAGTATGATCAAAAAAGTAAAAAAAATTAGAATGCATATCAAAATTGGTGATACTGTACAAATTATATCTGGAAGTTATAAAGGCAAAATAAGCAAAATAGTAAAAGTTCTCCCTAAAACTAGTCAAGTTATAGTTAAAAATTTAAATTTAAAAGTAAAACATTCCAGACCTAATACAGAAGAAGAAAGTGGTAAAATTATCAACTTTGAAGCACCTATACATAGCTCAAATGTCATGCTTTATAGTATAAAAAATAAAATTAGGAGTCGTTTTAGTATCAAATATAACATAAATAATCAAAAATGCCGCTTACTACTAAAAACTGGGGAAATTATTAAATAAAAATATAACACATGAATCAATCTCTATACAGTCTATATAAAGATCAAATACAACAAAATTTAAAACGAGAATTTCTTTACAAAAACGTACATGAAATACCAAAAATAACAAAAATAGTAATCAATCGAGGACTGGGAGAAGCGTCTCAAAATGCTAAAACACTAGACAATAGTCTTCACGAATTGATGCTTATCAGTGGTCAAAAACCAATCATTACACGTTCCAAAAAATCAATAGCGGGATTTAAAATTCGGGAAAATATCCCAATTGGAATGACAGTAACATTAAGAAAACATAAGATGTATAATTTTTTGAATAAATTAATTAATTTAGCTCTACCCAGAATTAGAGATTTTCGAGGTATTAGTAAAAAACATTTTGATGGCAAAGGCAATTATAATCTAGGACTTAAAGAACAGCTTATTTTTCCTGAAATAGAATACGATACAGTCAGTAGAATCCGAGGTATGGACATTGCAATTGTAACTACAGCAATGACTGACCAGGAAGGTCTGGCTTTACTTAAAGGTTTTGGAATGCCTTTCCAAGATTAAGGCAAATAAAACTTATTAAACACAAGGATAAATCATGATTAATGATACAATTGCAGATACACTAACGCGTATTCGTAATGCAAATTTAGCAAAACACCAAATAGTACAAGTAAGAGCAACTAAAATAACTCGCAATATGATTAAAGTCTTACGCGAAGAAGGCTTCATAGAAAACTTTAGTGAAATTGAAGACAATTCAAGAAAATACCTATTAATATCATTAAAATATAAAGGTAAAAACAGAACCTCAATTATCACCGCACTAAAAAGAATCAGTAAACCCGGATTAAGAGTATATGCTAATCATAAGGAACTACCAAAAGTCCTAGGAGGTATTGGAATAGCAATAATATCAACACCGAAAGGAGTCATGACCGATAGACAGGCGCGCTACTCTGGCTTAGGTGGCGAAATTTTATGCTACATCTGGTAAATAATTAATAATAAGGAATACATTATGTCACGAATAGGAAAAACTCCCATACATTTAAATAAACAAATCAATATAAAACTTCAAGGAAATAGAATACAAATTAAAGGTACCAAGGGTGAATTAAGCTATTCACTATCACCAGAAATAAGAATTGAGCAAACAACAGAAGAACTGAAACTCTACAAAACAAATGAAAGCCGGATTGCTAGACAATTATATGGCTTATCCAGAACAATTGTTAATAATATGGTTATTGGTGTTTCACAAGGCTTTAATAAAAAGCTCGAAATACAGGGAGTAGGCTATAGAGCTCAAGTAGATAAAAATAATTTAATACTCAGCGTTGGATACAGTCATCCTGTATACATAAAATCTCCCCCTGGAATTAACATTAAAGTCAATAATAATACAAATATAGAAGTTTCTGGTATCAGCAAAGAAACTGTTGGACAAATTGCTGCACAAATTAGATCCATCCGTCCACCTGAACCATATAAAGGTAAAGGAATCCGCTATCATAATGAAATAGTAAGAAGAAAAGTTGGTAAAGCAGGAAAATAAAAATGAAGAAAAGAAGAAAAATAAAGATAAACAGTCCTCGTCTTTTTGTGTTTAGATCTAATAAACATATTTACGCACAAGTAATAGATGATATCAAAAATATAACTATCACAACTAGTTCAAGCGTATGCCCTAAGTTGAAAGCTAAGATTAGTTCTACTAATACATGTAATACAGCACGAATTATTGGGAAAGACATTGGAACTAAGCTAAGAAATAAAGGTATCAAGCAAATTGTTTTTGATAGAGGAAATAGAATATATCACGGAAAAATAAAAGCTCTAGCAGAAGCAACAAGAAATGAAGGTATAAAATTTTAAGAAGTATTAATTATGATAATCAAAAGAAAAAATAGTAAAAACAAAGAACAAGAAAGCAATTGGGAAGAAAGAGTAGTACAGGTAAAAAGAGTTACAAAAGTAGTTAAAGGAGGAAAAAAGCTTAGCTTTAGAGCAATAATTATAATTGGCAATGAAAAAGGTCAAGTAGGAGTTGGTATTGGTAAAGCAACTGATGTTATTGGTGCAGTAAAAAAAGGTGTAACTGATGCCAAAAAGCATATTATTAGTGTTCCTTTAACAAAAACAAACTCAATAACACACAAAATCCATGGCATAGCTGGCGCTGCAAAAGTAGTTATGAGACCTTCTGCACCGGGTTCCGGTGTTATAGCCGGTGGATCAGTAAGAACTGTACTGGAATTAGTAGGTATTAAAAATATATTAACTAAACAACTAGGTTCCAATAACGCATTGAATAATGCCAGAGCCACAGTTGATGCTCTCAACAATTTAAGAACATTTAAACAAACGGCTCAAGATAGAGGTATCGATATCAATTACTTATACAATCACAAGAAAGAATAAAAACCTACATAATCAAATACTAGCAATAGTCAGATGCATTCTCCCAATACTTCTACTTAATAATGAATTCTCAAAATACACTAACAACAAAATTACTAGTTACTTTACTTATACTAATACTTGCTCGATTAGGCATATTTATACCCATACCAAGCATTGATCATGACACTTTTTATTCTAGTATTGGACAAAATGCTTTAATTAATTTCTTAAACATATTTTCGGGAGGTGGATTCTCAACAATTGGGATGTTTGCGCTCGGAATTGTACCATATATTAATGCATCAATTATTATTCAATTATTGACTAAAATAATCCCTGAATTAGAAAATTTACAAAAAGAAGAAGGTGAAGCTGGAAGAAGAAAAATTACGCAAATTACGCGGTATCTCACATTGATATGGGCCGTTACACAGAGTTTTGCTATTGCGCTGTGGATTAAACCGTATGTATTTGACTGGAATTTAAATTTTATTATAGATTGTATTCTGACACTTACAACTGGATCAACAATAATTATGTGGTTATCTGAATTAATTACAGAATACGGAATTGGCAATGGAGCGTCATTACTGATTTTTCAAAATATTATATCTGGAATACCAAAAAATATTCAAAACTACTCTATTAATATTTTTAACCTAAAACAGATAACACCAATAGTAATATTATTTATTCTGTTTTTATTTATGTTATCAATAACAATATTGATTCAAGAAGGAACTAAAAAAATTACAATTATTTCTGCAAGACAATTGAACAGAACAAAACAAATGGATTCAAAAAGCTATATTCCTTTAAAAATGAACCAAGGGGGAGTTATGCCTATTGTTTTTGCGTCAGCAGCTATGACTATACCTAGTTATCTAATAGATGTATCAAATAATAATACTATTAAAAATATTTTAAAACTATTTTCTCCGAGTGGGCCTTTATATATAATGTTGTATGGTACTCTTATTATTATATTTAGCTATTTCTATTCATCACTAGTCTTAAGTCCAGATGATGTTGCTAAAAATTTAAAAAAGATGGGAGCAAGTATACCTGGCATAAGACCCGGAGATAATACAAGTAAATATCTAAAAACTATTTTAGATCGTTTGACTTTTCTAGGATCTATTTTCTTATTTTCCGTAGCATTAATTCCATCAATTATTGCCAATATAACACATATAAAGGCTTTCCAAGGGCTTGGAGCAACATCTTTATTAATACTGGTAGGAGTTGCGATTGACACAGCTAAACAAATACAAACATATATTATATCAGAAAAATATAATAGCATGATACAATAGCTTTATTTAGTCAAATTAAAAAAGAAGAACATAAAATATTAATATTATACAAATAAAAATCGATATATGAAAGTTAGACCTTCTGTTAAAAAGATGTGTGAAAAATGCAAAGTAATAGTAAGAAAAAGAAAAGTTAAAATTATTTGTGAAAATCCCAAACATAAACAAACACAAGGATAGAAACTAAATAAAATTTTAACTAATAATTTGGAGGTGGAAATTGGCTAGAATATCAGGCATAGATCTGCCAAAAAATAAAAGAATTGAAAGAGCACTCACTTATATTTATGGTATTGGCTTATCATGTTCACAGAAAATTTTGCAAAAGATTAAAATAAATCCCAATAAACATGTTGGAGAGCTAAATGATAAGGAAATTACAGATATAAGGAATATATTAGAAAATGAATACATAATTGAAGGTGACCTGAGAAGATTAGAGTCTATAAACATTAAAAGACTAATGGAAATAAATTCCTATCGCGGCAAAAGACATCGAATAGGATTACCATTGAGAGGACAAAGAACTCGTACAAATGCACGAACACGTAGAGGCATAAAAAAAACAATGGCAGGTAAAAAAAAGGCTCCTAAAAAATAAAAAAATTATCAAGTTAAAGCAATCAACTAATGGCTAAACAAATAAAAAAGATATTGAATAATCGAAAAAAGAAGAACATCGTTAACGGAATAACTCATATTCAATCAACGTTCAATAATACGATTATTACAATTACAGATCTTAATGGAGGAACCATCTGCTGGTGTTCATCAGGTGCGAGCGGGTTTAAAGGTGCCAAAAAAGGGACCCCATTTGCAGCGCAAACTGCAGCAGAAAAAGCAGCCAAGCTAGCTATAGATCAAGGAATGAAACAAACTGAAATCATGGTCAATGGCCCTGGATCTGGAAGAGAAACTGCTATCAGAGCTATTGAATCAACTGGTATAGAAGTAACACTAATTAAAGATATAACGGCGATACCTCATAATGGATGCCGACCACCTAAAAAACGTCGAGTATAAATTGATAAATAAGTTTATTCGTTACATTCATTTAATAAGGAACTTCCTTTAATGACTCATTTTCAGATAGAATGCCTAGAGTCAAAAACCGAAGGAACTCGTAAACAATATGGGCGCTTTATACTAGAACCATTAAAACAAGGACAAGGTATTACAGTAGGTAATTCATTAAGAAGAACCGTTCTGTCAGACTTAGAAGGAACTGCTATAGTTGCAGTAAGGATTGCTGGAGTAAATCATGAATTTTCAACTATTACTGGAGTAAGAGAAGATGTTCTAGAAATACTTTTAAATCTCAAAGAAGTAGTGTTAAAAAGCTATTCAAACGAACCCCAAATAGGAAGAATTCGAGTACAAGGACCCGCCATAATCACAGCTGGGCTTTTTGATTTGCCACCTGAGATTGAAATAGTTGATCATAGACAATATATTGCCACCATATGCAATAATACCATCTTTGAAATGGAATTTCGAATTGAAAAAGGCAATGGATATAGATTAGTTGACAGAAATGTAAATGAAAAGTCAATAGATTTTTTACAAATTGATGCTGTATTTATGCCTGTTAAAAAATTTAACTATATAGTTCAAGAAAAAAGAATAAACAGTGAAATTATTCAAGAAAAACTGATACTAGAAATATGGACTAATGGTAGTTTATCTCCACAAGAAGCTATTAGCGAAGGGTCTAAAATATTAACTAATTTATTTCACCCACTTACAAATATAAACTTTGAACCACTGGAAACCGAAATCGAGAAAAATGAACATCGTGTTAATCAAGTACTAATCGAAGAACTCAAGCTATCCGTTAGAGCTTACAATTGTTTAAAGCGTGCTCAAATACATTCTATATCAGATTTATTAGATTATTCACAGGAAGAATTATTAGAAATTAAAAATTTCGGCCAAAAATCTGCAGAGGAAGTTATCGATGCCTTGAGAAACCGTTTAGGCATAAATCTACCTAAAGAAAAAGCAATTAAAAATAATTAAGATATCTAGAATAATTATTCTTTTTATAAAGATCTGATAATAATTAATATTTAAAGCTAAAAAACTAGCAAAATAAAATAATAATCTAATGAATAAAACTTATATACCTAAAACAAGTCCTGAACATACATGGTATTTAATCGATGCAAAAAATCAAACGCTGGGTAGAATATGTACAAAAATTGCAAGTATGCTCAAGGGCAAAACAAATACTAATTATACTCCTCATTTTATTAATAAATCGTATATTATTGTAATTAATGCTGAACATATTCAAGTTAGTGGACAAAAAAAATCTCAAAAAATATACTATAGACATACCGGAAAACCCGGAAGTTTAAAAAGAGAAAATTTTGGGCAGTTACAAAAAAGAATTCCTAATAGGATTATTGAAAAAGCTGTGAAAGGAATGTTGCCTAAAAATATACTCGGACGAACATTATTTACTCACTTGAAAGTATATACTAGCGCATTTCATCCTCATGATGCTCAAAATCCAATCATTCTATCATAAAAATAATTCAACCTAATAAACAAGATATAAATGACCAGCTTATCTAATCGTTCAAGAGTTATGTATTCTGGCACAGGTAGACGTAAATCATCTATAGCTAGAGTTAGATTAATACCAGGATCAGGTAAATTAACCATAAATGGACTTCCGGGTGAATCATATCTACAATTCAGCCCTAATTACCTCAGAATTTCTTATGCTCCATTAAAAGTACTTGGTTTGCTCAATGAATATGACATACATGTGAAAGCAGAAGGTGGCGGACTAACTGGTCAAGCTGATGCGATAAGACTAGGTATCGCACGTGCTTTATGTAGCATTAATCCCAATAACCGCAATATGTTGAAGTCAGAAGGTTATTTAACTAGAGATGCCAGAATTAAAGAAAGAAGAAAATACGGACTACGTAAAGCAAGAAAAGCTCCTCAATATTCAAAACGATAATAAAAATGGCTAAAAAAAATATACACCCTAAATGGCACTCTAATTCAAAAGTTTACTGCGATGGCAAACATATAATGACCGTGGGCTCAACTAAAAATCAACTTAATGTAGATATATGGTCTGGCAATCATCCATTTTTTACCGGTTCACAGAGGATTATAGATACTGAAGGAAGAGTTGAAAGATTCATGAGAAAATACAATATAAAAGAGGAATAAGAATTGACAGGCATTGCTACAGTGTCTATACTATTTTGAAAAAATCAGAACCATATCTTATTTAACCATGCCAACTATTCAGCAATTAGTCAGACAAGAAAGAAAGAAAAGTCAAAAAAAGACTAAATCGCCTGCCCTTAAAGCTTGCCCACAAAGAAGGGGTGTATGTACAAGAGTTTATACAACAACACCCAAAAAACCTAACTCCGCATTAAGAAAAGTAGCTAGGGTAAGACTAACCTCCGGATTTGAAGTTACAGCTTATATACCAGGTATTGGTCACAATATACAAGAACATTCTGTAGTTCTTATAAGAGGCGGAAGGGTTAAAGATTTACCTGGAGTTAGATATCATATTATTCGGGGTACACTGGATGCTGCAGGTGTGAAAGAACGAACACAAAGTCGCTCAAAATATGGAAGCAAAAGACCAAAAACCTAACACTTAATAAAAAAAATAATATGTCTCGTCGTAACACTGCAAAAAAAAGAGCGATGCTTCCTGATCCACTATATAACAGTAGACTAGTAAGCATGCTAACAGTAAGAATATTAAAAAGCGGCAAAAAAAGTCTGGCACAAAAAATCATATATAAATCATTAGATATTATTAAAGAAAAAACCTCACGTGATCCACTCGAAATTTTAGAAAAAGCTATTCGTAATGCCACTCCATTAGTAGAAGTTAAAGCACGTAGGGTAGGTGGATCTACTTACCAAGTACCAATGGAGATACGAGCCTATAGAGGTACTAATTTAGCACTCCGATGGTTAACTCAATTTGCAAAAAAAAGATCGGGTAAAAACATGGCCAATAAACTTGCGAATGAAATAGTCGATGCCTCCAATGACAATGGTAGCACAATACGAAAGCGTGAAGAAACACATAGAATGGCAGAGGCAAATAAAGCCTTTGCACATTATCGCTATTAATCAATTTAACTAACATCAAAAGTAAAAAAATATTAAATAATAATAAGGAAAACTATAAATATGGCAAGAGAAAAATTTGAAAGAAAAAAACCACATGTAAATATTGGTACAATTGGGCATGTAGACCATGGTAAAACCACATTGACAGCAGCTATCTCTGCGACATTAGCTGCAGCAAACAATAGTATTGCTAAAAAATTTGATGAAATTGATGCTGCACCAGAAGAAAAAGCAAGAGGGATTACAATCAATACAGCGCATGTAGAATATGAAACACAAAAAAGACATTATGCACATGTAGATTGCCCTGGACATGCTGACTATGTAAAAAATATGATCACCGGGGCAGCTCAAATGGATGGAGCTATACTAGTTGTCTCAGCTGCTGACGGACCTATGCCACAAACGAGAGAACACATTTTACTAGCAAAACAAGTTGGCGTACCTAATGTAGTAGTATTCCTTAATAAACAAGACCAAGTAGATGATGATGAATTATTAGAATTAGTCGAATTAGAAGTTAGAGAATTACTATCACAATATGACTTCCCCGGAGACAATATACCTTTTATATCTGGATCAGCATTATTAGCTTTAGATAAAGTAACCAGCAATCCGGAAATCAAAAATGGTGAAGATGAATGGGTAGATAAAATTCATAGCTTAATGGATGCTGTAGATGATTATATACCTACGCCAAAAAGAGATGTAGAAAAGACATTTCTAATGGCTGTAGAAGATGTGTTCTCTATTACAGGTAGAGGTACTGTAGCAACCGGAAGAATTGAAAGAGGTATTATTAAAGTAGGGGATACAATAGAAATTGTTGGACTAAAAGAAACCAAAAGTACAACAATTACTGGCCTAGAAATGTTTCAGAAAACACTTGATGAAGGCATGGCCGGAGATAATATCGGTATCTTATTAAGAGGTGTACAAAAAAACGACATCGAGAGGGGAATGGTACTGGCACAACCCAACACGATTACACCTCATACACAATTTGAAGCCGAAGTATATATATTAACCAAAGAAGAAGGAGGAAGACATACCCCATTTTTCTCAGGATACCGTCCACAATTTTATGTAAGAACAACAGATGTAACGGGCACAATTACACAATTTACAGCTGATGATGGATCTGCTGCTGAGATGGTAATGCCTGGAGACAGAATCAAAATGAGCGCAGAATTAATTAACGCTATTGCAATTGAGCAAGGAATGAGATTCGCTATTAGAGAAGGTGGTAGAACTGTTGGAGCAGGTGTAGTTTCTAAAATTATTGAATAATAGAGTTAATTAATCTATGAATATTGCTCAAAAACAAAAAATAAGAATTAAACTTAAGTCATATGATCCTAATCTAATTATAAATTCATGCAATCAAATTATTGAAGCTGCGCTTAGAACTAATGCATCAACAATTGGACCTGTTGCTTTCCCTACCAAACGGAAGTTATATTGTGTTTTAAGATCTCCTCATGTAGACAAAGATTCTAGAGAACATTTTGAAATCAGAACACATAGCAGAATGATAGATATATATACATTATCATCACAAACAATTGATTCTTTAATGAAACTAAATATTCCTTCCGGTGTCGATATAGAAGTAAAACTATAATACGTTAGGTGACAGATCTGTCACCTAACGTATTAATTCATGACTAATAAATTTAATAAAGTTCTTCTTCTTTATGAGTTTCAATAGTACAATTACTAGTAGGGTAAGCTACACAAGTAAGAACAAAATTTGCTTCTAACTGATCCGGATCTAGAAAGGACTGATCTGATTGATCTACCGTTCCTTCAATAATAATACCTGCACATGAAGAGCAAGCACCAGCTCGACAAGAGTAAGGTAAATCCAATCCCATATCTTCAGCTGCATCTAATATATAAGAATCATCCGGACAATCAAACGTCTCTTCTTTTGTTTCGTCATCTTCTTCAATAATTAACTTAACTTTATAATCAGCCATTGTAAAACCCTCTAACTGTACAATATAATTTTCTAACGCTTAAAAAATAGTACAATATTAGTCCTATTACAAACATCTAGAAACATAATAAAGATTAAAGCATTAAATGAAAACATATTATATTCTATAATACTTATATGATCGTAAAAAAATAAAAATCATCTCAATAAAGTCAAAGAATTTGTATATAAGTTAATATAATTAACATCATAATAAATACCTTTTATCAATGCAGATATCTAAAACATCTATTCTAAAACCACGTAAAAATATCCATATCGATTGCTTACTTGCACCATTATTTTTACAAGAAATTATAAGTTTAGTAAAACGATTAATAATACAAACAATCCGACGCCCTTCAAATGTAATATCTGGTATCATTCAACCATTATTATGGTTGATTTTATTTGGAGCACTATTTCAAAATGCGCCAGTAGGATTATTTACACTAGAAATAAAATATGGTCAATTTTTAAGCTCCGGAATTATTATTTTCACTTCTTTCACTGGTTCTTTAAATGCAGGACTACCTTTAATTTTTGATAGGGAATTTGGTTTTTTGAACCGAATTCTCGTATCCCCAATAATTTCTAAAGATACTTTATTATTATCTTTATCTTTCTTTATAACTGCAATAACAATGCTACAAACATTTACGATAGTTGCTTGTAGCTTACATATATTCAAGTATAGCTTCAGCATAAACCGATTTTATTTATTGATAATAGTTACTCTATTAATTACAAGCAGCATATCAAGCATCAGCATTGGCTTAGCTTTCATAATTCCAGGACATATTGAATTCCTAGCATTAATGCTACTTATAAACCTGCCAATGCTATTTTCTAGCACTGCACTCGCTCCTTTATCTTTTATGCCTTATTGGCTTCAGATAGTTGCAAGCCTGAATCCATTAACATATGCTATCGAAAGTATTCGATTCATATCGATAGCTCAAAAATGGGATTATACTTCGACAATAATTAAAACACTCTGGATAGACTTAACACTAATTCAAATATTATTATTACTATTGATATTAACAATAATAAGCTTCACTATAATTCAAACAATTATTTCTGATAAACTTGAATAACAAATAAATTGATACTTTGCAGACGATAAGAATGGTATAATAAATTAAGTAATATTAACTCAAATTTAGAAATTAATTGTAAGAAAGGCACAACACTAATTTCTTATATTCGGAGGAATATAATTTAATGGGATTACCATGGTATCGAGTACATACAGTAGTATTAAATGATCCTGGTCGCTTAATTTCTGTGCATTTAATGCACACAGCACTTGTTGCTGGTTGGGCAGGGTCAATGGCACTATACGAGTTAGCCGTTTTTGACCCTTCTGACCCTGTTCTTAATCCTATGTGGCGACAGGGGATGTTTGTCATGCCTTTCATGGCACGATTAGGAGTGACTGATTCTTGGGGCGGATGGAGTATTACAGGAGAAAGCGTATCTAATCCTGGTCTTTGGAGTTTTGAAGGTGTAGCTATTACACATATTGTTTTATCCGGAATGCTTTTTCTTGCATCTATTTGGCATTGGGTATATTGGGACTTGGAACTTTTCCGTGATCCTCGAACCGGAGAACCAGCATTAGATTTACCAAAAATTTTTGGTATTCATCTTTTACTTTCTAGTTTATTATGTTTTGGATTTGGTGCATTCCATGCAACAGGACTTTTTGGACCTGGAATATGGGTATCAGATGCCTATGGCGTGACTGGAAAAGTTCAGCCTGTTGCACCAGCATGGGGGGCAGATGGATTTAATCCATTTAACCCTGGGGGAATAGCCTCACATCACATAGCAGCTGGTACGGTTGGGATCCTAGCTGGAATATTTCACTTAACAGTTAGACCACCTCAACGCCTATATAGAGCATTAAGAATGGGAAATATAGAAACTGTATTATCTAGTAGTATTTCTGCGGTTTTCTTTAGTGCATTTATTACTTGTGGAACAATGTGGTATGGATCTGCGACAACACCTTTAGAGCTTTTTGGTCCCACTAGATATCAATGGGATAGCGGATACTTTCAACAAGAAATTGAACAAAGAGTAGAAAATGCTTTAAATGAAGGTGCAAGTCCCATAGAAGCATGGTCAAGGATACCAGATAAACTCGCTTTTTATGATTATATTGGTAATAACCCAGCAAAAGGTGGACTATTCCGTGCAGGACCTATGGACAAAGGAGATGGTATAGCAGAAGCATGGCTAGGACATCCAGTTTTCCAAGATAAAGAAAATCGAGAACTAATCGTGAGAAGAATGCCTGCATTTTTCGAGACTTTCCCAGTAATTTTAGTTGACAAAGATGGAATTATACGCGCAGACATACCATTTAGAAGAGCTGAATCCAAATATAGTATTGAGCAAGTAGGAGTTACAGTAAGTTTCTATGGTGGTAAGCTCAACAACAAAATATTTACAGACGCACCCAGCGTAAAAAAGTATGCAAGAAAAGCACAATTAGGTGAAGTATTTGAATTTGATAGAACTACACTAGAGTCAGATGGCGTATTTAGAAGCAGCCCAAGAGGTTGGTTTACATTTGGTCACGCTAACTTTGCTCTAATATTTTTCTTTGGACATTTATGGCATGGTTCACGAACAATATTCAGAGATGTTTTTGCTGGCATAGGAGCTGAAGTAACAGCACAAGTAGAATTTGGAGCTTTTCAGAAGCTAGGAGATACCAGCAGTAAAAAACAGGGATCTGTATAAATACTATCTATAAATATTTAAATTTTTAATAATATGGAGATAAAAACATGGAAGCTCTTGTATATGTCTTTCTATTAACAGGTACACTAATGGTAATATTTTTTGCCGTATTTTTTAGAGATCCTCCAAGAATTGCAAAATAAGTAATAGTTACAGCAACAAAAAGAAATAAACCACTCTCATAGAATTATAAACTTAAGAGAGTGGGTCTAGTAATATAAATTATTATTATTATTCTTCATGCTCTTCAAAAGGATCACGTAGATCTTTAGAAATAGGACCAAAGGCTATATAAATAGAATAACCAGTAATACCCAAAAGTAAGCTCGAAATAAAAATGCTAAGAACTGTTGCAATTTCCATAAATTAATCAAGAATAAAGTTAACTTATTTTTATAAAATTAATATAAAACTTGATAAAGTATAACAATAAACTAAATTAAAAAAATTATGGCACTGAGAACTCGACTAGGTGAAATTCTAAGACCCCTAAACTCTGAATACGGCAAAGTAGCACCTGGATGGGGAACGACACCCATTATGGCAATATTCATGCTGTTATTCTTTTTATTCCTTTTAATTATTCTACAAATATATAACTCATCTCTTATACTAAATAATGTTGATGTTGACTGGGCAACATTAGGTAATTAGTAGAATAAAAACCAATAACCTTGTGTATTTATACACAAGGTACAATAACAACTATAAAATTAGTTAATAAGCATTAACTCGCTTTCACTAAAATTATTACTATTCACTCCATTATAAGATTCTTTAGTAAATCTAACTGAAATAGGGTATCTTATATCTGATTTTTCTACCTTAGATATAACACCAATATCTTGATACCAATAAGATTCTTTCCTTAAAACTTTTACCTTAGAATTTTTAGTAAACATAAACAATTATTTTAATTTAATATCAATAGTATTCAATAATAAAGTAGCAGAGATGTAGAAATAAAAGCAAGTATATTAAATTTTATAAACTAGTCAAAAATTATTATATATTGTTAAGTTGCCGAAAAAATATGAAAAATGTTACATTTATTAGTATGATCTTATATATTTATATCCATTTAATGATAAATATATCCAAAATCAATAAAGAAATTAATGCGAGGTTTTAAGACAATGAAAATATCATGGAAAACAATTTTACTCTGGTCTTTACCAGTAATTGTAGTTACATTTTTCATATGGCAAGGTTTTTTAGCTCCAACAAATAATGAACTAAACAATAATGTTGCTAGCTCAAGAATGACTTATGGAAGGTTTCTAGAATACTTAGATATGGGTTGGGTAAAGCGCGTTGACATGTATGATAATGGACATACTGCAATTGTAGAAGCAATAGGACCTGAATTAGGTAATCGGGTTCAAAAAATAAGAGTTGAATTACCAACGAATGCTCCGGAACTTATTACTAAACTTAAAAACACAAATGTTGATTTAGATGCACATCCAGCTAAAAATACAAGTGCTATTTGGAACTTATTAGGTAACTTATTTTTTCCACTATTACTAGTAAGTGGACTAGCTTTACTGTTTAGAAGATCCAATAATAGTACTGGAGGGCCTGGACAAGCAATGTCTTTTGGAAAATCTAAAGCGTTATTTCAAATGGAAGCTAAAACTGGTATAGTTTTTGATGATGTTGCTGGTGTAGATGAAGCCAAAGAAGAATTTCAAGAAGTTGTAACATTTCTAAAGCAGCCTGAATGCTTCACAGCTGTTGGAGCTAAAATACCAAAAGGCGTGCTTCTAATTGGTCCTCCAGGAACTGGAAAAACACTCTTAGCAAAAGCAATTGCAGGAGAAGCTAGTGTGCCTTTTTTTAGTATATCTGGATCAGAATTTGTAGAAATGTTTGTAGGAGTTGGAGCTTCCAGGGTTCGAGACTTATTTAAAAAAGCAAAAGAAAACGCACCTTGTATAGTATTTATAGACGAAATTGATGCAGTAGGTAGACAAAGAGGAACGGGCATTGGTGGAGGTAATGATGAACGTGAACAAACACTTAACCAGTTACTAACAGAAATGGATGGTTTTGAGGGCAATACCGGTATCATAGTAATTGCAGCAACTAACCGAGCAGACATTTTAGATTCAGCACTACTACGACCTGGCAGATTTGATAGACAAGTAGCAGTAGATGTACCTGATTTCAATGGAAGACTAGCTATACTAAAAGTTCACTCCAAAAACAAAAAAGTTGACTCAACTGTATCATTATCAACAATTGCACGTCGCACTCCAGGCTTCTCTGGCGCTGATCTGGCAAACCTATTAAATGAAGCTGCCATACTAACCGCGAGGAAAAGAAAAAACACTATTACAATCAATGAAATCGATGCATCCATTGACCGCGTGGTTGCTGGCATGGAAGGAACTCCATTAGTAGATAGTAAAAGCAAGAGATTAATAGCTTATCATGAAATAGGACATGCTATAGTAGGAACACTTCTACAAAATCACGAACCTGTACAAAAAGTAACTTTAATTCCTCGAGGACAGGCAAGAGGATTAACTTGGTTTACGCCAGCGGATGATCAAAGCTTAATTTCTAGAGCACAAATCTTGTCACGTATTATGGGTGCACTTGGAGGAAGAGCTGCTGAAGAAATTGTTTTTGGTGACGCAGAGGTAACAACTGGAGCTAGCAATGATTTACAGCAAGTAACATCTATGGCTAGGCAAATGGTCACAAGATTTGGAATGTCTGAGATCGGTCCACTTTCTTTAGAAAGTGAAGCTACAAGTCCTTTTTTAGGTAGGAGTATGTCAACAAGTTCAGAATATTCAGATGATGTTGCTATAAAAATAGATTCAGAAGTAAAAAATATTGTTGAATCTTGCCATAAAAAAGCATTAGAAATAATAAAAGATAACCGCGTGATAATTGACTATTTAGTTGACTTACTAATTGAAAAAGAAACTATTGATGGTAAAGAATTTAGAGAAATTATTAGTGAATATACAATTATACCAAAAAAATATCAATACAATATATAGATGAACGGGACCGACGGGACTCGAACCCGCAACTTTCGCCGTGACAGGGCGATGCTCTAACCAATTGAACTACGATCCCTGATCTAGCAAGATCATACTACAATAAAAATTAATTGTCAATTTTTTCACCACAAATTAAGGAGAGAAAGGGATTCGAACCCTCGATATAATAATATAATCATATAGCAGATTAGCAATCTGCCGCTTTCAACCACTCAGCCATCTCTCCTGGACTAAACCTTCAATAATAAAAAGACAAGGATAGCTCAGGCGGGATTTGAACCTGCGACCTTGGGCTTATGAGTCCCCTGCTCTAACCGACTGAGCTACTGAGCCATCTAAAGTATAAGAATAATATTATCATTAATAGAAAGACAAATCTACTCATAATTTTAAATTAGCATTGATCCTATTCCATCCTTAGTCAGAATTTCTAATAACAAGGCATGCTCAACTCTACCATCAATAATATGAGCTGATTTCACACCATTACTGATAGCTTGAATACAACAATCAACTTTAGGTATCATTCCTCCAGAAATTATGTTTTGTTGTTTTAACAAATTTATTTGTGACTTATTTGCTAATTTAACTAAAGTATTAGGATCATGAATATTAAGCATAATCCCAGTTGTATCCGTCAACAATATTAATTTCTCTGCATTTAAAGCTTCTGCTATTGATCCTGCAACGGTGTCTGCATTAATATTATATGATTGACCATCTAAACTAGCTGCCACACTAGCAATAACTGGAATATAACCCTCTTTTATCAAAAGCCTTATTATATCTGAATTCACGGATTCAATCTTACCTAAAAAATTTTCAGAAGCATCAAAAAATTGAGAGGCAATAATTAATCTGGCATCTTTGCCTGATAAACCGATAGCTTTACCTTTTTTCTTATTAATTAAAGCAACAAGCTCTTGATTTACCTTACCAACTAAAACCATCTCAACGATTTCCATTGTTTCTAAATTTGTTACCCTAACTCCTTTATCAAACTTTGACTCAATATTCAATTTATCTAACCAACTATTAATCATAGGACCACCACCGTGTACTAATACTGGATTTAATCCAATATAAGACAAAAAAAGAATATCTTCTATTACTTTATCTTTTAATGCTTGATTTTGCATGGCTGAACCACCATACTTAATCACAATAGTACGTCCTGCAAATTTCTGTATAAAAGGTAACGCTTCACTGAGAACTTGTACTCGCTCAAAATCATTTAGCATAAAATCAAAATATTAAAATAGTACAATTAAGTAATAAATATAAAAAATTAAATAGATACAATTATATGTATATTTTTTGGGATAATATATCAAAATTCCCGAGATTTTTTATCTCGGTACTTATGGGATTCTTCTTGACAACTTTTAACCCATTTTTCGAGCTATTAAGAGATGAAAAAAGCAGACTTATATTAATAATTGCATTAAGCTTTTTTACTACTATTTTATTACAAATTTTAAAGCTTATGCTTGCATTAAATTAATTCAAAAAACACCGAATTTCATGTCAAACAAAATTAAAAATTATACATATATAATATTGTATATTATATAATACAAACCTCCTCGATACCGGTATTCATATTATATAAATTCCTTAGCCGACTTATTTATAATAATTTATTAAAAATCCGAATAACAAAACTACTAAAAGAACTCGATATGACAAAAACCACAAATCAAGTAACTGGTTCATTTGCATTAATAGATAGTTTAGTTAAACATAAAGTCAAATATATCTTTGGTTATCCTGGCGGAGCTATATTACCTATTTATGATGAACTGTATAGGTGGGAACAAGAAGGGAAAATTAAACATATATTAGCTAGACATGAACAAGCTGCAGCACATTCTGCTGATGGTTATGCTAGATCAACAGGTAAAGTAGGTGTTTGTTTTGCTACTTCGGGTCCAGGTGCTACTAACTTAGTATCTGGAATAGCTACTGCTCAAATGGATTCGGTTCCTCTTCTACTAATTACTGGTCAGGTAAGTAGATCTTTTATAGGTACAGATGCTTTTCAAGAAGTGGACATTTTTGGCATAACTTTACCAATTGTTAAACATTCCTATGTTGTTAGAGATCCTATGCATATGTCTAGAATTATCGCTGAAGCTTTTTATATCGCACAACATGGCCGTCCTGGACCGGTTTTAGTAGATATACCAAAAGATGTAGGATTGGAAAAATTTATCTATGATCCAGTTCAACCCGGCAAATGTATAATTCCTGGTTGTCGAACTGTTTATTCTTCAAAAGCAAAACAAATTCCAAAAATTGTTAAGTTAATTAGTCAATCCAGTCAGCCATTACTATATGTTGGCGGTGGTAGCATTATTTCAGGTGCTCATGAAGAATTAAAAGAATTAGCTGTAATGTGTCAAATACCAATAACTACAACTTTAATGGGTAAAGGTATCATAGATGAAAATCATCCATTATGTCTTGGTATGCTTGGTATGCATGGTACTGCATATGCTAATTTTGCTGTCAGTGAATGTGATTTATTGATTGCCTTGGGAGCAAGGTTTGATGATAGAGTTACTGGTAAACTAGACGAATTTGCTTGTAATGCTCAAGTTATCCATATTGATATAGATCCAGCTGAAGTTGGCAAAAATCGAATACCCCATGTTGCAATTGTTGGGGATATAAAAGAAACATTGCACAATATAATACATCATATTAAAAAAAATGCTGATCTTTTTATAGAGCAAACTAGATCTTGGAAAGAAAGAATCTGTAATTGGAAAATTCAATATCCATTATTGATTCCAAAGAAAAAAAATTCTTTATCTCCACAAGAGATAATTTTTTCACTTAATTCCAATACTTCAGGTGCTTATTTTACTACAGATGTTGGCCAGCATCAAATGTGGGCAGCACAGTTTTTAAATGTTTTACCAAGGCATTGGCTTTCCAGTGCCGGTTTAGGAACCATGGGATATGGTTTACCAGCTGCTATAGGTGCACAAGTTGCTCATCCAGATAGTATGGTAATTTGTATTAGTGGAGATGCAAGTTTCCAAATGAATCTACAGGAATTAGCTACTATTTCACAATATAATTTGCCAATAAAAATAATTATTATAAATAATAAATGGCAAGGAATGGTTCGCCAGTGGCAACAAGCATTTTACGGTCAGAGATATTCTCATTCTAATATGGAATGTGGATCTCCAAATTTCCAAGTTCTAGCCTCTGCTTTTGGTATTGATTCCCAAATTCTAGACAATAGAGATAGTATTGATCATGTTCTAAAAACTTGTTTTGAAACAAAAGGCCCATTTTTAATAGATTGCCAGGTAACAGAAGATGAAAATTGTTATCCTATGGTTGCTCCAGGTAAGAGTAACTCACAAATGATTGGTGTATATAAGCAAACCAGAACCTTTAATGTAAATATGATGCCTACTGAAGATAAGTTGACTAGAAAAATAAATTAACTAATTTAGGTTAGCTAGTTATATATACATTTAGAGCCCTTGACGAGAATTGAACTCGTGACTTTTTTCTTACCAAGAAAATACTCTACCACTGAGCTACAAGGGCTTGTTTATTGATTTTTTCTCTTGTTATTGGGCCGGGTTGGATTTGAACCAACGTAGGCAAAGCCAGCGGATTTACAGTCCGCCCCCATTAACCACTCGGGCACCGACCCATTTTCATAATTAAACATTACCATTCTTTTGTTAAAAAAACAACATACTCTTGTTGTTTTTGTCTTGGATGTAACTGGATTTGAACCAGTGACTTTCATGATGTCAACATGATACTCTATCCAACTGAGTTATACATCCTATATTTTTTATACTATAAATTTTTGTTTTAATCGTGTTGCTTTACCAGATCTATTTCTTAAGTAATAAAGTTTAGCTCTACGGACTTTGGACCTTCTCATAATTTGAATATTTGTAATTCTTGGGGAGTGTATTAGATAGACTTTTTCTACTCCAATTCCTTGGAAAACTCTTCTTAAAGTAATTGTAGTATTTAGGTTAGCATTGCTTATTGCAATAATAACACCTTCAGAGAATTGCACCCTCTCTTTATTCCCTTCTTGTATTAATAAACCAATCCGAATAGTATCTCCAACATGAATTATTGGTAAGTTGTTTTTTAAATATGTTTGTTCTATATTTTTAATTATATTTGTGTTCTGTCTAGCCATAAATTATGTTATATATTTTATTCTATTTTTTTATATATTATGTAATTAATCTCTCTTTCGTCAACTTTTTCATGGTTTTAATCTCTCTAATATTTTATAATTCTATATTAATATGGTATTACTTTTTGATCTTTATTTAAAAATATAATTCTTGCTATTAATTTATTTTTGTTTTTGTGCTACTATTGTTATTATTAAAGGTAGTTACTTGTTTATTGGTTAATAATAATGTTTGAGCGTTTTACAGAAAAAGCTATTAAAGTAATAATGCTAGCTCAAGAAGAAGCTAGACGTTTAGGCCACAATTTTGTTGGTACAGAACAGATATTATTGGGTTTAATAGGTGAAGGAACTGGCATTGCAGCTCAGGTTCTTAAATCCATGAATGTAAATTTAAAAGATGCTAGAATTGAAGTAGAAAAAATAATTGGAAGAGGTTCTGGCTTTGTAGCAGTTGAAATTCCTTTTACTCCGAGAGCTAAAAGAGTTTTAGAATTATCTTTAGAAGAAGCTAGGCAATTAGGCCATAATTATATTGGTACAGAGCATTTATTAATGGGTTTAGTTAGAGAAGGCGAAGGGGTAGCAGCAAGAGTTCTAGAGAATTTAGCTGTTAATGTTTCTTCTATTCGTACTGAAGTTATTCAGATGCTAGGTGATAATACTGAAGTTAATGTTAGTGCTAATGGTAATATGCAAGCTCGTAGTAAAACACCTACTTTAGAAGAATTTGGTTCAAATTTAACTGAATTAGCTATTGAGGGTGTTTTAGATCCTGTTGTGGGTAGACAAAAAGAAATAGAACGAGTAATACAGATTTTAGGCAGGAGAACAAAAAATAATCCGGTATTAATTGGGGAGCCGGGTGTCGGGAAAACAGCTATTGCTGAAGGCTTAGCACAGCGGATTGCTAATAGAGATGTTCCATCTATTCTTGAAGATAAATTAGTTATTACTTTAGATGTTGGTTTACTAGTTGCAGGTACTAAATATCGAGGAGAATTTGAAGAACGTTTAAAAAGAATTATGGATGAGATTAAGTCAGCAGATAATGTGGTTTTAGTTATTGATGAAGTTCATACTTTAATTGGTGCTGGTGCAGCTGAAGGTGCTATAGATGCAGCAAATTTATTGAAACCCGCTTTGGCAAGAGGGGAATTGCAGTGTATTGGAGCAACAACATTAGAAGAATATCGTAAACATATTGAAAAAGATGCTGCTTTAGAAAGGCGTTTTCAGCCCGTTTTAGTAGGGGAACCTAGTGTTGAGGAAACTATTGAAATTTTATTTGGTTTAAGGGATCGTTATGAAAAGCATCATCAATTGAAAATGTCTGATGGGGCTTTAGCTGCAGCAGCTAAATATGCAAATCAATATATTTCTGATCGATTTTTACCAGATAAAGCTATTGACTTAATTGATGAAGCTGGCTCTAGAGTTCGTTTATTGAATTCACAGTTACCACCAGCAGCTCGGGAGTTAGATAAAGAGCTAAGAGCTGTTTTAAAAACTAAGGATGAAGCTATTCGAGCTCAAAAATATGAGAAAGCTGAGCAATATAGAACTCGGGAAATGGAAATTAAAGCACAGATTGCTGCCATTGCTCAAAGTAAAAAAAATGAACCTGATTTAAATATTGAAGATCCAGTAGTTACTGAGGAAGATATTGCGGAGATTGTTGCTTTTTGGACTGGTATACCTGTAACTAAGTTAACTAAAAGTGAGTCAGAAAAATTGCTGCACATGGAAGATACTCTGCATAGTCGAATCATTGGCCAAGATGAAGCCGTTGTTGCTGTTTCAAGAGCAATTAGGAGAGCACGTGTTGGTTTAAAAAATCCTAATCGTCCTATTGCGAGTTTTATTTTTTCAGGTCCTACTGGTGTTGGAAAAACTGAGTTAACTAAAGCTCTTGCTTCATACTTTTTTGGAGCTGAAGAAGCTATGGTCAGATTAGATATGTCTGAATATATGGAAAGGCATACGGTCTCAAAGTTAATTGGTTCACCACCCGGATATGTGGGTTATAGTGAAGGTGGTTATTTAACTGAAGCCGTCCGTAAGCGTCCTTATACAGTTATATTATTTGATGAAATTGAAAAGGCTCACCCCGATATTTTTAATCTTTTACTACAAATTTTAGAGGATGGTCGTCTAACAGATGCAAAAGGTCGTACAATAGACTTTAAGAACACGTTATTAATTATGACTTCTAATATCGGTTCTAAAGTTATTGAAAAAGGCGGTGGGGGTCTTGGATTTGAGTTAGGAGAATCTCAGGTAGAATCTCAATATACTCGTATACGTTCATTAGTGAATGAAGAATTGAAGCAATATTTTCGACCGGAATTTTTAAATCGTTTAGATGAAATTATTGTATTTAGACAACTAACGAAAGATGAAGTAAGACAAATTGCTAATATAATGTTAAAAGAAGTTTTTGAACGTATAAAGCAAAAAGAAATACAGTTAGATGTTACAGAAAGATTTAAAAATCGCTTAGTAGATGAAGGATATAATCCTAGCTATGGTGCAAGACCTCTGAGGAGAGCAGTTATGCGTTTGCTTGAAGACAGCTTAGCTGAGGAGGTATTATCTGGAAGAATTAAAGGTGGCGATAGTGCAGTTGTAGATGTAACTGATGATGGTAGTGTTACCGTCTTATTGGGTGAGAAGTTAGAACTATTGAAGTCTTAAGTCTTATATTTATAGAATAATAATAATTATTCTATATTATTGCCGGGAACCAGATTCGAACTGGTGACACGAGGATCTTCAGTCCACTGCTCTACCACCTGAGCTATCCCGGCTATTCTCTAATAGTACTATATATTTTTTTATTCAGCAATTTTGTGTATTTAACACTAAAGAATAATTTCATTATTTTTTAAATTGCTGAACATGCATATATTCTTATGAAAAAATAATTGAAAAGATCCAACTGGACCATTGCGGTGTTTTGATATAATTATATCTACTATTTTATTTTTTGTATTTTCTTCTTCTTGGTATAGCATAAGTACTAGGTCTGCATCCTGCTCAATAGAATTATGTATAATCTGAGTTTTTGTTAAGAAATTACAGTATTCATATATTTCGACGTCATAAACTTCTGTTTTGTCTAATAATTTAATTTGAAGAAAAGGATTTAATTCAAGCGTAAAGTTTATTTCTCCTCCGATATTATTTAGTAGCTTTGTGCTATTAAAATTGTCTCTTTTAATTTGGTCTTCCTTCTTCCATTGTTCTTCGGTTAGTATGTTATGGTTGTGTGTAACTTGTATATTAATTGTATTATTGCACACAATAATATATGTATATTGGGACTTGCTTTTTTTGAAATTAATAGGGCTAGACTCATTAGTTGAATAAAAACACTTAGACGTGTTTAGGGTTTCAGTATAATTTGCTGTTGTTGCTATTTGAGGCTGTATTATTTTTGTATTGGGTAAGTTGTTATAACTTATGCAACCACTTTCACGTAAATCTGATAAAAGGGGACGTTTGTTTACTCGATTTTCTATGCTACGATTTAATTGAGATAGTACTACAATGGGAGCTTTTAAATTTTTCGCTAATAGTTTTAATTCTCTTGTGATATTACCAAGTTCTTGTGTCCGATTTTCTATTTTATAGGTCTTGAATTTTATCAATTGAAGATAGTCTATTATAATAGTTGTTTTTTTTTAGTTATATAGTTAATGATTTTTGCTTTTGACTTTATATAATTAATTGATGCATTTCCTTCATCATCAATTTGTAAAGTGGATTGCATAAGTAATTTACAGATGTTTTGTATGCACTCCCATTCATAAGAATTGATTCTCTTAGTATTTATATTTTGTATTGTTATTTTTGATGCTGTCGATATTATTTTGTCTAGGATTTGATTCTTTGACATTTCTAAACTAAAAATATAGACTCCTAACTTGAGCTTAAATATTATATGATTTGTTATATTAATAGCGAAGGATGTTTTCCCCATAGATGGCCTACCAGCAATGACTATTAAATCACCAGCTTTAAAACCACTGGTTATTTGATCTAATGCTGTAAATCCTGAAAATATTTGTTGATGGACATTATTTTCAACATTATTATGAAATTTTAATAAAAAATTACTTATTAAACTATGTAAATGATTATCTTTTTGTAATTCAATAAGTTTACCAATCTCTTGTAGGTATTGGGTAGATTTTTCATATAATTGCTTTATTGATATTGTATTTACGTAGCTCAATTGTAAAATATTATAACTATATTGTATAAATATTCTTTTTATGTAGTGTTGATATATAATTTCAATATATTCTTTAATATGCGTTCCCTTTTCAGAGTATGATACTAATGCTTGTGCTTTTTGTATTAGATTTGTAATTTGACTAAGACCGCCTATTTTATTTAAAAGTTTTCTGTGCCATAATAAATAAATCAAATGAGTTATATTCATAGAAGCATATTGATTATAGATACTTATTATATGTAAATATAGTATTTTGTGTTTTTCTAGGGAAAAAAAATCTAATTCTACAAATGTAATAATATTTTGAGCACTTACTTCATTTGTTAATAAATGTCCCAGTAAAACTTCTTCGGCAAGAATATTCTGTGGAGGTAATGTTTTACAGTTTATTGAGTTATGTGTATTTATTACCATTATCTTTATTTATTAATAATGATTTGCTAATTGCTTTATTCTGGTTTTATCTGTTTTAATATATTGGTAGATAAATTATTATTTCATTATATTTTGAATATTTAAAGCATACTAGGTAGAACTTGTAGTTTAATACCGGTCTTTATATTTTCTTCAAGTTTAATATTGATATTGTAAATACCAATTTCTTTTATATTCGGTATTTTAATCTGTTTTTTATCCAGCTTTTCTCCAGTTGATCTAAAGATTTGTTCAAGTATTTCTTGTTCTGTAATTCGACCAAATATCTGTTGATTTTGACCAATCTTTTTTCTTATATTAATTTTATGTAATTTCTCCAAATTACTTTTTATTTTTAAGTTATTTTCATAAGTAATGTTAGCCTGTGTGGATTTAAGGTTTTCGAGCATTTTTATATGTTTAATTTTTCCTTTACTAGCTATGTCTACCATATTATTTGGAATTAAGTAATTAAATGCATGGCCTAAAGCTACTAATTTAATACTATTTATTGGGCCTAAATAAGAACCTCGTTGTTTAATAATAACTTGTACTGTTTTTTTCATTCTTTTATAATAATAAGTTTTAATTTTCTTGTTAGTTATATTTCTATATAGTATTATTATAGTGTACAATAGATATTTGGGAAAGGTGGCTGAGTGGTTGAAGGCGTAGCATTGGAAATGCTGATTAAGTAATACTTAACGAGGGTTCGAATCCCTCTCTTTCCTAATTATTGATAGTTAGTTTTAAGTCCTCCTCTTAATATATAGTGTTTTACTTGGTGTTCATTTAGAATTTGCGATGCTATATATGATCTTAGTTCATTTGTACAATATATTATGATAATCTCTTGATTAAGTTTTTTTTTGATATACTCAATAGTTGTAATTTTCTTAAATCTTTTTAAAGGTATATTTATAGAATTTTTAAGTTTTTTGAGTTTAAATTCAATTGGTTCTCTTATATCAATTAATTTATATGATTTATTCTCGCTAAGATTGTCTATATCTTTTTTGAGTATGTATTCGGTATTGAATTGGATGGTTTTTCTTTCTTTTTTTTTCTTTGTATTGTTTTTTATTGCTCTTTTAATTTTTTCGGGTTTAATTCGGATCTTTTTTAATGATGAATTAAGTGCATTATATCTTAATAAATAACCATTCATAATATGTCCTATTCCAGTAATTATTTTTATGGCTTCTGTTGCTTGTACTATCCCTATAATAGCTGGCAATGTGCTTAAAACACCTCTTTCGTTGCAATCAGCAGTTCTTTGATTTGAGAATTCATCATATAAGTTGTAATAATTGGGGCCGTTTTGGTAGTTAAAAACACTAATTTGACCAATAAACTTTTCTATTGCACCATAAATATGTATCTTATGCATTAAGTGGCAAGACTGACTTATTATGTTGCGGCTTTTAAAATTATCAGTTCCATCTATAATAATGTCATAGTTTGCTATTATGCTATTCGCATTTTTTTCTGTTAATAGTTCATTGTAGGTTTTTATATGAATTAGGGGATTGAGATCTTGTAAATTTTCTTTTGCTGCTTCTACTTTAGGATTACTTATATTGTTTACTTTATAAATTACTTGTCTTTGTAAGTTTGATATTTCTACTTGATCATTATCAATTATACCAATTAACCCGATTCCAGATGCTGTTAAGTATAATAATGCAGATGAACTTAAGCCGCCAGCACCTACAAAAAGTACTTTTGCTTTTTTTATTCTTTGTTGTCCTTCTTCATTTATTTCTTCTAATATAATATGACGAGAATAGCGTTCATATTCTATGTTATTGAGGTAATTTATATCTTGAGGTTTTATCAATGGGTTCAGCATATGTAATTTTGTAATATATAGAATGATTTTTTTATATGACATAGTGGCTTATGTGATTGCTAGACTTTTATACAATTATGAAAAACTCTGTATATTTGATAACACTTCTGATTTCCTTATATCAAATAAGGACTGATCTTTATTGTTATTGATGATACTATTGAGATTAACTATTGGTCTATAGTAAACTATGTTACAATGTTACCATTGCGCCTTTTATTTTTTTAGTATAACGCCTTTAGTTCAGTTGGTAGAACGTAGGTTTCCAAAACCTAATGCCGAGGGTTCAAGTCCTTCAAGGCGTGTTTACAAAAATTGCGTAAAAAAAATTTTAATTGAACCCTTGGAAAAATATCTACTTACTCATATAATGTTTGCATGAACTTTATTTTATTTGTAAATATCTAAAATCAATGTCTTGCCTAAATATATTGTTGTTTGAATTTTATTAAGAATTTTTATGGCTAAAAAAATCATCGGATTAGTTAAATTGGCTTTGAATGCTGGCAAGGCTACACCTGCACCTCCAGTTGGTCCGGCACTAGGTCAATATGGTGCTAATATCGTATTGTTTTGTAAAGAATATAATGCACGTACAAGTGATAAACTAGGACTTGTTGTTCCGGTTGAAATTACAATATATGATGACCGGAGTTTTTCCTTTATTCTAAAGACACCACCAGCTTCTGTATTACTAGCAAAAGCAGCAGGTATCACAAAAGGTTCCGGTGTCCCAAATTCTCAAATTGTTGGATCTATTTCACGAAGTCAGCTACAGGATATTGCTTTGGTTAAAATTACAGATCTCAATACTGATGATACATTAAAAGCAATGCGTATAGTTGCCGGTACAGCCAAAAATATGGGAATTCAAATTAATAACTGATAAATAATCATAACTGGAGTTAAATGTAGTATAATGCCTAAGTCTTCTCGTCGTTATAATCAATTATTAAAAAAGGTGACAGAATCTTCCTATGATCCTTTTGAAGCTATTAAATTACTTAAATTAGTTTCTAATGCGAAGTTTATTGAAACTGCAGATGTCCATATACTTTTAGGTCTAGATCCAAAGTATGCTGATCAACAATTGCGATCTACTGTTATTTTACCAAAAGGGACGGGTCGAATTATACGAGTAGCAGTGATTACCCGTGGAGAGAAAGTGGCAGAAGCTGTTACTGCTGGAGCAGATATTGTTGGTTCTGAAGATTTAATTAATGAAATTACTCAAGGACGTTTAGATTTTGATAAATTAATAGCAACTCCAGATGTTATGCCATTAATTGCTAAATTAGGACGTTTATTAGGTCCAAGAGGTCTAATGCCATCACCTAAAGCTGGTACAGTGACAAATGATTTGTCTGCATCTATCGCAGCTTTTAAAGCTGGTAAGCTAGAGTATCGTGTAGATCGTACAGGTATAGTACATGTTCCTTTTGGTAAAGTAGACTTTTCTGTTGATGATTTACTGGTAAATTTAATTGCTATTAAGGACTCAATAGATAAAAATCGTCCCTCAGGCTCTAAAGGTAAGTACTGGAAATCTCTCTATATCTCTAGTACTATGGGTCCATCTATTCCTATTGATATTAGCTTGTTGAGAGAACTTACTTAGTCTGATTATTGTTTATTTTATTTATTAGTTATCTCTTTTTATATTTATATGACTACAAAAATTAATAGTATTATTCAGGATTTGAAATCTCTAACCCTATTAGAGGCTGCAGAATTAGTAAAAGAAATAGAAGAAACATTTGGTGTAGATGCATCAGTTTCTAGTCCTGGTACGGTAGTTATGGATTCTAGTACATCACCTTCTGGTGTCAGTGAAGTTGAAGAAAAGGCAGAGTTTGATGTCTATTTGGAAAATGTACCCGCTGCTAAAAAAATTGCTATTTTAAAAGTTGTAAGATCTTTGACTGGTTTAGGTTTAAAAGAGGCTAAAGATCTAGTTGAATCTGCCCCAAAAGTTGTAAAGGAGTCTCTTTCTAAGGAAGACTCAGATGATATTAAAAAGAAATTAGAAGAAGCAGGTGCTACAGTTGTGATTAAGTAGTATCAGGCAGCAGTAGCTTGAGTGTTAAGCTATTATGCTACTGCTTTTATTAAGTTATTTAAAATAATCCAAGTGTTATAGCTTTAGATAGAGGCATTGTTGCACCAATTCCTAGCCATATTGTAACAACAGTTCCAATTAAAAATATTGTTGTAGCAAAAGGTCTTCTAAAAGGATTTTGAAATTTATTAACATTTTCAATAAACGGTACAATAATTAACCCAGCTGGTACAGCAGCCATAGATAAAACGCCAATAAGTTTGTTCGGTATAACTCTTAGCAGATTAAATGTTGGAAAGAAGTACCATTCAGGTAAAATTTCTAGTGGAGTCGCAAATGGATTGGCTTTTTCTCCTATTACTGAGGGTTCTAATACTGCAAGACCTACGTCGCAAGCAATTGTACCGAGTATAACTACTGTAAAAATGTATAATAGTTCATTGGGCCATGCTGGTTCTCCATAATAGTGATGTCCCATTCCCTTAGCTAGTTTTGCTCTTAATTTTGGATCTGTTAGATCCGGTTTTTTGATAATAGACATAGTCTTTTGATTGATTGATTATATTTTTTATAGTGGACCAGAAATACCTTGTTTCCGAATCATTAGAAAATGCATAAGCATAAATACTGCAGTTAGAAGGGGTAAAACAAAAGTATGTAAACTATAGAATCTAGTTAGGGTACCTTGTCCTACACTTACACCTCCCCTTAATAATTCTACTATATTGCCACCTACTAATGGTATTGCTTCTGGAACTCCGGTTACAATCTTAACTGCCCAGTAACCTATCTGGTCCCATGGTAGCGAATATCCTGTTACTCCAAAAGATACGGTTAAAACTCCTAGTATGACACCCGTTACCCAGGTTAGTTCGCGAGGTTTTTTAAAACCTCCTGTTAGGTATACTCGAAATATGTGTAATATTAACATAAGAACCATCATACTTGCTGACCAACGATGTATTGATCTAATTAACCATCCAAAGTTTACATCTGTCATGATGTATTCTACGGATGTAAAGGCTTCTGAAACTGTTGGTCGGTAATAAAAAGTCATAGCAAAACCGGTTGCTACTTGTATTAAAAAGGATGTAAATACTATGCCTCCAATGCAGTAAAAGATATTCACATGTGGCGGAACATATTTGCTAGTAATATCATCGGCTATGGATTGAATTTCTAGTCTTTCTTCGAACCAATCATATATTTTTCCCATGTAACATTTTGCCTGTATTATTAAAAACTTTGCATTTAGGCTGCTTAAGAAATTCCATCACAATTATAGCATGTTACTTCTAATTTATTCTACTTTTTAGTATTGACTAAGTTTAACAATATTGTGAATAATTAACTGCTGACTGTTGTAAGAAATCATTTCTTTTTTTTTAACTCATTCATTATTCTCGTAATATTTACCCTATGACTACCTGTAATAATACTAATTGTGTTATGCGATAAGTAGAATGGTATAATGATATGTTTTTGTTGGGATTGGCCAAATTCTTTGGATAGAATTAATAATAATTGTATAATTCTTTTTTTTGTACTTTTATGACATAAAATATGAATCATTATGTTATAACTAGCATGATTATAAATGTTTAATTTTATAAACTTTTTTATTGATTGTTGTGTTTTACTAGTTTTTTTGGTTAATTCTTGCATAGGTATATTTGCAATAGCTGTTTTTGTTATTGCAGTTGCCTTATAATAATAGTTTACATGTTTGGTTTTGGGATGATTTAATTGAATAATATTATTTGCTTTTAATAAATTTGTACAGAGACCTTCTCCATTAGTAAATATTTTTATTATTTGGACTAAACCATCTAATATAATGACTAATTGAGTTTCTTGCAGTATATGAGTTATGATTATTGAATCATTTTTTTTAAGTATTTGTATATTGAAAGATGTATTAATATTTTCTAAGTATTCCAGCCATATCATTTATTTAACCTTCATATTTTATTAAGTATTAATTTTATGTATAAACAGATTTTAATAGTAGATGATGATATTTGTTTAGCTTATGCAATCCAATTATATTTATCTTCGGATGAAAAAAAAATCTTTATTGTTGATAATCCTAATTCAGCTCTCCAATTATTGAAACTTTATCCTTTTGATCTAGTCATTAGTGATATAATTATGCCAACTATGGATGGCTACGAATTTCTTACTCAATTACGTTCTGATTCTTCATTATTTAAAATCCCAGTAGTATTTTTAACTGCTAAGGGTCTGACAGTTGATCGAATAAGAGGCTATGATCTTGGTTGTAATGCTTATTTGACTAAGCCTTTTCACCCATCTGAATTGTTATCTATTATTAATAATATATTTAATAATTTAAATTCGTTGAGAGATTCTAAAGAAAGATTATTGGTTAAAAATTCAAAAATAGATCAATTAACTAGTCTCTCAAATAATTGGCGATGCTTTACATCTCGAGAGATTAGTGTTTTGCGATTACTTATCAAAGGGATGACAAATAAAGAAATTGCTTCAAGTTTAAATTTAAGTATAAGAAATATTGAAAAGTATGTAAGTCGTTTGCTAAGTAAAACAAAAACAAGAAATCGTACAGAGTTAGCGCAGTTATCTTGGTCGGTATTATTCAGGGCGAATGACGGGACTCGAACCCGCGAATAATGGAGCCACAATCCATTGCCTTAACCCCTTGGCTACATCCGCCATATTGATCAATATTATCTATACAATTGTAGTATTTTATTTTTATTAAGTCTACTTCATCTATTTTATTTCTTCTTGTTTTTTTATTATGCTTACTAACTATATACTTATACAATTAAATGGTCAGCCATTTAATTGTATGCCTAGCTTGTCTTTAAAAGATATTTTATCATATCTAGATTTTGAACTAGATTCTGTAATTATTGAATATAATTCTGAAATTATACAAAATTCATCTTTAGATGATATAATTTTGGTTTCGGGAGATAAAGTAGAAGTTCTAACTATTGTTGGAGGTGGTTAACTATAAATTACGTCTCGATAAAGATAGACGTCCTTGTTTTTTATCTATATGTATAATTTTAACTTTAATCTTATCACCTATTTTAAATATGTTATTTATTTTATCTACCTTTTCATATTCTATTTCTGAAATATGCAGTAGCGCAGTAACATCATAAATTTCTATAAATAAGCCATAGTTTTCAATTTTAGTAATAGTACCTATGGTAATTTGTCCGACTTGAATAATATTACTTAACTTTGTAAGTACTGCACGTTTATTACTAAATATAAGCTTATTTAACTTTTCATCTATAAGAAGGAACTGGCATATTAGGTTTTTATTTAGTAATGAACTCTTATTTTGTATATTTATTATATGAGAATTTGGAATAAATCCTTGTATACCTTCAATAGCTGTTAATAACCCACCTCTATTAATTTCATCAATAATTAAATTAATGGCGATATCTTCTTTTTCCATTTGCTTAATTCTTTCCCAGGCTCTTATGTATTCTAATCTCTTAATTGATAAAATTAATTGTTTAGATTTTTTATTATGTGCTAATATAAAGAATTCTCTTGTTTCATTGATGATTTTGTTTGTTAATGAGTATTTTTTATATACAGTCACTTCGTCTTTTGGTAGGTATGCTGCAATTCTAGCACCAATATCAACAAGAAAGCCATCTTTTTCTTCACTAAATATTGTTCCAGCTGTTATATCCCCTAGATTTAATTTGTAGTTATATTTATTTAAAACAGATGCAAAGTCTTTATGTGTAAAACCTTGTTTTGTTTGAGCTTTTGGTTTCATATTCATCTTTTGAATAGATAATTTGATTTTTTAAATTTTTTGTTTTATAGTAATTCCTTAGAGTAAGCATAGGTAGTTGCAAGTTTTTATTGAATTTGAGGAAAGTCCGGGCTCCATATAGATTGTTATAGCTGGATAAATCCCAGTGTAGGTGACTACGAGGAGAGTGCCACAGAAAAAAACCGCTTTATTGTTAGTTAAAGTAAGGATGCAACGGTGTGGTAAGAGCACACCAGAAATACGTTCAAAGTATTTGCTTGGTAAACCCCAATGAGGAGCAAAGTTATGTTGATTTGTATCTATTTTATACTTATCATAAATTTATACTGCATAAAGCTTATTTTCAATGAGCTTGAGATGAATAACTACCCTTAATTAATTATTTAATTTATAATTAAGAACAAAACCCGGCTTATGACTTACTCTTCATTATTTCTATATTTAACTTATTTTTAAATATCTTTTCAATTCTTTCTATTTCTTCATTTGTTAAAGTTTTGTTTTTTGCTCTATATGTTGTTCTTAATCCTATTCTTTTTATTGTTTTTGTTTCATAATATTCATCAAATATATTAATAGACTCAACGAAATCATTATCTTCTCTCTGTATTTTACTAATTATATTAATTATGTTTTCTGTTGTTATATATTTATTTACTTTAATAGAAATATCTCTTGTGATTTTTGGATAGTTTGAATAGGGCTTATAAAGATATGCTAAATGCTTACGTTGTTGTACAGCAGCTATTAATTGATTAATATTAATTTCAAATACATAAATTTTATAGAAAGCACCGACTTTTTTTGCAATTTTACTGTTTACTTGGCTGAATAAGCCTATATTGTAGTTATTTTTTCTTATATAGCTAGTTCTTTGCGGATGAATATATTGTTTAAGATTATCAATTAAATAATTGTTTTCTGAATTAGCTGACCATGAAACTTTTATATGCATTCTTTCAAAAAGTTCTTCTATATTACCTTTTGCTTGAAACCAGCTGAGTTCATTAGCTGCTTGATTCCATGTTGAACGACAAAAACAATTATTCCCTAGTACTCCAGCTAAATGTAGATTCTCGTTAACTTTCTTAGACTCACAAGTATTTGTGAAGATTTTACCAATTTCAAATACTTCGAACGCTTCATTGGCTTGTTTATTATTATGTACTGTGGATTCAATTAAACCTGCTATTAAATTTGTTCTGAGTTTTTTTTGATCTTTGTTTAGGGGATTAATTAATTTTAAATTATTATTATGAAAGCTTGATTCTAGTGAATAATTAAGAACCTCATGTAATCCCATTGATCTTAATATTTGTCGTATTTTTTGAGTTACTAATTTTTCTGAAGATATTTTTCCAATTTTTTCTGGGATAGGTAAATGGTCGTTAAAATAATTAAACCCATAAATTCTTCCGATTTCTTCAACAATATCAATTTCTTTTTCAATATCGAGCAGTCTTTCTTCTGGGATTTTTATTTTTAACTCATTTATATTATCTATTACTAAAAAATTTAGTTTTTCAAGTATATTAATAATGGTTTTCTTATCTAAATATTTAATCTGGCTTTTAGATTTTATAGGACCTAATATTTTGTTAATATTATTTATGTTGCATTGTATCGTTTCAGCTTTTATTTTTGTATTTTCATAGTCGTAAATGGTGTTATCTTCAATATTTGTCTTATAAATTTGTTTTATTAAATTTATAGCTTCTACATATCCAGACATAAGGTATTGCTTAGACTTTTTGCTTTCTTTTGATTGTTTATTGTTAATAGATATATTTTGCAATATACTACCGATAATTAGAAGACTAATCTCAGTATTTTGGTAATCATTAATATTCTTGCTATTTAGTTTTCTTGCGGATGTTTTTATCTCTTTCCAGTTTGTATTATAAAGTTGTTTTTGTGTGGATCTTTCTGTTTGGCACTTCATTGTAAGTTTCTTTATCTTGTCATTTTTATCTTTATTAATATAAAATATTTCAATAGATTGTCCCCACTTAAAATTTATAAGATTAATGATATCTAATATACTATTTGTAGGGTTTATATCAGAGGCAATTAAATAATTTTGTATCCATTTAGGAGAATTCTTTATTGAAAGGTTTTTAGTAATACTTAAATTGAGTTTTGTATATTTATTTAAATCATCAAAATAATTTAAGGCTTTATATTTAATTTCCTTGTGATATTGATTGATATTCGTATGCATTGTTGATGGTATATTTAATATAGCAGTAATTTCTACTACTATACTTGCTAAACTGATAATATCAAGTCGATTAGCGCTAATATTAATGTCAAGTATGATGTCTTGAATATTTTTATTATGTATTATATTTTCAATTTCGAAGCCTGCAAGTGTTAAATGTTCTACTAATTCAGACTGATTTATACCTTTTAAATCAATGAGTTGAGTTAACCAATTCCAAGAAATTTTCATGTGTTTATTAAGTGTAAAATAAAATATCCATAAGATTTTATTCTAGATGGATATGATCTGTATGAATTAAATATTAGTGATTATACTAAGAGGAAGCTTTAGTAAATGATAAATTATTGTCATTTGAATACCTTTCCATAAAACGCATAAATCTATCCCAGTCTGCTGGACTTTTTATTATATATATTGATTCAATTGCTTTTGGTTTACCATTAATAAATTTCGCATTTACATCACGAGTCACTAGTTCACCCTCTTCATCTTTAAGATACATTCCAGTAATATCACCTTTATTTTGCATTTCAGATGTCAATATATCTGGACTATTAAATCTAAAAGTAGCAGTACCTGTACTACCATCTCGTGATCTTGTTAATTGAATATATGGAATAACATTTTCATTGATACCTCGTATAAATTGTATATTTGCCATAAGTTATTGAACCTTTTATTTAACAGTAGTTAATTATAAAAAATATAATTGATTTTTTTGCCTTTTTTCTAATACTTAAAGTAACTTATTTTGATAATTATTTTCAATATTTCTTTTGATATAAACTGGGGTGGGAGGATTCGAACCTGCGAATGGCGGAGTCAAAGTCCGCTGCCTTACCGCTTGGCTACACCCCAGCTTAATAATCATAGCATCAATTAACTTTTTTGTATACTTTACTGTTTTTAAACTACTATTCTCGATTTTTTTTGAATATAATTAATAATGTTATTATATAAAATAGTTTCTTGATAATGTTCTTTAAGCCATTTTATTGTTATAGTTTGGTCTTCTATTTCCTTATCCCCAATTATTAAGCAACTGAAGGCATTGCACTGATTAGCTTTTTTAATCTGTTTTTGAAAGCTATTATTACTTAAATCAAGATTAAATTTTATATCATTGGTTTCTAATAAATTTATTAAGTGCCAGACTTTTTTTTTCGCTTTTAGTCCACTAGTAATGATATGAAATCTAATTTCAGGATCTATATAGCTCTTGTTTTGATTTATAAGTAATAGTAATCTTTCTATACCTATTGCCCAGCCTACAGCTGGTATGTCAGGTCCACCGAGTTGCTTAATAAGATGATTATATCTTCCACCGCCGCATATTGTGTTTTGACTGCCTAGTTGATCACTCATAATTTCGAAGGCAGTATTACTGTAATAATCTAAACCTCGAACTAATCTGGTGTTAATTTTGTAAGGTATTTCTAATGTATTTAAGTATTCACATACTAATTCAAAATGTTGCCTAGATTCTTTTTTTAAATATTTATTTAAACAAGGTGCATTTTGTAAGATGGCCTGTGTTTTTATGTCTTTGCTATCTAGTATACGTAAGGGATTTGTTTCTAGGCGTTTTTTCGAATCAATATCAAGGTCATGTTTGTATGATTTAATATATTCTACAAGTTCTTCTTTATATTGTTCTCTTTCTTCTTGATTACCAATAGAGTTAATTTCAATTTTGTATGGTTGACATTTTAGTTGTTTTAGTATTTTATTAGCGATTTTAATAACTTCTACATCTGCTAAGGCGCTAGAACTACCTATGCATTCTATGCCTAGTTGATGAAATTGTCTTTGTCTGCCACTTTGAGGTCTTTCATATCTAAACATCGGTCCGATATACCAGAGCCTTTGGATTTGATTATTCTGATAAAGTTTATTTGTAATGAAGGCTCTAGCTATAGATGCAGTTCCTTCTGGTCTTAGAGTTATGTTTCTTTGACCTTGGTCAGCAAAACTATACATTTCTTTATTTATAATATCTGTTGTATTACCAATACTTCTTAAGAATAGCTCTGTTGGTTCTATGATAGGAGTTCGAATTTCAGAATAATTGTAAATATTTAGTATTTTTAAAGATTTTATATATAAATCTTGCCAAGCTTTAATTTCACTAGGCAGTATATCTCTTGTTCCTCGGATTGTCTGCATAATTTATTTCCTTATTGTATGTTACAACTTCATAATAATTTTTATGTCTGGTTAAATTGTATAATATGTTTTGTCTGATTATCGGGCAAGGAGGGATTCGAACCCCCGACACCGTGGTTCGTAGCCACGTGCTCTAGTCCACTGAGCTACAAGCCCTAACTATGAGTTAATAGTATCATTGATTATCATTTAAAAATACACTTTTAAAGTTGATTTTTTATTAAGTTTATATTTTAATCTTTTTATAGTTAGTAGTAGTTTTTATTAATTTTACTAAGAAATTAAACTATTTGTAAAAATATTTTAGGATTTAAAGCATATTATTAGATGAGTAAGCAGATTTTATATCAGGATGATGCACGTAAGGCCTTAGAAAAAGGAATGGATCTTTTAGTTAAAGCAGTGGCTGTAACTTTAGGGCCAAAAGGTAGAAATGTTGTACTCGAACGTAAATTTGGCCCACCTCAAATTATTAATGATGGTGTTACTATTGCTAAAGAGATAGAGTTAGACAATCAAATTGAAAATACTGGTGTTGCACTTATTAGGCAGGCCGCATTAAAAACTAATGATGTTGCTGGTGATGGTACAACTACAGCTACAGTATTAGCACATGCAATTGTTAAACAAGGTTTGAAAAACGTTGCCGCAGGTTCAAATCCAATATTAATTAAAAAAGGTATTGAGAAGGCGGTCCAATTTGTTGTAACAAAAATTGCTGAATATTCTCGCCCTGTGAAAGATATTGAGGATATTATTCATATAGCATCTATCTCATCTGGCAATGATTTAAGTATTGGTAATATGATAGCAGAAGCGATAGAAAAAGTTGGTAGAGAAGGTATTATTTCTTTAGAAGAAGGTCAATCAACAAATACTTATTTAGAAATTACTGAAGGTATGAGATTTGATAAAGGATTTATTTCTCCATACTTTGTTACGGATTTATCTAAAATGGAGGTAACTCAAGATAATCCTTATATTTTATTAACAAATAAAAAAATCACTCTAGTCCAGCAAGAATTAGTACCTATCTTAGAACAAGTTGCTAAGACCGGTCGTCCTTTATTAATTATTGCTGAAGATATTGAAAAAGAAGCTTTAGCAACAATTATTGTAAATAAGTTAAGAGGAATAATTAATGTTGTGGCAGTACGTGCACCAGGATTTGGTGATAGGCGTAAAGCTTTTTTAGAAGATATTGCTATTTTAACTGGTGGTCAGGTTATTTCTAGTGAGGTTGGTTTAAATCTAGACTCTGTCTCTTTAGAAACTATGGGTACTGCAAGACGTATAACTGTTTCTAAAGACTGTACAATAGTTATTGCTAATGAGAATGAAGAATCTGTCCGTTTACGTTGTGATCAGATAAGAAAGCAAATAGAAGCCAGCAGTAACAGTTATGAAAAGGAAAAATTACAAGAGCGTTTATCTAAACTTTCTGGAGGAGTTGCTATTATTAAACTAGGTGCAGCTACAGAAACAGAAATGAAAAATAAAAAATTACGTTTAGAAGATGCAATTAATGCTACTAAGGCAGCTATTGAAGAAGGTATTGTTCCAGGTGGTGGATCTGCACTTGTACATTTAGCTAAAGACCTTAGTATTTGGTCAAAAAAATACTTATGTGAAGAAGAATTAGTAGGTGCTATTATTGTGGAGAAGGCATTATCAGCTCCATTATTTACAATAGTTCAAAATACTGGTTTTAATGGATCAGTAATGGTCGAAAAAATTAGGAAACAATCTTTTGCTATGGGATATGATGCTGATAAGGGTATTGTTGTTGATATGTACTCTATTGGAGTTATTGATCCTGCTAAAGTAACTCGTTCAGCATTGCAAAACGCAGCATCCATTGCATCCATGATTCTTACTACAGAGTGTATTGTTATTGATAACTTGGAGGTTAGCAAAAATTAGTCTTTAAGTTGTACTTGTTGAGTTCTAAATATTTGTATAATATGTAAGGTCCATCTTTTGATAAGATCTTGTTGAGTATATACAAGTTTATTATAGCAAGATTATAGAGTCGATTTTTTCGTTTTTTTTGGTTATTCATTTTCTGTGTCAATTTATATCGATAAAAAATTTGGTATTTATATATAAATCTATTGAGATATTGACTAGTTATTAAAGAAAAGTTTTTTGTATTAGTTAGATAAAAAGAAGAATAGTCACTTAAGATAATCTTAATTTTTTCTTGTAGATGGTTTTCTAAGGCTATATTATTTATACTATGTAGTAAATATAAAGTTTTTTGAATAGAGTAGTTTGACTGACTTCTACTAGAATACTTTTTATATATGTACAACATCTTTTGTGTTTTATATAAATTTTTAATTGTTGATTGATAAATATTATCGATACTATATAAATCTAATGATTCTAGACATATAAGCAATATATTTATTTTTTCGTCTCCAGATAATTTTTTTATCATAAATATTTAGAAATAATAATTGAATTTATTAAAGATAATTAGTCATGTCTATTGATTAATTATCTTATAAATAGTTCGAATGTAAAATTAATGACTTCCAGAGAAAATAAATTCAGGAAATTTTTCTTGTGCCTGTAATAAAGATCTATTTTTTCCAGTTTCTTGCCAGTAATTGATAATTTCAGTTGCTTGATTGAGGAGGTCTATTCTGTCATTTTCTGAAATCCATGGTTTAGATTCAAGTTCTGTCCGGAGCTGTTCCCAAGCGTCGTTACGTGGCCAAAAGAAGTATGCTGTTAATGGGCTGTATCCTTTACCAATTACATGGTCTATGGCTAGTGCAACATTATTTTCTAGCCATAATATTTTAAAAGTGAAATTATTCAATGTTAATTATCCTTATGATTCTTAAATATCTGTAATTTTATTTAGTAAATCTTTTACTGTATTACTTAATTGAGCGCCATGTTTCATTCTTTTTTCTATTTGTGGAAGATCTAATTTTGTTTCCTTTGTTAGAGGATTATAAAACCCTACTTCTTCTAGTCCGCGTCCATCTCTTCGTTTTCTACTATCAATAACTATTACTCTATAGATAGCTTGTTTTTTTCTTCCGTATCTCTTTAGTCTAATTTTTAGCATAAGTATTATTTAATATTAAAGTTGTTTACACACATTGATCTGTTCTATATAGGATAACATATATTTTTTATATGTTTGTATTGAAAAGCTTATAATAATGAGACCTATTGTATCTTTTTAGTATTAATCTCTAAGGATTCTGAAAAGTGAAAAAGAGGAATTTTTTAATTATGACTTGGTTTTCATTAAAGAATTTTGGGAAATTATTAGTGTAGTAATAAAAAAGTTTAAAAACTATATCTTTTACCTTTTTTTAATAAAATTGTTTTAACCCAGTTTGAATTAACAACTTTCATACTTATATTTTATTGTGTAATTCAGATTCTAAATATTTATTATTTTGTTATCTTTAAATTGATATTAATAAATAGGATTATGTCAGTTACATTCGGATAATACATTATAAAATAATCTATGTTATGGATTCTATTCTAATATTATTGAATATGACCATTAAACATTGTAGAAAAATAATACCCAACATAGGTGACATATCCATCCCAAAAATCATAGGTATTGTTCCTCTGAATAATCTAAGATATGGATCGGTTAGTCTATTTAATGAACAAAAAGGTTCATTATACCAATTGACAGTTGGAAACCATGCTAATGAAAGTTTTAGTAGTATCAATATTAAATATATCTCAGAAAAATTTGCAATAGACGTAAAAATAAGATTAAAAGAATTTGTAATTATATTCATGCTATTATTAATATTTAGAATTTAAACTTTAACGGATTTAGTTTATATGTAGTGATTCAAGTCTTATAATAGCATGTTTTTTAAAATTTCTTTAAGTAATTGTTTGGATCTTTACTAAGGTTATTTTTTACTTGTGTAGTATATATTCTGAGTTCAGGATATTTTTGACTTATTTTTACTAGTTTATTCTCTTCACAGATTATGCAAGTTAATCTAATTTGTTTAATATTGATCTGTTTTACATTTATTAAATAATCCATAAGTTTGAGTAAGTATTCAACATCAATATATTTTTTAATAACAATTATTTTTGTGGATTCATTAATCTGTGTTGGTATGTAGCTAAAATTTGAATCTATTAAATTAGTCGTATTTGTTTTACTGAAATTTATCAAGCTAAGATTACAATTAGGCAATATGTAGCTGACTTCTTGAATAAATGCAAGATTCATATTTATATCTGTCATCATAATATATGATTCTTTAGGGTCAATAATGACGAATTCTTTTATGATGTTTATTTGTTTTATATGTAGCTTATATATTCTTAGCCAGTTCCTTATTGTTTCGTATATAAGAAATAAACCTAGTTGTTTATAAGTCTGATTTTTTGTGTTGGATTGTAAATTTGTGTTTTGTATGGTGTTAGATAAAACTTGAATAATTGGATGAGATGTTGTATATATATTGAGTTTCATTATTGTCGTTTTGTTATTTCTATTGTTGCATTTATTGTATCTTATTTAATTAGGAATTAATGTTTATGAATAGCGATTTGCGTAATCAATGGATATGGGGTTTTACTTATGGAGCAGAAAATTGGAATGGGCGACTTGCTATGTTATCTTTTATTTCTATTTTTTTATTTGAACTTTTGACTTCTCAACCTATTACAATAATTATGGATCTTTTTAACTTATAGCATTATTTAGTATGTACATAATACTATATATTTAATAATATTTTTATATTGAATTGTTTACTTTTTATTATTATCTTTAAATCTTATTTAAAAATAGTAAAAAACTATCCTTATTTTTAAGGATAGTTTTTATTTGTCTTTTAATCTAGGGGTCTCATGGATAGAACAGCTTCATTCTCTCGATTGATTCCTTTCTCAAAACCAGCAGCTGCAGCTCTTGATCTGCCAGCATGCCATAAATGTCCTATGAACAGGAAGAAACCTAAGAAGAAATGTGATGTTGTTAACCATGAACGAGGCGATACATAATTAAATGAATTAATTTCTGTTGCAACTCCACCAACAGAATTTAATGAACCTAAAGGTGCATGAGTCATGTATTCAGCAGCTCTTCTTTCTTGCCATGGCTGTATATCATTTTTTATTTTATTCAAATCTAGACCATTTGGACCTCTTAGAGGTTCTACCCATGGTGCTCTTAAGTCCCAAAATCTCATAGTTTCTCCCCCAAAGATAATTTCGCCACTAGGGGATCTCATTAGGTATTTACCTAGTCCAGTAGGACCTTGAGCTGAAGCAACATTTGCACCTAGTCTTTGATCTCGGACAAGAAACGTAAATGCTTGTGCTTGTGAAGCTTCTGGACCGGTTGGTCCATAAAATTCACTAGGATAAGCAGTATTATTGTACCAAACAAAGTTAGATGCAGTTAGTCCCATAATAGATAAGGCGCCAAGACTATATGATAGATATGCTTCTCCCGACCAAACAAATGCTCTTCTTGCCCAGGCGAATGGTTTAGTCAATATATGCCAGATACCTCCAGTAATACATATTACTCCTATCCATACATGGCCACCTATTATATCTTCCATATTGTTAACACTTACTATCCATCCATCTCCACCAAATGGAGATTTAAGTATATAGCCGAATATAATTAAAGGATTTAAAGTTGGATTATTAATAAATCTTATATCACCTCCCCCAGGTGCCCATGTGTCGTAAACCCCACCAATAAAAAGAGCTTTAATTACTAATAGAAAAGATCCAATACCTAGCAGTAGTAAATGTATTCCTAGTATGGTAGTCATTTTATTTTTATCTCTCCAGTCATAACCAAAGAAAGGAAAAGATTCTTCTAGCGTATCAGGCCCAATGATAGAGTGATATAGACCACCAAATCCTAAGACTGCTGATGAAATAAGATGTATTACGCCAACAACAAAATACGGATAAATGTTATTGATTTCACCACCAGGACCAACACCCCAGCCGAGTGTTGCTAAATGTGGTATTAATATAAATCCTTGCTCGTATAATGGTTTTTCTGGTACAAAGTGAGCAACTTCGAAAAGTGTCATGGCGCCTGTCCAGAATACCATAACTCCGGCATGTGCTACGTGAGCACCAAGTAGTTTTCCGGATACATTAATTAGTCTTGCGTTACCAGACCACCATGCAAATCCAGTAGATTCTAAGTCTCTTCCTCCGATGTCAGTACTTGTATTAAAGGGCGTTTCCACGTGGTAAAACCTCCTCAGGAAATATAAAGTTTTCATGGGGCTGATCTTGAGCTGCCATCCAAGATCGGATTCCTTCATTTAGTAGTATGTTTTTTGTATAAAAAGTTTCAAATTCAGGATCTTCAGCAGCTCTTAGTTCTTGAGACACAAAGTCATATGCTCTTAGATTCAATGCTAAGCCGACAATTCCAAATGCACTTGTCCACATTCCGGTTACAGGCACAAATAACATGAAGAAATGAAGCCATCGTTTATTGGAAAATGCAACACCAAAAATTTGTGACCAAAATCTATTTGCTGTAACCATTGAGTAAGTTTCTTCCGATTGTGTCGGAGTAAATGCTCTAAATGTATCAGCAGCATCTCCATCTTCAAATAATGTGTTCTGTACTGTTGCACCATGTATAGCGCATAGAAGTGCACCACCTAGTATTCCGGCAACTCCCATCATATGGAATGGGTTTAGTGTCCAGTTATGGAAACCTTGTAAGAATAATAGGAATCGAAATATAGCAGCTACACCAAAACTAGGTGCAAAGAACCAGCTGGCTTGTCCTAGTGGATACATAAGAAATACAGATACAAACACTGCTATCGGTCCAGAAAACGCAATTGCATTGTATGGTCGAATTCCCACTAGTCTTGCAATCTCAAATTGTCTTAGACAGAAACCTATAAGACCAAAAGATCCGTGCAAGGCTATGAATGCCCAAAGTCCACCTATCTGACACCAACGCGTGAAATCTCCTTGTGCTTCAGGTCCCCACAGTAGTAATAAAGAATGTCCCATACTGTTAGCGGGAGTAGATACAGCTGCGGTTAAAAAATTGCATCCTTCTAGGTATGAGCTTGCAAGTCCATGTGTATACCAAGAAGTTACAAAAGTTGTGCCTGTTAACCATCCCCCTAGGGATAGATAAGCACATGGGAATAAAAGTAGACCGGACCATCCAACAAATACAAATCGGTCTCTTTTGACCCAGTCATCAATAAGATCAAACCATCCGCGGGTTTTCTCTTGTCCAATTGCTATAGTCATAATTAAACACTCCAGAGTGGGCTTAATAATTATATTAAATTAATAAAGTAAGTTAAGATTCATAGATAATTGAGCATGACTTTACTTTTCTTTACGGTTACTACAATTATAAATATAATTTAATTAAAAGTGTATTTACTTGATAAATTATATTTTTGTAGTTCTCTAAGTTCACTTAATATTTAATATATATTGTACTACAATCATGAAAAATTAATATAAATTTTATTTGATTCTTTTTATTTGGTTTTATCACTAATTCTTTGAAATAAATAACCGGTACCTCTAGCAGTTAATATAAGATCTGGATTACTTGGATCGTCTTCTAACTTGGCTCTCAATCTTGATATATGTACATCTACTACGCGAGTATCTACATGTCTTTCAGGAGTATAACCCCAAACTTCTTGTAATATAGAGGATCTAGAAAAAGGATCACCAGCTTTGCTTACTAATAGTTCAAGTAAGCTAAACTCCATGCCAGTTAATCGGATTCTTTCATTGTTTTTATAAACTTGCCTTTTATTTGTATCAACTTTTAAAAAGCCAATATTTATAATACCAGAACTAGGTATACCGCTATTAATAGTAATTTTGTCAACTCTACGTAATACAGATCTTATACGTGCCTCGAGTTCTTTTGGAGAAAAGGGCTTTACTACGTAATCATCGGCTCCTAATTCAAGACCAGTAATTCGATCAGATACATCACCTAAAGCTGTTAACATTATAATGGGTACATCCGATTCTTTTCGAAGTTCTTGGCATACGCCATAGCCATCTAGTTTAGGCATCATTACATCAAGAACCACTAAATTTGGATACTCTCTTCTAAAGGTAATCAGAGCTTCTTCACCATCTGCTGCACTAACTACATTATAGCCAATCATAGATAACCTAGTTTCTAAAATTCTTCGAATACTCGTTTCATCATCAACTATTAGTATTTTTTCTCTTTGATCTTCCAATGCTATAATCTCCCTTACCTTTAATAAGTAATTCTAATCATCTTAAATACATTTCTAGAACATATTTGATTTTTATCGATAACTGTTTATTCTCTTTTAAAATCATTTTTTGTTAATAAATTATGTCTAGCTAATTTATATAGAGAGAATATTCTGCAATAGTTGAGTTAAACTAATTATTGTCTTTTATCATTATTATATCATTTGAATTTTTTACTCTAGAGTTCCATCAGCTTGTTTTTTCAGATTGGAGTCATGAATATATTGTTTATAGGGATAGTTATTTAAATAAAAGAAGTAATAAAAAGGTAAGTGAAAATTAGTATTTATTTATTGTATGTTTTCGTTAATTTTGAATATCAGATATTTATACTATTCTGTAAAAATCTTGTTGATCAACAAGATTTTACAATTATCGTTAATTAGGATGTCACTATGATAATAATGTTCTATAAAACATAAAAAGAGTACTTATACCATCTGAAACATAGTTGCTTTGTAAGTTTAAAATTATATAATAGAGTTTCAATATAGATATTTAAATCTTTGTAAAAATATAAACAATTGTTATAATTCAATTTCCGAAGCTTATTGGGCATTTTGTATGATTATAGCTTCTTTTATAGATTTGAAATATTCTTTTGACTATAAATGTAAAATACTCGAATATTTTTTTATTAAGGATCGACCAAATCGCCCAAAAAAAATAGACTGGGTTATATGGAAAAAACTATAAAAAAAGCTCTTGCCGAATTTACTCAAAAGAATATAAATAGCATTAAAGAAGTTTCGTCTGATATTTTTAAAGTAGATTGTAAAAACAGTTTTGAACCAAGGCAAAATATTGGTAAAAGAGTGAAACATTATACAATAAGTGAATAATTTGTTCTAAAAATTTGTAACACTATGAAGATTTTTTATTTGGGACGATCATATGAAAACTTTATCTATGTTAATCAAGCTAAAAATAATTACTTAAAGGTTGTATCTCCAATTAGCCTCAATCAAAATAATTTTATTAATGATTGTGCGCTTTTAATGCATTACAGCAATTACACGAAGTTGAATTCAGACTCTGGACAAGATTTTTTTCAAGTTAAAATAAAGCAACTTTTATCAAGTATAGGCAAAAGAATTAGTGGAAGATCTTATCGGGAATTTATTACCGTAATAGACAATTGTCATTTGTGATTCTTAAATATCAAAAGTAAGTAAGTGTTACGGGCTTAAAGACAATAGAATCTGGAAGTTTGTTAACTTATAAATATGAGTACCAGGAAGTTCTAGTGCTGGATGACAATAATTTAAATTCACAAAAAAACTCTGGATAAAAATGCATCCATCAATAACTGATTTAACGTAAGGTGGTTATAATTATTCATTTTTTAATTATAAAACTTTTATTCTATTGAAAACCCCCTAGACTAAATTACTATATTATTATTTTTTTATGTCAACTCTGCCGGGTTGTTATAGTCGAACTTTTTCTATTGATGAATTATTGAAGCAAATTTGGACAAAATCAAATAATAGGCAAACATTATCAAAAAGAAGAAGTCTTCTATGTGATTCTTGAAAAAAAATAGTCAAGGTATTACTGGTGTAACTATTAAAAAAAGAAAACTAAATCTGGTCTAAATAGCATTAGTGTTAATAAAAGCCACAATATTTAATTGTGGCTTTTATTGTTGTGCATATCTATGCAAATTATTTATTAGTATTTTTCTAGCAACTTCTTGTCATAGCTTTATCAGTATTAACTCTATCTTTACTATCTTCTATTGCAATATATTTAATTCCTTTAAAGAAGATAACTAGTGCTTTATGAAAAATATGATTAGGTTCAGTAAATATAAGAGTTGTGGTTTTAGGCTACAAAACCCTGCTTCTTTAAGCACATTTTTTGCTTATAGTTATATATTAGTATTGGAGTTCAATAAGAAGCATAATACTGAAAAAGTATTGTTCGGTTTTGTTTAAGTAAGATTTTTTACCTTAAGAATGCCAAGTAAAAAGGGTTTTTTTTTATGATTCTATACATTTTGTAAGCCCTACTCGTTCCGTGCTTTTTTTAGAGCATTCTCCTTAAAAAGAATAAATTTGTCTTGATATAATTTTCAAGCTAATAAGTGAGCAACTATTTATAGTCTTATCTTCAAAAGATCTTTCAAATAATAGTAGTGCTTCATTTGATACATTTCTCTTTTTTATCCATACAATATAGATCTGCTTCTTATTTCTAGTTAATAATTTATATGGCACCAAAAACTCCATGAGTACAAGACTATACTCATGGAGTTTTTGGCAAGTTTTAGAATATTTATTAACTTTTTCTACTTTTATGCATTAAAATTCTTTGCCATTCTTTTTCTGTTATTATTTTTCCATCATTAAGTTGGACTTTCATATCGCCAACTATAATCCACTTCCTATTAATCAACCCGTAGTTCAGTCTAATCCTTTGAAATTATGCATGTATTTTATTGATATATATAAGAATTTACGCGATTCATCGACAGAAAATGAGCTTGTTTGGATTGTAAAAAATATAGGTCTAGTTATTAACAATCTTATTAAGATGTTTTTTGTTTATGATTCTAGCCGTGCAGTTAGTGAATTGCCTCATGTTTTAGCAGGTAAAATAGAAGCTAAGCATATAGTTCCTAATACGGGAGGACAAGTCTTTGTTTTGGCTCTTTCAGAAGGATTTTTAGCAACATGGGGCTTTATTTCTTATCTTATGCTTCGTATTTCACTATATCTTATATCTATCTGGCTGTTTAATAGATTAAGTGGATACATTTACAATAAAATAAAAAATGTGTTTTAGTCTTCGGAAGCCACTACAATCAGGATGTTAAACAAGAGCCTGTATATCTACAAAAATATCTAAATAATAGAAATGCTGAATAACTTTGATAATATTTATTTACAAAGATGTGACTTTTTAAAATTAAGATTTACATATCTAATAAGCGATCTTAAAAAACCTTATAAATTTGATTTTGCAATTCGCTTATTAGATATCACTGACAAAACTCGCGTAAGTATACGAGATTTTTTATCGTCAGTACTGACAAATGTAATTGCTCCATGTTAGTAATTCTTTTTCGAAAAATCATATTTTTAGAACTACAAGAAAAACCCTCTACTTACAGTCTTTTAACTGCAAAAATATGACATGTCTTTTTAATCAATAAATAAGTCTACAATTTCACTAGAACAAGCTTCTTTTAATGCTTTTTATTGAATTAGTATGATAATTATAGTAATAGGATTCTGTGAGTTTTTCTATGAGTTATTAACTTATTTTTTATTTTTTTATTAAAAAGGGGTTGACAACGTTGGCAGAAGGAAGTATCTTTAATCTTAATTAGAAATAAAACATCTAAAAACCAATCAGTTTGGTTAATTATTCTGGATACAATGGAGAGTTTGATCCTGGCTCAGGATGAACGCTGGCGGTATGCCTAACACATGCAAGTTGAACGAAGGCCTCGGCTTTAGTAGCGGACGGGTGAGTAATACATGAGAATCTGCCCTTGGGAGGGGAATAACAATTGGAAACGATTGCTAATGCCCCATATGCTTATTAGTGAAAAGAGTAATCTGCCCGAGGATGAGCTCATGCCTGATTAGCTAGTTGGTGGGGTAAATGCCTACCAAGGTTACGATCAGTAGCTGGTTTGAGAGGATGATCAGCCACACTGGGACTGAGATACGGCCCAGACTTCTACGGAAGGCAGCAGTGGGGAATTTTCCGCAATGGGCGAAAGCCTGACGGAGCAATACCGCGTGAGGGAAGAATGCCTGTGGGTTGTAAACCTCTTTTTTTAGGGAAGAAAATATGACGGTACCTAAAGAATAAGCATCGGCTAACTCCGTGCCAGCAGCCGCGGTAATACGGGGGATGCAAGCGTTATCCGGAATCACTGGGCGTAAAGAGTCTGTAGGTGGTTCAATAAGTCTGCTGTTAAATATTAAAGCTCAACTTTAAGCAAGCGGTGGAAACTATTAAACTAGAGTATGGTAAGGGTAGAGGGAATTCCCAGTGTAGCGGTGAAATGCGTAGATATTGGGAAGAACACCAGCGGCGAAAGCGCTCTACTAGGCCATTACTGACACTCAGAGACGAAAGCTAAGGGAGCAAATGGGATTAGATACCCCAGTAGT